AGAGATGGTTACACTTTTTTATGCTTTTTGTTCCTGTGACAGGGATGTGGACTAGTGCATTTGGTATTGTTGGCTTAGCTTTAAATCTCAGAGCATACGATTTTGTATCTCAAGAATTAAGAGCAGCTGAAGATCCAGAGTTTGAAACATTTTATACAAAAAATATTTTATTAAATGAAGGTATTCGTTCATGGATGGCAGCACAAGATCAGCCTCACGAAAACTTTATATTCCCAGAGGAGGTTTTACCACGTGGAAACGCCCTTTAACAATAATGTAGTTGGTGGAAGAGACTTAGAATCAACAGGCTTTGCTTGGTGGTCTGGAAATGCGAGACTAATTAATGTCTCTGGAAAACTTTTAGGCGCTCATGTAGCTCATGCAGGAATTATGGTATTTTGGACAGGAGCTATGACTTTATTCGAAGTATCACATTTTGTACCAGAAAAACCACTATATGAACAAGGATTTATTTTAATACAACATTTAGCAACATTAGGCTGGGGAGTTGGCCCAAGTGGGGAAATTATAGATACATATCCTTATTTTGTTATAGGTATTTTACATTTAATATCTTCCGCTGTACTTGGATTTGGTGGTTTATATCACTCTTTGATTGGCCCTGATACTTTAGAAGAATCTTTTCCTTTCTTTGGTTATGATTGGAGAGATAAAAATAAAATGACAACTATACTAGGTATTCATTTAATACTTTTAGGAATCGGCTCATTTTTTCTTGTAATTAAAGCACTATTTATCGGCGGTATATATGATACTTGGGCTCCAGGTGGAGGCGATGTTAGATTAATTAATAATCCAACATTAAATCCATCAGTTATATTTGGCTATATGCTTAAATCTCCATTTGGAGGAGATGGCTGGATTGTCAGTGTTGATAATATGGAAGACTTAATTGGTGGACATGTATGGATGGGTGTTATATGTATTGCTGGAGGAATCTGGCATATATTAACTAAACCATTTGCATGGGCTAGAAGAGCATTTGTTTGGTCTGGAGAAGCTTATTTGTCATATAGTTTAGGCGCATTATCTATAATGGGTATAAGTGCATCTAATTTTGTTTGGTATAATAATACAGCCTATCCAAGTGAGTTCTATGGACCAACTGGACCTGAAGCATCACAAGCTCAAGCTTTTACTTTTCTTGTAAGAGATCAAAGACTCGGTGCAAATGTAGCATCTGCACAAGGACCTACAGGATTAGGAAAATATTTAATGAGATCCCCTAGTGGAGAAATTATTTTCGGTGGTGAAACAATGAGATTTTGGGATTTAAGAGCTCCTTGGGTAGAACCATTGAGAGGACCAAATGGTTTGGACTTAAATAAAATAAGAAATGATATACAACCTTGGCAAGAAAGAAGAGCTGCAGAGTATATGACTCATGCACCACTAGGCTCATTAAATTCTGTAGGAGGAGTTGCAACAGAAATCAACTCAGTAAACTATGTATCACCAAGAAGTTGGTTAACTACATCACATTTCTTTTTAGGATTTTTTCTATTTATTGGGCATTTATGGCATGCTGGAAGAGCAAGAGCTGCTGCTGCTGGATTTGAAAAAGGTATTAATAGAGAAAATGAGACTGTTTTATCAATGAGACCATTAGATTAATAAAATAATTACTTATAATTACCTAAATAATATATAACTATTCTTAACTAAAAATATTAGAATAGTTTTTTTTAGAAATAATTCGTAAAAAAAATTTTTAATAAGATATAATAAAATAATAAATTTTTTTATACAACTTAAGTTCAACAAAATCATTTAAAGATTTTATGCTATTAAATATTTATTTAATCTCTCATCCAATAATTAAATTATTATCTGAATCATTTATATATAAAGGAATAAATGAAGCACAAAATAATTATAAATATAAATATATAAGTTTATTTTTATTTTATGAAATGATGAGAAAACACCTGCAAATAAAAATAATATATATAAAAAGAATATCTTATGTACAAATATTTTATATGCTTGAATCAAATAAAGAATACTATATAATTACAAATTTATTAAATACATACAATGTGATTGGAGAGATTAAAATATTAATGCCTAATATAAAAATATTACATATAAATAATCAAACACAATCATTAAGCCAAGAACTAAATGATATTAAATATTCTATTAATAAAATGAAAAAAATTATTATATTAGAAAATATTTTATATCAATCATCTATTATTGAATTAATAACATTTTTAATAAAAGAACATAAAATATATATAGAAAATATTCATATAGTCTGCATAGCATGTTATAATCAAATACTAGATCAATTAGGAAAAAAATATCCACAATTGAATATTTATACTACACAAATTATATAATTATATATACATGATTAAATTATATCTATTCATTAATTTAGATTAAAATTATAAATAAAATGACTATAGTAACTCATTCGATAAATCTAATATTTACATCTATTGCAAATTTTTCTGAGATATATCTAATATTAATTTTATTAAAGCTATCCTTAGCATGGTTTCCGACAGTAAATTGGTATAATGAACCTTTCTGCTCTCTTAATAGATTAACAGATCCATACTTAAAGCTTTTTAGGGGCACGATACCTATGATTTTTGGAATGGATATGTCTCCTATGCTTGGAATAATCTTTTTACAATGTTTGACAGTTATATTTAATAACGTTAGGATTGAATTAGTAACATAATTATATAAGATATAATGAATATATAATAATTGATATGATAATTAGTAAATGTTAAAAATAAGACTTAAAAGATTGGGTAAAAAGAAAAAAGCATGCTATCGAATTATTGTTATCGATAGCCGCTATAAAAGAGATGGAAAAGCTTTAGAGGAAGTAGGTTTTTATAATCCTTTAACTAAAAACACTAAATTAGATTTAATTAAAATACAAAAAAGGATTAAAACAGGAGCTAAACTAACAAAAAAAGTTCAAAACCTTTTAAATACAAATTATGCTAATTAGCATAATAACAATCTACAAAAATATCTAAAGGAGTATTAAGTTGCAAAAATTTACATTTCGTATCTTATGGTTAGATAATAATGTTGCTATAGCAATAGATCATATTGTAGGACAAAATTTTAGTCCTTTAACATCATATTTTTTTTGGCCTAGAAATGATGCATGGGAACAACTCAAAAATGAACTAGACTCAAAACCATGGATTTCTGAAACAGAAAAAATTGAATTACTAAATAAAGCTACTGAAATTATTAATTTTTGGCAAGAAAAAGGTAAAAAACAATCAATTATACAAGCACAAAGTCAATTTCCTGAATTTATATTTGCGGGGAGTAATTAAAATATAAATGATTAGTTAATTTATACTAATCATTCAATAAAATTAATATCAACAAAACCATTTATTTACTCTCAAATGAATAGCATGCTATTTCTAATTAATAAAATAAACTTATTATTTATAAGCTTAGAAGCATTAGATTTATACTCACAAAGATATATTGATAATCATATAGAACAATTTACCCATAAAAAGATTAAAGCTTTAAATTCAAGAAAATTAAGTTTAAATTATTATCAATACAATTCATATTATGATTTTTCATCTATAATTATATATATAAATATAATTTATAATATTATTAATACTAAATCTATTCAAGCTTCAACAAAAAGTATTATTAATGAGTACAATAAATATATAAAATCAACTTTACTAACACAATATTTAAATAAATTCACATATATATATTATAAATTATACAATTGTTATGAAAACCATAACAGTAAAAAATTTAATATTATATATATACATGAAATAGCAATTATGAATTTATATATAATTCTTAAAAGCTACAAAAAAAAAGGAATACTTTCTTTTATTGAATACCTTTATAAGTACCAAATATAATAAAATATAGATAAAAAAATAATTATTTTAAATCCATTTCAGCAATGATACATTCTGTAGTTAAAATCATAGATGCAATAGAAGAAGCATTTTGCAAAGCAGAACGCGTAACTTTAGAAGGATCAATAATCCCATATTCGTACATATTGACCAATTTACCTATATTAGCATTATAACCTATAGCAAAATCTTTTTGTTTTAATTTTTCTAAGACAACAACTCCATTCATACCAGCATTTTCAACTATACGAACTAATGGAGATAATAATGCTTTCTCTACAATTAAAGCTCCTATTAATTCTTCATTTACTAAATTATCCTTAGCCCAATCATGTAAATACTTTGATAAATGAACAAATGTAGAACCACCACCAGGAACAATACCTTCTTCTATAGCTGCTTTAGTAGCATTAATTGCATCCTCTAAGCGTAACTTCTTATCTTTCATTTCTGTTTCTGTTGCAGCACCCACTTTAATAACAGCAACACCACTAGATAGTTTAGCTAATCTTTCTTGCAGTTTTTCTTTTTCATAATTATTATTCGTAATCTGTATTTGTTTTCTTAATTGCTCACATCTGGCATTAATTATTTCTTTATTACTTTCAGCTACAATTGTTGTAGAATCTTTATTAATTTGCACTTTTTTAGCAATACCTAAATTATCTAGAGAGATAGAATCAAGACTTAATCCTGTATCCTCTGTGATTAATTGACCAGAGGTTAAAATAGCAATATCTTCTAATAAGGATTTTCTTCTATCTCCAAAGCCAGGTGCTCTAACTGCAACTACATTAACAATACCTCTTAACTTATTTACGATTATAGTAGCTAAAGCCTCTTTTTCAATATCTTCAGCTATAATTAATAAAGAACGACCTGTTTTTGCAACCTGTTCTAATATAGGTAATAATTCTTGCTGTATTAATGTAATTTTTTTATCTGTCAATAGAATATAAGTATTCTCTTGAATTACTTCCATTTTAGAGGGATCTGTAACAAAATATGGTGATATGAAGCCTTTATCAAATTTCATACCTTCCTTAATCTCTAAATGAGTTAGTGTAGATTGACCTTCTTCGATAGAAATAATACCTTCTTTACCTACTTTTTTTATTGCATTAGTAATCATTTCACCTATTTCTATATCATTACCAGCAGAAATAGAAGCAATTTGCATAATATCATTTACATCATTAATTGGACGTGAATATTCAGCAATTTTAGATACAATAAATTTAACAGCTTTATCAATACCTTTTTTCAATAATATAGAATTAGAACCTGCAGCAACATTTTTTAATCCCTGCTTAACAATAGCATGAGCTAAAACAGTAGCCGTTGTTGTACCATCTCCGGCTACATCATTCGTCTTTGACGCAGCTTGTCTTATTAAGGATACTCCAGTATTTTCGACAACATCTTTAAGCTCGATTTCTTTAGCAATAGTAACTCCATCATTTATAATTTGAGGAGCACCAAATTTTTTTTCTAATACAACATTTCGACCTTTTGGCCCTAAAGTTATAGATACGGCCTCTGCTAATATATCCATACCTTTTTCTAATGCTTTACGTGCATCATCATGATAAAGTATTGTTTTACTCATACACACATCCTTCAAATTTTTATTTTTTAATAAATAAAATACAATAAGCTTATAGAGATTTAAAATTATACAAATAATATATAAAAATATTTATTGAATAACTACTCTTTTATTAGATAAATAAAAAGTATCACTTTAAATTTATTTTTATATACTGCTATAATAACTATATTATGGGCTTGTAGCTCAGTGGATTAGAGCACGTGGCTACGAACCACGGTGTCGGGGGTTCGAATCCCTCCTTGCCCGATAAAAATATTAATAGCACTATAAATTATCTTAAGACATGCAACTACTAAGAGGAACAAAAGATATTTTACCGGACGAAATACAATTTTGGCAACATATCTATGATTTAGCAAATGATATATTCTTATTATCTAATTATAATGAAATTAGAACACCTATTCTAGAACAAACTAATCTATTTAAAAGAAGTATAGGAAATGATACAGATATAGTTAATAAAGAGATGTATAACTTTTTAGATCAAAGTAAAAGATGTATAACTTTAAGACCAGAAGGAACAGCTAGCATTGCACGTGCATTTATAAGCAATAAACTATATACAAGTAATAATATTCATAGACTATGGTATATGGGACCAATGTTTAGATATGAAAGACCCCAAAAAGGTAGACAAAGACAATTTCATCAACTAGGAATTGAATGTATTGGTAGCCTAAGCTATATAGCTGATGTTGAAGTTATTAGACTTGCTATAAAAATTTTAGAAACTTGCCAGCTTTCAAGATATAAATTAGAAATCAATTCTATTGGTAGTTCAGAAGAAAGACAAATCTATAAATATGAACTTATAGATTATTTAATTAAATATAAAAAAGATTTAGATGAGGACTCTAAAAAAAGACTAGAAATTAATCCATTAAGAATACTAGATAGCAAAAACATTAAAACTCAGGAAATATTAAATGAAGCTCCCAAATTAATATCATATATACAATCAGAATCTTTAAATCATTTCAATAAAATTTGCGAACATTTAACATATCTATCTATCCCTTATAAAATAAATGAAAAATTAGTCAGAGGATTAGATTATTATAATTGGACTGCATTTGAAATAAAAACTGATATTCTAGGAAATCAAGATACTATATGTGGAGGAGGTAGGTACGATACACTAATTGAGTATTTGGGAGGACCTAAAACTCCTGCAGTAGGCTGGGCAATTGGCATAGAAAGACTTTTAATGATAACAACAAAAATAATAAATATAAATAAAAATATATCAAAAGTATATATAATTATTCAAGGATTAAAAGCTGAACAAAAGGTATGGGATATTATAAAAATACTAGAAGAATATAAAATTAGTTTTAACTTAGATTTGAATCAAAGTAATCTTAAAAAACAAATGAAAAAAGCAAGCCAATCATCAGCAAAAATATGCTGTATTCTTGGAGAGAATGAAATAAATTATAATTATATTACTATAAAATGGCTAAAGACAAGTAAGCAACAAAAAATTAGCTTAGATACATTTAAGCAATACCTATATGATATTAAAAATTTAATAATAACTTGACAACACTTAATAAAAATTTGTTACAATATCTACGTTGGGGTGTAGCCAAGTGGTAAGGCAGCGGACTTTGACTCCGCCACTCGCAGGTTCGAATCCTCCCACCCCAGATAATTAATAATTTAATTATATGATTTATTATAAAAAAGTAATATACAATTATAGAATAAAGTAATACTTTAATACATTAAGGATAATTACATGCCAGTTATTCAATTTATCGAAGGAATTAATGAAACCGTTGTACCAAATGTAAAATTAACAAGATCTCGTGACGGAAAAACTGGAACTGCAACTTTTAGATTTAATAATCCAGATATTATACAATTAAAAATGCAAGAAAAAGGGGATATACAAGGAATGTATTTAATAGATGATGAAGGATCATTAGTGACAACAGATGTTAATGCAAAATTTATTAATGGTAAACCACAAGGAATTGAGTGTATTTATATTATTAAAAGCCCTAATGAATGGGATCGTTTCATGAGATTTATGGAAAGATATGCCAATAATAATAAACTCTCATTTATAAAAGCACAGTAAAATAAAATTAATTAAAATAAATATTATTTTTTAGTTTCAATTAAATAAAACAATGAAATTTTCATGGACAATGCTAAATTATTTTATTAATTTAGAATCAATAACATTTGAAAAATTTATAGAAAAATTAACATTAACTGGATTTGAAGTAGAAAAAATAGAAGAAAATACTAAAATTGCAGATAAAATCATACATTTAAATATAACAGCAAATAGAAAAGAGATTTTCTGTGTTATTAATCTAGCAAAGGAGATTGCAAGTATATTCAATTTGCCACTAAAAATTAATTTAAAACAAATTCAACTATTAACTAATAATAAAACATATAATTTGATTAATAGATCTCACCAAATTTTATATCTAAAAATTAATACAATTAGTAATTTATCATATCAAAAATCACCGCAATGGCTAAAAAACAATCTAATTGGATGTAATATAAAGCCATTATTTTTATTACATGATATACAACAATACATTCAAATTAAATGGGGTCATAAAATATTAATATTTGACCTTGATAAACTGGATATAAAGTTTATAAATTTCAATTTACTCAAAATAAGTAGAAATATTGCTTTACAAAAACAAGAAAAAATTATATACAATAATCAGGAATTATTTTATTTAGATACAATTAATCAAACTAATAATACTAATCAATTTAGTAATAAGACAAAGAAAATCCTCTTGTGCTGTTTTATAAATAAAATAAATAATTTATTTAATTCATCTGAAACGTTTAAGCATGCATATAATGAAACTATTCGCTTGATTATTACATATTGTAGAGGGATCATTGGTCATTCATATGAAGATTCTACAATAGTCATAGATACTAATAAAAAACTAAAAATAGAAAAAAATAAAATTAAATACATTCTAGGACCAATCTTTAATAAACATAATAAATTTTTATCTAATAAAAATATTTTTAAAGCATTAAATCAACTTAAATTAAAACCATATTATTCATATAGTCATAAAATATTTGAAATTACTATACCTAAGTATCGAGAACATGATTTAAAAAGAAGTATTGATATTATAGAAGAAATTGGGAGAATTTATGGTTTTAAATATTTTTTAAATAAATTACCAAAATATAATCATAAAGGAAAAATATCTATAAAATCATTTTATATAAAAAAAATACGTTACACATTATTAAATATAGGTTTTGATGAAACTGTTAATTCTTCTTTAACAGAAGGTGAAATATATAAAAACAACTGCATAAAACTATATAATCCTATTGCAGAAGAACAAAATAGTCTGCGTACTAATATAGCTAAAAACTTAATTGAAAACTATAAATTACATATTAAACAAAAAAACTCTAGAATAGAAATCTTTGAGATTGGTAATATTTTTTATAAAAATAAACAAAATCCTTACAATGAGCAAATTCATTTAGGAGGAATAATCAATAATATACAATTTTTAAAAAAAGATTGGTATAGTAAATCAAATAAATTAGAGTGGTTTCATGCTAAAGGAATACTTGAGTTTATTTTAGACACATTGCAAACAAATATACAATACAGCCAAACATTAATAACGATAGATAATACAACAATTAAAAATATTCAACCTTATTTAGATCCTAATCAACAAATATTTATTTATAATAAAAACAATAATCAACTTATTGGAATTTTAGGTAAAATAAATAAAAAATATATTAATGATATTGATCAATATAAGAAAACAACTTACTTATTCGAAATAAATATACAAAACTTAATTAACTCAATCTATTTTAATAAACAGATAAGTCATATAATTAGATCTTATTCTTCATATCCAAGTGTAACTAGAGATATTTCTATTAATATCAATAAAAATGATAATATAACAGAAATAAAAAATTCACTTTTACAAAAGAATAAAAACTTAATTGAATATATAGAGATAATAAATGAATACTATAATAAAGTTACTAAAATTAAATCTATTTGCTTAAGAATTATTTATAGATCATCTAATCGAACACTAAATAGTAAAGATTTAATAAATATCAATAATAATATTAAGCAACTTTTATTTAAATAAATTTAATAATTCTTAAAGAATATTAGAGTAAGTCATAAGCCGGGTTTTGTTCTTACTTGTTTATAACTTTTATAATAAATAAACAAAAAGGGTAATTATTCATCTTAAGTAATAACAATTAAAATATTACTTTATGCAGTATATTAAAAAATTAGTCACTAAATATATAATATATAGAACAATTTTCATATAAACTAATAACTTTGCTCTAATATGGGGTTTACCTAGTAAATATCTTAACAATACTTCTGATATATTTTACTATATCATTGCACCCTTATATATAAAATAATATATATTAGGTTTATTTCTGTGGCACTATCCTAATAGTTACCTACACTATATTTTATATAGCTATATGTGCCTATAGAGAGCCCGGACTTTCCTCAAACTTGTAAAAAGTTTGCAATTACCTATACTTACTCTTAATATACATAATAATAATACCATATTTAGAATATAAATAATTTACTAAAATATTTAATGATAGAAGTAAATGATAAAAATAAATTTGCAGATATATTAGAAAAGTATAAATATAATTTACATTCAGGAGATATTGTAGCTGGAACTATAATGTATAAAGAATCTAAAGGATTTTTAGTAAATATAGGAGATAGTATAGCAGGCTATTTACCAGAAGAAGAAATTAATATACAACCTTTTTCTAACCAGAAGACACTAAACTTATTTATTAATATAACAAGAGATTTTTTTCTTATAAAAAAAAATCCATATATTAAACAATATATAATCTCAATAAAAAGATTAGAATATATAAAGTCTTGGAAAAGAATTAAACAATTACAGCTAGAGAATATTATATTTACTGTAAAAATTAAACAAATAAATAAAGGAGGATTAATAATATACTTAGAGGGAATACAAGGTTTTATACCAAAATCACACATATCATTATATAATAACCTAAGAACAAACCTATTACATAATAATTATATAAGATGTAAATTATTAATTATAAATGAACAAAAAAATCAATTAATTTTAAGTAATAAAAGTGCACTACTAAAACTTTCAGTCCATAAATTTAGAATAGGAGAACTGATATATGGCTTAATAATAAAAATAAAACAATATGGATTATTTATTGAAATATATGGAATGATTGCATTATTACATATATCAGAAGTTGGATCTACATATATTGATAACCTTAATGAAGTTTTTTATATAGGCAACTTAATAAAAATAAAAGTTATACATATCGATATAAAACAAGGAAGACTTTCTGTATCTAAACGAGATATAAAACAAAAATATTGATATATTAGATGAATTAACCTCCACCAACAATTGTAATAACTTCTATAGAATCATTTGTTTTTAAAAATATATTGTCATAATTAAAGTCTGCTACAATCTCTTTATTATATTCAACTATAACAACATTAAGATTAAAATTTAAGTATAGTAATAAATCTTTTAAAGACATAACATCATTAAAATTGAAAGGGTCACCATTAATAAATACAGTAATATATTTTTCCATAAACTTTTAAATAAAAAAGTAGACGATTGAAATAAAAAATATTATAATATAATTATATATTATATGGCGGGTGTAGCCAAGAGGTTAAGGCAATGGGTTGTGACTCCATCATACGCGGGTTCGATTCCCGTCATTCGCCCTTAAATTTATCTATTAAAAAATAATTACATTAATTATATAATTTTTATTTTTTTATATTATCCTAAAATTAATTGAACTAACTCTGTACGATTTCTTGATTTTGTTTTACTTAATAAACGACTTACATATTTTTCAACATTTCGCAAACCAATATTTAATTTTAGAGCTATTTCTTTATTCATATATCCTTTTAAAATTAATTCAAGAATAGTTTTTTCTCTATATGTTAATAACTTTATAATTTCATGATTATCATATTTCTTATGAAGATTACCAATAAATTTCATTTTAAAAAGATCAATATTATAAAAAATATTTTTTATAATAGCTAACAATTCTTGTGGATTAAATGGCTTTGTAAGATACGCATGGCAACCTAAATTATAACCTTTTATGCGATCAAATGTCATGCCTTTTGCCGTCAAAAAAATAATAGGTATGTCTATTAGTAAAGAGTCTAACTTCAGCAACTTGATAAGATCATAACCGTCCAGCTGTTTCATCATTATATCAGAAATAATCAGATCAGGTCTATCTTGTTTAATAATAACTAAAGCTGACTGAACACTATTGACAGAATTAATAACAAAACCCTCATTGATTAAATAAGAAGAGAGTAAATACCTTAAATTATCATCATCATCCACTAATAATAATTTTTTCATTATAATCTTTTAATACGATTATTATAAAAATAAAAAATATAATATATAACATTATCAATAACTTATATAATTTTTTATGAAATGGATCAATAGTTTTTCAAATTCACACATTCCTTACTATATATATAAACTAAATAAAGGAGATAAAATTTTATACAATCCTAATAAAATTTATAATAGATCTATTATAATATTACACGGTGTAATATATTTATTTAAAATATTTCAAAATAAAGAAATTTTTCCTTTAGCAATACTAAAAACTAATAATATTATCGATTTAGAATACTCTTATGAAACACAATATTATTACACAATAATAGCATTAGATCAAGCATATCTTATGAGTTTTTCATTATTAAATATAAAAAATAAAATTTATATCAAAAAACAAATACTTTTCAATATAATATATGGGCAAAAATTAACTTTAAAACAATATGAATTAATGAATCAAATACTTAGGCATAAATATATAAAATATAGAATACTACAACTTATTTTACTATTATCTCTAGAGTTTGGAATTATACATAAGAATAAAATTATTATTCCTTTTAGTCTATCACAGAAAAATATCTCTATAATCATTGGGAGTAATAAAATTACTATTAATCAAATTATGAACTATTTATCTAAAAAAACAATTATAAAATATTCTACAAAAAAGATCATTCATATTGAAAATATAGTCAATCTACAATTGTTATTTTGTTACTGAAGTATAATAATATGATTAGCATAATAAATGCTATAATAACTAATAAGGATAAAAAAAATAAAAACTAAAAGTAGTTTAAACGCATCAAGATATACAATAAATAAATAAAAAACACAATTATGGGTAAAGTTTATGACTGGTTTGAAGAAAGACTAGAAATTCAAGCTATAGCTGATGATATTACGAGTAAATATGTACCACCACATGTTAATATTTTTTACTGTATAGGAGGAATCGTATTTACATCTTTTCTAATTCAAGTTGCTAGTGGTTTTGCTATGACTTTTTATTACAGACCAACTGTTGCAGAGGCTTTTTCATCTGTAGAATATATTATGACAGAAGTAAATTTTGGATGGCTAATTCGTTCAATACATCGTTGGTCAGCAAGTATGATGGTACTAATGCTAATTTTGCATATATTTCGTGTATATTTAACTGGTGGTTTTAAAAAGCCAAGAGAATTAACATGGGTAACAGGAGTAATATTAGCAGTATTAACAGTCTCTTTTGGAGTTACGGGATATTCTTTACCTTGGGATCAAATTGGATATTGGGCAGTTAAAATTGTAACTGGAGTCCCTGAAGCTGTTCCAATAGTAGGTAGTACAATTGTAGAATTATTAAGAGGAAGTGTTAGTGTAGGACAAAGTACTTTAACAAGATTTTATAGTTTACACACATTTGTTCTACCATTACTAACAGCAGTATTTATGTTAATGCATTTCTTAATGATACGTAAACAAGGAATATCTGGTCCATTATAAAAAAATATAATAATTATCAAGGATTAAACAATATGTCAATTATAAAAAAACCTGATTTAACAGACCCTAAATTAAGAGCCAAACTTGCAAAAGGCATGGGTCATCATTACTATGGAGAACCTGCATGGCCAAATGATTTATTATATATGTTTCCTGTAGTAATCTTAGCAACAATTGCATGTAGTGTTGGACTAGCAGTTTTAGAACCAATAGGAATGGGTGAAATGGCCAATCCTTTTGCGACACCTTTAGAGATTTTACCTGAATGGTACTTTTTTCCTACTTTTAATTTATTAAGAGTAATACCAAATAAATTAATAGGAGTTATGTCTATGGCATCTGTACCAGTAGGCTTAATAACTATACCTTTTATAGAAAATATCAATAAATTTCAAAATCCTTTTCGTAGACCTATAGCAACAACAGTATTTTTGATAAGTACTTTTGTTACTATATGGCTAGGTATCGGTGCTACAATGCCTTTATCTCAAGCTATTACATTAGGATTATTTTAATTAATATAAAATAAAAATAGTTATATATATTATCTCAATAGATAATATATAACTATTACATAAAATAATTATTTGATTGAAACTTTAGCACCAACTTCTTCCAATTTTGCCTTTATTTCTTCTGCATCTTCTTTAGACGTACTTTCTTTAATCATTTTTGGAGTAGATTCTACTAACTCTTTTGCTTCTTTTAAGCCTAAAGATGTTAATGAACGAACAACCTTTAAAACAGCAATTTTTTTAGCTGATGGTACTTCTTCTAAAACAACATCAAATTCTGTTTTTTCTTCAATCTCATTATTCAACAAATTATTATTATCGGTAGCCATCATAACCATATTGCTATTAGAAGCAGATGATGCATCTACATCAAAAACTTCTTCAATTTGTTTGACTAATTCAGCTGCTTCTAGTAAAGTCAATGATTTTAAATTTTCAATAATGTTATTAATTTTATCACTCATAAAAAACTAAATACTAATAAATACAATATATATAAAATACAATTAATTTAATCTGACATCTTTACAACAATTAATCTCTAAGAATACTAATATTAATAGGAACTGATGGTCCCATTGTACTAGATAAATATAAAGATTTCCAATACTTACCTTTAGCACCAGAAGGACGATTTTTATCTATAGACTCTTGTAAAGTTTTTAAATTAAGATTTAAATCTTCAGCTGAAAAATTTAACTTACCAATACCTATATGAAGTATACCTGTACGATCTACTTTATATTCTAATTTTCCAGCTTTAAATTCATTAATTGCACTTTTAACATCAAAAGTAACTGTACCTGATTTAGGAGAAGGCATTAAACCCCTAGGTCCTAATATTCTACCTAATTTTGCAATTAATAACATCATATCAGGTGTAGCAATTAATTTATCAAAATTTAAATTTCCCTTTAAGATTTCTTCAATTAAATCTTCCGAGCCTACTAAATCAGCACCTGCAGATGACGCTTCAGATAATTTTTCACCTTTTGCTATAACAGCTACTTTAACTATTTTACCTGTACCTTTAGGTAAAATAACAGTTGTTCTTAACTGTTGATCGGCATATTTAGGATCTAGACCTAAAATTATATGAGCTTCTAATGTTTCAATAAAGTTTACATTAGATAATTTTTGTAATAACTTTACAGCATCTAAAGATGTATAAAACTTACTTCTATCTACTTGCTGTAAAATTTCTGAAAAACGACGAGAATACTTACGCATACAATTAAAACTTCCTCTATAAATAACAAAATCTTAATCTTTAATATTAATTCCCATACTACAAGCAGTACCAACTATAATTAACATAGCTTTATTTAAATTTTTTGTATTTAAATCTGGTAATTTAATTTCTGCTATTTCTTGTAATTGTGCATGAGAAATAAAGCCAACTTTTTGAGTATTTGGTAAACCTGAGCCTTTTGCAATACCTGCAGCATTAGCTAATAAAACAGATGCAGGTGGAGTTTTTAAAATAAATGAAAAACTACGATCTTCATAAATAGAAATTTCTGCTGGTATAACTAAACCTGCTTTATCAGCTGTTTTAGCATTATATTCTTTGCAAAACATTACAATATTAGCTCCATGTTGACCCAAAGCAGGACCCACAGGAGGTGCTGGCGTTGCTTTACCAGCTACTAAAGCTAATTTAACGAAACCGACAACTTTTTTAGGCATAAATTAAAATATTCATGAATATATATAAAATACTAATAAAATATATTCATACAATAAAAATACAATTGTATTGATAAAAATATAAGGTATTATATGCATAATATCTTTTTTTACAATAAAAACCAAATAAAATATTTTTGATTATAAAATTAACACTTAATAACTACAATTAATAAAATATTAATTTATTAAGATAATAATACACGCCCTGAAGGACTTGAACCCTCGACATTAGGTTTTGGAAACCTACGTTCTACCAACTGAACTAAAGGCGTAATAATACAGCTAAAGAAATTATAGCTTACTATCTATTATTAGATAAACAATATTTTATTAAAATCATCTTAAAAAAAAATTAATATCCTAAAATACTAAATTATTACAAACATAAAATCAACCGTTGAATATGCTAAATCCAAATACAAAAAAGATTAATTTATTGAAAGAAGAATGTACTTTGTATGCTAAGCATTTAACATTAGATCATATCGGACTAAATGGACAAAAAAGATTAAAAAAAGCTAAAATTTTAGTTATTGGAGCAGGAGGACTTGGATGCCCTGCTATGCTATATTTAGCTACATCAGGAATTGGATATATAGGTATAATTGATAATGATAATATTGATCTATCTAATTTAAATAGACAAATTTTATATTCTTTTAAGAATCTCAATCAAAATAAACTCATATCTGCTAAACAAAAATTAAATTCAATCAATCCATATTGTAAAATCATTTTACACTCTTATAAAATAAATAATGATAATGCATTAGAAGTAATTCAATACTATGATATTATAATTGATGCATGCGATAATTTTAGTACACGATATATAATAGATAAATATTGCTATAATTTACATAAAATTCATATATATGGAGCTATACAACAATTTGAAAGTCAAATTAGTGTATTTAATTATAAAAACAGTATTTCATACTCTGATATTTACCCTTTTAATATTAATTTAATTAATAATAATTGTAATAACTATGGTGTGATGGGAAGCATCACAGGTCATATTGGTATTTTACAAGCAACAGAAACAATAAAAATTGTACTAGGAATTGGGAATATTATATATAATAATCTTTTAGTTTTTAATTTACTATATATATATACAAAATATAAACAGATTTATCTATCGAAAATACAAAAAATAAATACAGGAATCAATAAAAAAAGTTATAAATCACAATTGCTTATACCTAAATTAAAATATGCATACTTAAAAAAAAATTTTTATCCTGATATAATAATAATAGATATAAGACAAGAATATGAATTTAAGAAAAATCACCTGCCATACTCTATAAATATTCCTTTAACAAGATTTAAAGCTAAAAAAACTATTTTTTTTCTTCAATATAACAACAAAAAAAAAATTATAATCTATTGCCATACAACATATCGTTCATTAATCGTATCAAATATACTAAATAAATATAAAATTGAATATTCAATAGTAAAATATAAGTAGTCAAATGATACTATTCCTAAATCTATTTTATAAAAATAAAATATTTGATAATATTATAATTAAAATAATTAAATTAATTAAACTACATACAAATGGTTAAGAAAAAAATAGAAGTCATTTTAAAGAAAGATTGCGCTAATATCGGCAATAAAAATAAACTTATTAAAGTAAACAGAGGATATGCATTTAACTATCTAATACCTAATGAAATTGCAGAAATTGCGACAAAAAATAAAATTAAGCATTTAAATATGTTTCAAATAATTCAAGAGAATAAACTACAAGATAATCAAATTAAAGCAGAACAATTAGAAAATAACTTAAAAAAAATAAAAAAGATTACTGTTTTCAAAAAAGTTGGGGATGAAAATTATATCTTTGGAAATATTAACGAAAAAGATATTATTGAAAGAATACTTAAATTTACCGGTATAAAATTGAATAAAAAACAAATTAAAATTCCAAGCATAAAACAGATTGGAAGTTTTCAAATAGAAATAAACTTATTTGATAATAAATTTTGTCAACTAAAACTAAATATTATTCCAATTAATATCTAATTTAATATAGAATCACAATAATTACCAAAGATTTATTTATAATTAAAAAATAATAATACCGATGAATTAAATAAATCTTTATTTTAGATATAAAAATTTTTACATTAAATATATTCTAACAAATAATAATGAAAAACTTTTATAAATATACAAATCTATTATTACCACAAAATTATCTAGCAGAGGAAATTTTATTAGGCATAATTTTTATTCATCCACATATTTTTTATCGTATCATTTCTGTAATAAAAGCAGAATATTTCTATTTAGAATCACATAAAATCATTTACACATATTTATTAATCATCAATCAAAAGAATCAATTAAATATAACAGAGTTTTTATATACTTTAGCAGATATAAATATACTATATTATATAGGTGGTATTACTAAAATTTTAGATTTAATGAAACAAAGCCAAATTTTTATCATAGCATCATTAAATATAAATATATATATAAAAGAAATTATTAAATTAATTCAGTATAATTATACTAAAAGATTAATGATTCAGTATGGATATAATATTATTAAGCTAGCTTATATTCCGAAACTTTCTCATCATAAAATATATAATAAAGCTTCACATTACTTAAATATTGCAGAAAATAAGATTCCTCAAAATAATATTAAAACATTTCAAGAATTAATTTCTCAATTTTTATTAAATATTAAATCAATAGATAAACAATACAAAACAAATTCCCATTATCAAAATAATCAATTATTAAAATCTGGATTTTTAGAACTTGATAAATTGATATTAGGCCTACCTAAAGGAGATCTAATAATAATTGCTGGACGTCCATCTATGGGTAAAACATCTTTAGCAATAAATATTGCTTATAATATCTTACACAACAAGCAAGATGGAATATATATATTTAGTCTTGAAATGTCAAGTAAACAAATTTTAAATAAATTTATATCAATAGCCTCTAATATTCCACTAAAATACATTATTGTTAATAGCTTAAATCTAATACAATGGAATAACTTAATTAATACATGTTATAATCTAATAAATAAACAAATATATCTTGATGATAATCCAAATATATCTATAGATTATATTGAGTATACATCAAAAATTATAAAAAAAAATAATAAAAATATTAATTTAATTATTATTGACTATTTACAATTAATACAAGCTAATATTTCTAATAAGATTAATAGAACCCAAGAATTAAGTTATATAACACGCAAACTAAAATTATTAGCACAGTATCTATATTTACCTATTATTGTATTATCTCAATTAAATAGAAATATTGAAACAAGAACCAATAAACAACCAATACTATCAGATCTAAAAGAGAGTGGATGTATTGAATGTTCAATAAAAATAAACTTAATAAGAAATATCAATAATAAAATACAAATAAATAACTTAATATATAATCCAATAGCTATTAAAGATATAAAGAAAATATATAAAATAGCATGTTTATACGAAGATAACTTTAAAACTTATAAGTATCAAAAAATTTATTTATCTACTAAATATCATTTTTTATGTACAATAAATAAAAAAAATCATATTTTATTAACTCATAATCATAAATATATCTTTAATCACAATTGGACAGCAAATTATTTACTATTAGATAATTCATGTCTCAATAAAAATATATTTATTCATAATTGTTATAGATACAATTTAATATATAGTTATTACACACAAATTATAAAATTTACTAAATATAATAAATCCTTTGACTTAAATACACAGAATTATTTTCACTTTATGTGTAATGATATTATTTTACATAATTCAATAGAGCAAGATTCAGATATTGTCATGATGATATATGACAAAAATAATAATTACTATGATAAAAGAAAATTATTAGATATTACCTTATGTAAAAATCGTAATGGAAAAATTGGTTCCTTTAAATTAGTATTTTCAACTGAAACAACATTATTTGAAAATACTAATAATACTAATTAATAATTATAAATAAAATTAGATATAGTTGCAATTTATACTAGAATTAAAGTAAAATAATTATTAGCCGGGATAGCTCAGTTGGTAGAGCAGTGGACTGAAAATCCTCGTGTCACCAGTTCAAATCTGGTTCCTGGCATAAGAATATCATTATACAACTATATATTAAGATTAAATTAAATTATTAATGTAAACTAAAAAATAACATATTATACTTCCATTTTACTTCCTAATAAAACTTTAACCTGCCCATCATCTGTAACATCAACTACAGCACTATTTCCACCCTTAATTTTACCACTAAGAACTTCTTCAGCTAAACTATCTTCCAGTAAACGCATCACTGCTCTACGTAAAGGACGAGCACCATAACTTGGATTGTATCCTTCATCAACTAATCTATTTTTAAATCGTTCTGTAACATTTAAATCAATATCTTGTTGTTTTATACGATCAAATACTTCTTTTAACATAATATCTGCAATCTCTCTTACCTCATCTTTAGTTAATTGTCTAAATACAATAATCTCATCTAATCTATTTAAAAACTCTGGACGAAAATATTGTTTTAGCTCTTCATTAACTAATGATTTAATACGATTATATTGAGATTCAGTTTGTGATTCACCTAATTCAAAGCCTAGACCTCCTCCTCCTTTTTCTATTACTTTAGAACCAATATTAGATGTCATAATTAACAATGTATTCTTAAAATCAATTGTGCGACCTTTAGCATCTGTTAATCTACCATCTTCTAAAATTTGTAAGAGTAAATTAAAAATATCAGGATGAGCTTTTTCAATCTCATCAAAAAGAATGACTGTGTATGGACGTTTTCTAACTGCTTCAGTCAAATAACCCCCCTCGCTATAACCAACATAACCAGGAGGAGAACCAATTAGTTTTGAGACTGTATGGCGTTCCATATATTCAGACATATCCAAACGAACCATAGCTTCTTGAGCACCAAAAAAATAAGAAGCTAAAGCTTTAGTTAATTCAGTTTTTCCAACACCAGTAGGACCTGAAAAAATAAAACTAGCTATAGGTCTATTAGGATTTTTTAATCCTACTCTAGCTCGTCTAATAGCTCTAGATACAGCAACAACAGCTTCATCTTGACCTATAATACGTCCATGTAAAGTTTCTTCCATGTGCATTAATTTTTCAGATTCACTCTTAGTTAGTTTTGTTACTGGAATACCTGTCCAAAATGCAACGATCTCTGCAATATCCTCCTCTGTAACAACAGGATCACTTATTTGCATATCAGGTTCACTATTTTTACTTTGAGCAATAGCAGCAATTTGAGCTTTAATTTCCATTTCACGAGTTCTAGACTGTTCTGCTTTTTCATATTTCTGAGCTCTAATTGCCTCATCCTTTGTTTTTAATACAGATCTTAACTCTCGATCTAATTCTCTTGCAGCAGGAGGTAATTGAGAATTTAGCAAACGAACACGAGAACCAGCTTCATCAATTAAATCAATTGCTTTATCAGGTAAAAAACGATCTGAGATATATTGATTAGCATATTTAGCTGCAGCAGCTAAAGCCTCATCTGACATTTTTAATTGATGATGTTTTTCATACCTATCACGTAAACCAAATAAGATCTCAATTGTCTCTTCAACGCTGGGCTCACCGACCAATACTGGCTGAAAACGTCTTTCTAAAGCTGCATCTTTTTCAATATGCTTACGATATTCTTCTAATGTAGTAGCTCCAATACACTGCAATTCACCTCTAGCTAAAGCAGGTTTTAATAAATTTGCTGCATCAATAGCACCTTCAGCTGCACCAGCACCAATTAAAGTATGAACCTCATCTATAACTAAAATAACATTATTAGCTGACTTAATTTCGTCCATAATCCGCTTTAAACGCTCTTCAAATTCTCCTCGATATTTTGTACCAGCCACTAATAAACCAACATCTAAAGTAATAACAAACTTATCTTCTAGAATAGATGGAATATCTCTATTGGCGATTCTTTGAGCTAATCCCTCAGCAATAGCTGTTTTACCAACACCAGGCTCACCTATTAATACAGGATTATTTTTTGTACGTCTGCCCAAAATTTGAATTACTCTCTCAATCTCTTTTTGTCTACCAACCACAGGATCTAAAATTCCTTCTACGGCTAACTCGGTTAAATTAGAACCAAATTCTTCTAATGTAGGTGTTTTACTTCTTACCTGTACACTATTATTATTACTTGTATTAACTTCAGTGCTATCACCTAACATTTGTATAGCTTCAGCCCTAATAGAAGTTATATTAACTGCTAAATTTTCGAGTACTCTTGCAGCTACACCTTCTCCTTCTCTAACTAAACCCATTAATAAATGTTCAGTTCCAATATAATTATGGCCAAGCTGCCTTGCTTCTTCTAAAGACAATTCTAATACTCTTTTTGCTCTTGGAGTAAAAGGAATTTCAACTGCAACAAAACCAGAACCACGTCCAATAATTTTTTCAACTTCAATACGTGCATCTTTTAAATTCACATTCATTGATTTTAATACTTGAGCAGCAATTCCAGTTCCTTCACCGATTAAACCTAAAAGGATTTGCTCAGTACCAACAAAATTATGACCTAATCTTCTTGCCTCTTCTTGAGCTAGCATAATAACTTTAATAGCTTTTTCAGTAAAGCGTTCGAACATAAAATAAAAAAGAACTAGAAAAATATGAGATTACCTTTGATAGTATATAATATTAACATAATCAATTAAATAAATTAAATGTATTTAACAAAAAATAAAAAAATAGTTGACGTATAATTAATATATTCAATACAATATACTATTAATAATTCTATCATCAATGTATATATGAAAAAATATCAAAATAATAATTCAGATATAATAAAAAATATCGAAGATCAATTTATAAAAGACAATATTCCACAAATAGATATTGGAGATAATATTAAAATAAAACTAAGAATACAAGAAGGAAATAAAGAAAGAATTCAAATATCTGAAGGAGTCATAATAGCTAAGCACAATTCAAGATTAAATACAACTATTACAGTTAGAAAAATAATACAAAATATAGGAGTAGAAAGAATTTATTTAATTCATTCACCACGAATATTAAATATTGAGATTATGCGTAAATCAAAAGTTAGAAGATCTAAGTTATATTATTTAAGAAAAAGATCTGGAAAAGCTACTAGATTAAAAAGAAAACTATAGTTTATATAAAAAGTATAGAAGCTTTAAACTAAATATAATAAAAGGATACATAACTCAGATGGTTAGAGTATCACGTTGACATCGTGAAAGTCACTGGTTCAAATCCAGTTGTATCCAAGTAAAACAAATAATATATAATATTGTAAAAAAATTGATTTTTTCTTTAAAATATTCTATAATTAAGTATATAAATTCAAAATACAGATGATAATTAGAAAGGGTCGGTGCCCGAGTGGTTAATGGGGGCGGACTGTAAATCCGCTGGCTTCGCCTACGTTGGTTCAAATCCAACCCGGCCCAATAAATAATATAAAGATAAAAAAAAGATTAAATTAGATAATATTGAAAAACTTTAATTATTTAATCCTATAATTAATTTATTTTCAAATTAAAAAGATTGTTTAACAATACCTATCATTTGATCATTACTTTTACCAGGAGCAACCATAGGATAGCAGTTCTCTTCTTCCTTAACTTTACAATTTAAAAGCACAGGTCCTTTATAACTGAACACATTCTCTAACACTCGTTCAATATCTTTACGAAAATCTAATTCTAAACCTAAAATACCAAAAGCTTTAGCTAATTGAAGAAAATCGGGAGAACCTTTTTCCATATTTGAATGAGAATATCTTTCTCCATAAAATGCCTGTTGCCATTGACGAACCATACCTTGCCACTTATTATTAATAAGAATAATTTTTATAGGTAAATTATACTGAGAAATTGTAGCTAGTTCTTGTAAATTCATTTGAAAACTAGCATCACCACTAATACAGATAACACAACTATTAACTTTAGCAATTTGAACTCCAATAGCTGCTGGTAGACCATAACCCATAGTACCTAAACCAGAGCTAGACATCCAATGGCGAGGTAAAACATTTAAAAATTGAGCAGCCCACATTTGATGTTGACCAACATCTGTTGTAAAATATGCTTTAGGTTGGATTTTTGAAATAGAATATAAAATTTCTTGAGCAGATAAAAAATCAACACTATTAGGAACAAGTAATGGATATTGCTTCTTCCATAATATAATTCTTTCTCTCCAAGCACGAGTTTGGTTAATGTTAAATATAACTTTCTCTTGCTTTTCAATATAATCTACAAAATTAGATAATACAAATTTTATATCACCTACAATGGCAACTTGTGGTATCCTATTCTTACCTAATTCAGCTGCATCAATATCAATATGAATCACTTGAGCATTACAAGCAAATTCATCTAATTTACCAGTAACACGATCATCAAAACGGACTCCTAAAGCAATTAATAAATCACACTCACTAATTGCAAAATTAGCATAAGCAGTACCATGCATACCTAACATACCTAATGATAAATCATCATTTTCATCCAGAATACCTTTACCCATTAAAGTAGTAGTAATCGGAATAGAAAATTTGCATGCAAAATAATTAATAATATCAGAAGCATTAGATATTATAGAACCTCCACCCACATATAGAATAGGCTGACTCGATTCTTCTAATAAATGAAGCATATACGCAAAGTGCTTATTAAAAGAAAACTTTAAAGGCATACAACCACGTAGATAAATATCTCCAATAGGAATATTGTTATATATAAACTTTTCTGAACTAACATCTTTTGGAATATCTATTAAAACAGGACCTGGTCTGCCATGTTTGGCAATATAAAAAGATTCAGCAACAATTCTAGCCATATCTTTAGGACTTCTAACAACATAAGAATGTTTAACTATCGGTAAGGTAATACCAAAAATATCTACCTCTTGAAAAGCATCAGTACCAATAAAAGGTCTAGCAACCTGTCCAGTAATAATAACGATAGGAACAGAATCCATTTGAGCAGTAGCAATACCTGTAACTAAATTAGTTGCACCTGGCCCAGAAGTAGCAAAACAAATACCGACATTACCTGTACACCTAGCATAACCATCAGCTGCATGAATAGCACCTTGTTCATGTCTACATAAAATATGCTTAATAAGTAAATCTTTTTCCCAGTAAAATAACTCATCATAAATAGGCAATATAGCTCCACCAGGATAACCAAAAATATGAGTAACTTTATGTCTTACTAAACTATCTAACAGAGCAAAGGCACCAGTAACTTCTTTAGAAGATTGAGAATTATACATAAAAAAGAAAAGTAAGAAAGTATAAATATATATTATATATGTTCAATTGTTTATTTATTTATTGTATTTTTTTTATTCTGTCATTATCTTTAATATTAGATATATGATCCTTATTATTGTTATTGTTATAACCGTAAATATGACTTTCTGTTTTTTGTTTTTTAATAGCTTAAAAATAGGTTGAAAAGTTGTCAAGAAAAAGCCTACTAATACAGCTACTAAAAATCTTGGAAACTTATATAAATTATTCCAAAAAGTATAGATCATTTATCTTATTATATTATTTATTGTTTATTTACAATAAAAATAAGTCAAAAAAAAAATTTTTGCAATTTGTAAATATATTATTTATTTTATTTATATTATAATGTCAAATAGTTTAAAAGATGATCGTTTTTCTTCATTAATTGAAATGTTACCTCTTATCAAAGAGTACTCTGGTTGTACTTTTGTTATTAAGTATGGGGGGGCTGCTATGGAAAGTACGTTATTACAGTCAGCAGTAATAAAAGATATTTGTTTTTTATATTCTATGGGTATAAAAATAATATTAGTTCATGGAGGAGGACCTTTTATAAATAATTGGTTAACTAAACTGGGTATTAAGACGATCTTTAAAGATGGTATTCGTATTACAGATAGTAAAACAATGGAAATTGTTGAAATGGTTTTAGTTGGAAAAGTAAATAAACAGTTAGTTGCTTTATTTAATCAAAATAAGGTGTCATCTATTGGCCTATCAGGTAAAGATGCAAATTTAATTACTTCCTCTCCTTTATTTGAGTCTTCTGATAATTTAGTTGGAAAAATTGATACTATTAATACTGAAATATTAGAATTATTATTGAATAATAATTATATACCTATTATAGCTAGTGTGGGTATGGGAATAAATAACCAAACTCACAATATAAATGCTGATACAGTTGCTGGTTGTATAGCTCAATCATTAAAAGCTGATAAATTAATTCTTTTGACAGATACCGAAGGTATTTTATTAGATATAAATGATTCTTCAAGTCTAATTAAAGAATTAAGCTTAGATGATATAAATCAATTGCGTCAAAAGTTAATTATTTCTGGAGGTATGATTCCAAAGGTAGATTGTTGTATAGCAGCTTTAAAGTCTAATGTAAAATCTGCTCATATTATTAATGGTAGAATTCAACATGCTTTATTACATGAAATTTTTACTAAAGATAGAATCGGCTCAATGATTACTTTATAGTAATATCTATTTGTTTATTTTTTAGTAAAGTGTTATATTTCTATTTATATAGAATTGGCTCAGTAGCTCAGTTGGTTAGAGCAGGGGACTCATAAGCCCAAGGTCGCAGGTTCAAGTCCCGCCTGAGCCATGGAATATATTTTGTAATACTTTTATTAAAAATTTATGGAGAGGTGGCTGAGTGGTTTAAAGCGATAGATTGCTAATCTGTTGTATAAAATTTATTATACCGAGGGTTCGAATCCCTTCCTCTCCTATTATAAGAAAATATTTTATTTGACAAATGATATAAATATATGACATATTAGTTATGAAAATATCTTAATTTAGGGACTGTAGTTCAATTGGTTAGAGCACCGCCCTGTCACGGCGGAAGTTGCGGGTTCGAATCCCGTCAGTCCCGTAGAAATTATTTACAAGAGTTTATTTTTTAATTGGTATTGTAGTATATTGGCTAATAATATTTCTAAATTCTTGTCCATTAATTGTTTCTTTTTCAATTAAAATATCTACTAATTTATCTATAATTACTCTATTATTTTTAATTATTTTCAATGTTCTTTTATGACACTCTTGAACTATATTGTAAATCTGTTTGTCTATTTTTATAGCAATCTCATCAGAATATTCATTAGTATTAGCCATACTTCTTCCTAAGAATGGATTAGAATCTTCATTTTCTAGTGATAAAGGACCGATACTAGACATGCCAAATCTTGTAACCATTTGCCTTGCCATAGATGTTACTTGCTGTAAATCATTACTTGCACCAGTAGTAACTTCAGCATCTCCAAATACTATTTCTTCAGCTGCTCTTCCTCCTAAAGCTCCCATGATTTTAGCTTTAATTTGTGATCTAGAGATTAAGCTTTGGTCTTCTGAAGGTGTAAACCAAGTTAATCCTCTTGCTTGTCCACGTGGGATTAATGTAACTTTTTGTACATTTTCATGATCTTCTAGTAAGGTACCTATAATTGCATGTCCTATTTCATGATATGCAATTAATCTTTTACTTTTACTATCTATTAAAGGTGTGCCTTCCATACCTGCAACTATTCTATCTATAGCTTCATCTATTTCATTTAAGCTAATACTGCTTTTATGCTTTCTTGCTGTTAAAATAGCAGCTTCATTTAGTAAATTAGCTAAATCAGCACCTGAAAATCCTGGTGTTCTTCTAGCAATAATTGAAAGTGAAATTTGTGGACTTATTTTCTTATTTTTAGCATGTACATTTAAAATAGCTAGTCTGCCCTTGAAGTCTGGAATATCTACGTTTACTTGTCTATCAAATCTTCCTGGTCTTAATAATGCAGCATCTAAAATGTCTGCTCTGTTTGTAGCTGCTATAACTATTATACCAGTGTTTCCTTCAAATCCATCCATTTCTGTTAATAGTTGATTTAAAGTTTGTTCTCTTTCATCATTTCCTCCCCCTACTCCTGTCCCTCTTTGTCGACCAACTGCATCAATTTCATCTATAAAAACTATACAAGGAGCATTTTCTTTAGCTTTTTTAAATAAATCACGTACTCTTGAAGCACCTACACCTACAAACATCTCCACAAATTCTGATCCAGATATGCTAAAGAAAGGTACATTTGCTTCACCTGCAATTGCTTTTGCTAATAATGTTTTTCCTGTACCAGGTGGTCCAATTAATAAAACTCCTTTAGGAATTTTTGCTCCAACAGCTGTAAAGTATTCAGGTTTTTTAAGAAAAGTAACTATTTCTTCAAATTCTTCTTTTGCTTCATCAATTCCTGCAACATCATCAAAGATAATTCCTGTTTTTGCTTCCATTTGAAATAATGCTTTAGATTTTCCAAAAGACATCGCTTGTCCAGGTCCACCTGTTGTACTATTTGAACGTTTAAATAAAAATATTAAGCCTGTTATTAATAATAATGGAAATAATAAATTACCTATTAAGTTCCAAAATGCAATTGTATTCTTTGTAGGATGTGCATCTAGGTCTATATTATTTCTTTTTAATTTGTTTATTAGTTCAGGTGCGCTTGTAGGTAATTCTACTCTAATTTTTTGTATTCTATTACCTAATTCTGGACCAATAGCTTCTACAATTGCTGTATGTCCATTATCATAGATATCTACTTTTTTAACCCATCCCATATCTAGATATTCTAAGAATCTTCCATAAGTCATTCTAGAGTTTGTAATATTATTATTATTTTCATTGATTGTGGTAGCAAAAAAGCCTTGCCAAATAAAGAAGCTTATAATTATTACTGGTAATGACCATAATAATAAATTTTTCCACGAAAATTTCATAAGTATGTATTTTATAGATTTATATTATTATTAATTATTTACATGAATGTAACATCTTTATTATTTTATAGGCAACTATTTTATTTGAAATATATTTTTAGTTTATAAAAGTTAAAAAAAAATTTTTATTAACTATTTTAATTTATACTTTATTCATATAGAATCTTACAGAATATAATTATATTTACTTAAATTTCTCAGTTATGTTAAAGAAAGGTATAAAAGTTCAAATTTTGCGAAAAGAATCGTATTGGTACAAGGATACAGGTACTATTGTTAAAGTCGATAAAGATATTAAATATCCTGTTTTAGTACGATTTAATAAAATAACATATAGCGGTGTTAACATTAATAATTTTGCTGAAAATGAGTTGAATGCTATAAATTAAAAATATTTTTAATATTATAATAATTATAAAAAATCTTTAAAAAAGATTTTTTATAAATTATTGTTTATTCTAGCTGCCTAAAGTTGCCCAGTCTACGTCTACATTTTCTAAGATTAGAGAAGAATTATATATTTGTAGTATTATTAGTAAAAATAAGAAGAATAGTAACATAAATATTCCCATAATTGGAGTTGTTCCCCATCCAGGTGCTACCTTACCATACTCAGAATTTAATGGTCTTAATATTTCTCCCAATCTAGTTCTTAATGCCATAGTATTTTTTTTAGATTTATTTAATTATTATTGTATATGATAATATTATAAAAGATAATAATATAAAAATAAGTGTATTTTATTTATTTGTTATCAAATTATGGAAACTGCAACAGTTCTTAGTATTTTTATTTCAAGTTTGTTAATTGGAATAACTGGTTACTCTATTTATACTGCTTTTGGTCCAATCTCTAAAAATTTAAGAGATCCTTTTGAAGAGCATGAAGAATAATTATTAATATATGATCTTTTATATAATAAATATCCACTCTAATATTTTATTAATTAATTATTTTCATAATTTTTATAGAATATAGAGTGGAATTGATGATATATATTTGTTATATTAGAGTGTTATTTTGCAATTCTGGGTGGATCTCTAAAAAATACGGCAAAAAATATAACCATTAAAGTGCCTACTAATAAAAAAACATATACTAATGCTTCCATTTGTTTTTATTTCCTTATATTAATAATTGAAATTATTATTTATACAGCACCTTGTTTTTTACTGCTTCTATCACCTAATTTTTGGAATGCTCCAAATTCAACTTGTTCAGTTACTTCTGCACCAATACCAGCAAATACATCTCTAAATATAGTTCTTGAACCATGCCATAAATGACCAAAAAAGAAAATAAGTGCAAAATTCGCATGTCCGAATGTAAACCATCCTCTAGGACTACTTCTAAATACTCCATCTGATTCTAATGTTGTTCTATCAAATTCAAATACTTCTCCAAGCTGTGCTTTACGAGCATATTTTTTTACACTTGGGGCATCTATAAATTTTTTACCATTTAATTTTCCTCCATAGAAGCTTATTGTTACTCCTACTTGTTCTATACTATATTTAGATTCAGCTCTTCTGAATGGAATATCTGCTCTAATAATACCATCTTTATCTACAAGTATAACCGGAAATGTTTCAAAGAATGCAGGCATTCTTCTAACTGTTAGTTCATGACCTTCTTTGTCTTGAAATATTGGATGTCCTAGCCATGCTTCAGCGATTCCATCGCCTTTATCCATTGGACCTGCTCTAAATAATCCTCCTTTTGCCGGATTATTTCCAATATAATCATAAAATGCAAGTTTATCCGGTATTTTAGACCAAGCTTCTTCGGGTGTTGAGCCTTCATTTAATGAGTTTTCAACTCTTCTTTCAATCTCTTGTTGAAAGTATCCACTATCCCATTGGTATCTTGTTGGACCAAATAATTCTATTGGAGTAGTTGCTGAACCATACCACATAGTTCCACAAGTTACAAATGCACTAAAGAAAACAGCTGAAATACTGCTGGATAATACTGTTTCAATATTTCCCATTCTTAGTGCTCTATATAATCTTTGTGGTGGTCTAACTGTTAAATGAAATAAGCCTGCCAAAATACCTACTGTTCCAGCTGCTATATGGTGAGATGCAATTCCACTTGGATTAAATGGATTAAAACCATCAGCTCCCCATGCTGGCGCTATTGGTTGTACTTTGCCTGTAACACCATATGCATCTGAAATCCATATTCCTGGTCCAAATAATCCTGTAGCATGAAAAGCACCAAATCCAAAGCATAATAAGCTTGATAATAATAAATGAATCCCAAAAATTTTAGGTAAATCTAGAGCTGGTTCACCTGTTCTTGGGTCTCTAAATAATTCTAAATCCCAGTATACCCAATGCCATATTGATGCAAGAAATAACATACCAGATAATACTATATGTGTGATTGCTACGCCTTCAAAACTCCATAAACCAGGATTAGAGACACTTTCTCCAGTAACACTCCATCCACCCCATGAATCTGTTACTCCAATTCTTGTCATAAAAGGCATAACAAACATACCTTGTCTCCACATTGGATTTAATACTGGATCAGAGGGGTCAAATACAGATAATTCATATAATGCCATTGAACCAGCCCATCCTGAAACTAATGCTGTATGCATTAAATGAACTGAAATTAATCTTCCTGGATCATTTAAAACAACTGTATGTACTCGATACCATGGTAATCCCATAGAATAAAATACCTCCTATCAAAATAAATTAATATCATGCTTTTCTTACTTGATTTGATACTATTTGATTGAATGATTTTATCAATAATTATTATAGCATTTTTTATTAGAAGTAAATGTTTACTTATATTTATCTTTGACAATCTTTTTGACAATTATAAAGCTTATTATATTAGTTAATATTAGTATTAGTATGCAATTTTGTATATTCATTTGCAGCCATAATGTTTCAATAATATTAATATTCCATTTTAATGAATTATTTATACAGATATATCTAATAATTTCTATTGAATAAGTTAAAGGATTAATGCATGCAATCATTTGTAACCAATATGGCATAAAGGATAATGGAGCTAATGCTGTACTAGAAAATAATATAGGTAAATTAAGAATTAAAGTAAGTGCTAAAAACTCAATATGTCCTGGTAAAATAAAACTAATACAAATACTGAAATTAGAAATATTAATTATCATAATTGTTGTTATGCTAATAATAGAAATTATATGATTAATTTGTATTATATTTTTTTCTAAATATAGACTTAAAATCGTAATTATTATTATTTGTATAATACTTATTATTAGAGTATATATTATTAAACATATAAATAATGCACTTTTATTTACTAACGGTGAAACAATTAATCTATTAAAAAATCCAAATTCTCTATCAAATATAACTGGTAAGCCGGCATTTATTGATGAACTAAAAGCTGTAAATGCAATTATTCCGTAACTTAAAAATTGTGTATATTTTATATTATATTGTCCTAATAAGTTGATAGGTGCATTTTGAAAAAGTGCTCCAAATAGTATTAGCCATAATAATGGCTGTATAATTCCTGCAATTATATTAGATGGTCTTCTATAACTTTGAATATATAGCCTTTTTACTAATGCTATGATTTCCTTATAAATATTTTTATGATATGAATATATTTGAAGGCTATTTTTTGGTATTAAAAAATTATTTTTTTTGATAAAAAGATTTGAATGTATCATAAAGAATTTATTGCTTATTTATTATATATTAATAATATATATTTATATGAAAATTCTTTAACTCCAGTATTAAAGTAATTTATATATAATTGCTCTATGAAATTATATAATTTATTGATTGATATTGTTTATTTTGTTATTTTTTATGTTTAAATATTAATATCTTACAATACAAATTAGTTAATTTGTAATTTTTATAATTTATGGAGAATATAGCTATGGCGGATTATTCTGTTACGTTGATAATGGAGGATGATGAAACTCAAAATTTTACTTGTGCTGATGATGTTTATATTTTAGATGCTGCTGAGGATCTTGGAATAGAGTTACCTTATTCTTGTCGTGCAGGAGCTTGCTCTACTTGTACAGGTATTGTTAAATCTGGTACAATAGATCAGAGAGATCAGTCTTTTTTAGATGATGATCAAATGAATAGCGGTCTTATTTTAACATGTGTTGCTTATCCTACAAGTGATTGTACAATTTTAACTCATCAAGAATCAGCCGTTTATTAAAAGTATTAAGCAATTAATTTGAGAATAATTGAACATTCAATTATTCTCAAACTTAATTATCGTGATTATAATTTGATTTCTAGGTCTACACCTGGAGGTATATTTAGTTTCATTAAAGCATCAATTGTTTGAGAAGAGGGTTCATTAATATCAATTAGCTTTGAATGTATCCTAATTTCAAAATGTTCTCTTGAATCTTTATCTACATGTGGTGAACGTAATACACAATATATTCTACGCTTGGTAGGTATTGCTATTGGTCCTATAATTTCAGCTTGTGTTCTTTGAATAGTTTCAATAATACTATTGCAAGATATTTTTAATAAATTATAGTCATATGTTTTTAATTTAATTCTAATCTTATTCTTTTCATTTACTTGCATTTTATTATGATTATTTAATGTAATAATTTGTTATCTTAATATTTTGGATACAACTCCAGCTCCAACTGTTCGACCACCTTCTCTGATTGCAAATCTCATCCCTTGTTCAATTGCAATAGGATTAATTAATTCTGCACTCATTTTAATTCGATCTCCAGGCATAACCATTTCAGCAGTAGATCCATCATCAGCAGTAAATTGTGTGATAGTCCCAGTTACATCTGTTGTTCTTACATAAAATTGTGGACGATAACCTGGGAAAAATGGAGTATGTCTACCACCCTCTTCTTTTGTTAAAATATATACTTCAGCTTCAAATTGTGTATGTGGTGTAATAGTGCCAGGTTCAGCTAATACCATACCTCTTTGTATTTGTTGTTTTTGTATACCACGTAGTAATATTCCAATATTATCTCCCGCCATACCTTCATCTAATGTTTTTTGGAACATCTCTAGTCCCGTAATCGTTGTTGTTTTAGTTTCTTCAATGCCTACAATTTCTATAGTATCTCCAACCTTAATTATACCTCTCTCTATTCTTCCAGTAGCGACAGTACCTCTACCAGTAATTGAGAAAACATCTTCTACAGCCATTAAAAATGTTTTGTCTACTTCTCTTTTAGGTGTAGGTATATAGTTATCAACAGCATCCATTAATGAGTGAATTTTATCAACCCAGTCATCTTCTCCTCTTCCTATATTATTATTCTCTGTAACTTTTTCTAAGGCACGTAAAGCTGAGCCAGCAATAAATGGTATATCGTCTCCTGGAAAATCATATTTAACTAGTAGTTCACGTACTTCTATTTCAACTAGTTCTCTTAATTCATCATCTTCCACCTGATCTTGTTTATTTAAAAAAACAACAATATTTGGGACCCCTACTTGTTTAGCTAATAGTATGTGTTCTCTTGTTTGTGGCATTGGTCCATCTAATGCTGATACAACTAAAATAGCTCCATCCATTTGTGCTGCACCAGTAATCATATTTTTTACATAATCAGCATGTCCAGGGCAATCTACATGAGCATAATGTCTATTTTCAGTTTCATATTCTATATGTGCTGTATTAATTGTAATTCCTCTAGCCTTTTCTTCAGGTGCAGCATCAATCTCATCAAATTTTTTTGCTTTTGTTTGGTTAGCAGCAGCTAGTGTAGCAGATATAGCAGCAGTTAATGTCGTTTTTCCATGATCTACATGACCAATTGTACCTATGTTTACATGCGGTTTTTTTCTTTCAAATTTTTCACGTGCCATGATTTTATCTTCCTTTTATTATTATTTAGAAAATAGATTATTATATTATTTTATTAATAACGATAATGTGCAAAAGCTTTATTTGCCTCAGCCATACGATGAGTTTCTTCTTTTTTTCTAATTGTATTTCCATTTTCATTAGATGAATCAATAATTTCACTTGCAAGTTTTGTTGCCATACTAGTACCAGTTCTTATATTGGCAAATTTTGTCATCCATCTCAAAGCTAAATTTGTACCTCTATATGCTCTTACTTCCATGGGTACTTGATAAGTAGATCCACCAATTCTTCGAGCTTTTACTTCTACTAAAGGTGTTGCATTACGTATAGCTTTTTCTAAGATCTCTAACGGATCTTTTTGAGTTTTATTTTTTATAATATCTAAAGCTTGATATATTATTTTTTGCGCTAATCCTTTTTTTCCACTTTTAAGTATACGTACAGTTAGCATACTAATTAATTTACTATTATATATTGGATCTGGTTTTATAGGTCTCTTTTTAGCTATATTACGACGTGACATGTTATTAATATTATATAAATATAGTTATTTTGGTTTTTTAGTGCCATATTTTGATCTACCATTTTCTCTCTCTTTAACCCCAGCAGAATCTAATGTGCCTCTGATTACATGATATCTTACTCCAGGTAGATCTTTTACACGGCCTCCTCTGATTAAAACAACAGAATGCTCTTGAATATTATGGCCTATTCCAGGTATATATGCAGTAACTTCAAAGCCTGAGGTTAGTCTTACCCTGGCTACTTTACGTAAAGCAGAATTAGGTTTTTTTGGTGTAGTTGTATATACCCTTGTACATACTCCTCTGCGTTGTGGACAAGATTTTAATGCTGGAGATTTTGTTTTTTTCTCATCTTTTTGTCTTTCGGATCTTACTAATTGTTGAATTGTTGGCATTATTAATTATATTATATTCTTGTGTTGAATATTTCATATATTATAAATATTGTATAATAGACTGTCAAACCTTTTGATTATAATGTTTTAATTTATAATTATTTTGATATATTATCTATTTTAATTTATATTTTTTCATGAATTTCTCTACTCTACCTTCAGTATCTATGATTCTTTGTGATCCTGTGAAAAAAGGATGATTCCCTGACCAGATATCTACATGTAAAACTTTTTTTGTTGAACCAATTGTCATAATATGTTTACCATCACAATAAACTTTTGTATCATTGTACCATTCAGGATGTATATTTCGTTTTGGCATAATTGAAATAAAGTATTTAATTGTTTTATATATATTATTTTCTAAGTTAGCGTTTTGAGTATTGTGGTGCTTTTCTTGCTTTACGTAAACCATATTTTTTTCTTTCTTTAACTCTTGCATCCCTACTTAACAGTCCTTCAGATTTTAGCGTTGTACGATTATCTGGGTTAATTGTACATAATGCTCTAGCTAGTCCTAGTCGAATTGCATCTGCTTGTCCGGTTAATCCTCCTCCTTCTGCTTTAACATATATATCATATTCTTTATTAAGACCTAAAATTGTTAAAGGTGAGCAAGAGATTCTTAAATAGTTTGGACTAAATTGTAAATATGATTCACCTGGTAGTCCATTAATAATTAGTTTACCTGATCCTGGTATTAATCTAACTCTTGCAATAGATGTTTTTCTTCTACCTGTTCCTAAATATGTTATATGATTATTTGACATATTTTTTTAATTTAATTTTATAGATAATGGTTTTTGTGAAGAATGTGGATGTATATGATTAGGATAAATTTTTATTTGTGTAAACAATTTTTTTCCTAATGTATTTTTAGGTAACATACCTTTAATTGAGTTCTCAATAATTTTGTTAGGTATTCTTTGTTGTAATTTATCAAATGATTCTTTTTTTAATCCTCCCGGCCGACCTGAATGTCTTGTATAACTCTTTTGATATCTTTTATTGCCTGTAATTTCTATTAATTTAGAATTAATTATAATGATATTGATATCACTTTTTATATGAGGTGTATATGTTATATTTGTTTTCCCTATTAAAAGATATGCTATTTGGCTACTTAATCGACCTAAGTTTTGTTCTTTAGCATCTATTATATACCATTTTCTTGGTTCTTTATCTGTTTTTATATATGTTTTATTTCTATTTTCCATGATATATAATATTTTTTAATTTTTTATTATATTATTTGTTTTTTATAATTTTTCTTTCTGTAAACTTATACCTAATTTTTCTTTTAATGACTCAATTACTTCTTCAGCTGATTTCTGACCAAAGTTTTTAATTTCCAATAATTCCTCTTGGGAATAATCTAATAAATCTGCAATAGAATGAATTTGTGCTCTTTTTAAGCAGTTATATGCACGAACGGATAGCTGTAATTCCTCAATTAGAATTTGGTTTATTTGTTTTTCTTTATTTTGATTCTCATTATTTCTTGATTTAAAATTTATATTTGTTAATGGATGGAATAAATTCGTTAATACATTGGCCCCTTGGCTAATAGCTTCTTGTGGTGATATACTGCCATTTGTCCATACTTCTATAAATAGTTTTTCTTCTATTGTTGTTGTATTTATTGTTTTTTCTTCTACAATATAATTAAACTTTTTAGCTGGCATGAATACAGAGTCAATTTGTAAAAAATCAATTGATTTTTTATCTATACCTTTATTTACTAAGCGATAGCCATTACCTTTTTCTATTCTAAATTCCATTTCAAAAATAGTATTATTGCATACAGTTGCAATATATTGTTTAGGGTCAACTAGTTCTATTTCTGGAGGTAAGTCAAATAAACCTGATGTAATAATGGCTGGTCCTTGTATTCTAACTCTTCCTATTTGAGCTTCTGAACTATGGTTTTTTAAAACGACTTCTTTTAGATTAAGTAAAATTTCTAAAACATCTTCTCTAACTCCTGTAATTGTAGAAAACTCATGATTAATACCAGCAATTCTTACTGCGACTATAGCAGATCCTTGTAAATCTGAAAGTATAGTTCTTCTTAAAGAGTTACCGACTGTTACTCCTTGACCTTTTTTTAAGGGTTCTAAAATAAAATGACCATATTGTTCACGAGCTCCTTTTGAAATTGACTCTATACACTCTATTTGAAAATGAGTCATTGTTTTAGTCCTGATATATATGATAAATTATTAAATATTTTATTTATTTAATTTTAATTTCATTTATACTCTTCTCTTTTTGGGTGGTCGGCAGCCATTATGTGGTACAGGTGTAATATCTTTAATGAGTGTTATTTCTATACCTGCTGCTTGTAATGCTCTTATAGCAGTTTCTCTACCAGATCCAGGGCCATTTATCATTACTTCTGTTTGTTTAATTCCATAATCTATTGCATACTTTCCTACTTTTTCTGCTGCTGTTTGAGCTGCAAAAGGAGTACTTTTTTTTGCACCTTTAAAGCCACTTGCACCAGATGAGCACCATGTAATAGTTTCTCCCTGTAAATCTGTTATAGTTATTATTGTATTATTAAATGTTGATTTAATGTGTGTAATACTATTAAGAATATTTTTTTTGTTTTTATTTATTTTTTTTTTTACTTGTCTGGCCATATTATATTGTTATTTTAAATTAAATGCTATTTAAGTATTCTTTTTATTTTCTAGGTGCTTTTTTTTTGCCTGCAATAGTTTTTTTATTTCCTCTTCTAGTTCTTGCATTTGTTCGTGTTCTTTGTCCTCTTAAAGGTAAGCTTAATCTATGTCTTCTACCTTTATACGATCCAATTTCCATTAGTCTTCTAATATTTAGAGTTTCTAGTCTTTTTAAATCTCCTTCAATTTCATATTCATTATTTAATATATTTCTTATAGAAATTATTTGTTCATCATTTAGATCTTTTATAATTATATTAGGACTTATTTTAAGTTTTTGTAAAATTGTTTGTGATCTAGATATACCTATACCATATATATATGTTAGCCCAATCTCAAGTCTCTTATTTTTTGGCAAATCAACTCCTGCTATCCTAGCCATATTTTAATTCTATCCTTGTTTTTGTTTATGTTTAGGGTTTTCACAAATGACCATAATTTTTCTATGTCTACGTATTATACGACATTTTTCACAAATTTTTTTTACAGATGCTCTTACTTTCATAACTATCTTTTAATAAAAATAATCTATACTATTCAATCATATTATCATATTGTTCTGATATTATATATGTTTGAATTTGTTTTGCTGTATCTATAGCGACACCTACTAATATTAATAATGATGTTGTACCTAGTCCTTGAAAACTCTTAATTTTTGTAATATTAAATGTAATATATGGTAATTGTGCTATTGCAAATAAAAAGAGTGCACCAATAAAAGTAAGTTTATTAATAATCTTTTCTAAATATTTAACTGTCTCTAATCCAGGTCTAATATTTGGTATAATTGCTCCCATTTTTTTTAAATTTGTAGCCATATCTTTAGTATTTAAAATAATGGAAGAGTAAAAATAACTAAAGACTATAATTAATATAGAATATAAAATTAAATAGCATATATTATTATTTAATAAATATTTAGTTATTAAATTAGAGTAATTTTGATTTAAGAGAGATATGATATATGTTGGTAATGTCATAGCAGCTGAAGCAAAAATAATAGGCATTACTCCACCTTGATTAATCTTTAATGGTATATAGCTTTGTTTATTTAATATATTGGTTTTGCCTAACTGCTTTGAAGAAATAATATTAATCTTTCTTTTGCTTTCTTGAGTAAGAATACTAATCATTAAAATAATAATTCCAATACTTAAGACAATGATTAATATATTAAAGTTACTGGTTTGATTTATATCAACATTATATTTTAATAAATTTTGTGGTATATTTGAAATAATATTTTGAAATATAATTAAAGAAGAGCCATTACCTAGTCCATATTCTGTTATAATCTCAGAAAACCACATAATAATCATAGATCCAGTAGTTAATGTTATTATACAGTCTAATATAAAGTAGTTATTCCAGTTAAATGTATATGGCTTAATCCATAAAGCTATTGAGCAGCTTTGTATAAATGCCCATAATAGTGTAAAGTATCTAGTTATTTGTGTTATTTTTTTTCTTCCGATTTCTCCTTCTTCTTTTTGTAAATTTTCTAAATAAGGTACTATTTTAATTAATAGCTGAGTAATTATTGAAGAATTAATATATGGTATTATACCTAGTGCAAAAATACCTATTGTAGAGAATCCTCCTCCAGAGAAAATATTTAAAAAATTCAGTAAGCTATTGTTTTGTATTTTGTCATTAAATGCATCATGATTAATACCAGGAATGGGGATAAAAATACCCATTCTACATATTAAAAGTATTGACAAGGTTATTATAATTTTATTTAAAAGTTTCTTTTTATTCTCCATTTTATTTTAGTTATTGGTATAAGTATTCTAGAGTTATATCTCTATTATTTGCTGTTTCTTGAAAAGTTCTAAGATTTTTTAATGCATTTAAAGCTGCCCTTGCATTATTTAATGTATTATTAGATCCAAGTTGTTTAGCTAAAATATTTTTTATACCAGCTAATTCTAGTACTGTTCTTGTAGATCCTCCAGCAATTACACCACATCCTTTTGCGGATGGTCTTAATATAATTTTTGCTGCACCTGATATACCATGAATTGGATGGGGAATAGAGTCAGATTTTGTTATAGGAATATGGACAATATGTTTTTTAGCATCATTTACTGCTTTTTTTACTGCACCAACAACATCGCTAGCTTTTCCTACTCCTACACCAATTTGTCCTTTTTCATTACCAATCACTAAAACAGCCCTAAAGCTTAGTTTTTTTCCTCCCTTTACTACTTTTGTAACTCTTTTCACTTGTACAACTCTTTCTTCCCAACTATTTTCTTCTTTACTTTTTAAAGTTTTTTTCTTAATCATTGTAATATCAATTTTTTAAAATTCAATACCTTCTTCTCTTGTAGCTTCCGCTAATGCTTTAACCTGTCCATGGTATACATTATTTCCTCTGTCAAAAACAATTTTATTTATATTTTGTTTTTTTAGTTGTTGTGCTATGTTTTTGCCAATTTCTTTTGCTGCTTTACAGTTTGCGAGTTTATGAATAGTTTTAGATATAGTTGAAAGACTAGTTAAGATTTTATTATTCTCATCATCTATAACCTGTGCATAAATATGTTTATTGGATTTAAATATGTATAATCTTGGCTTAATTAAAGAGCCTTTCAGTTTTTTTTTCATATGTTAAGATTTATTTTCCTGCTTTTCCAATTTTTCTTTTTATATTTTCATTAATATATTTAATGCCTTTTCCTTTGTAAGGTTCAGGTGGACGTATTGATCTAATTTTAGCTGCTATTTGTCCTACTATTTCTTTATCTATACCTGTAATAGAGATATTTGTACTATTTTCCACTTTGATTTGTATTTCTTCAGGTGGCTTTATATTAACTGGATGGCTATAACCTACATGTAAAATAAGATTTTTTCCTTCCATTTGAGATCTATAGCCTACTCCATTTATAACTAATTTTTTTTCAAAGCCTTTAGAGACTCCTATTACCATATTATTAATTATACTTCTAGATAATCCATGTATTGCTTGTGCTTTTTTATCGTTATCATTTTTTGTTAATTTTAATTTATCTTCTATTTTTTCTACTTTAATTAATTTAGAAATATTATATGATAATTCTCCCTTAGGTCCATTTATTAATATAATTGAATTATTAATGTTTGCTTTAACATTATTCGGTATTGTAATTAATTTTTTTCCGATACGTGACATAATGATTTCCTATAAAAAATTTTTATTTATATTTTACCAAATATAACACAGTATTTCTCCACCTAGTCCAAATTTTCTTGCGTGTCTATCTGTCATAATACCTTGAGAGGTAGAAATTACAGCTATCCCAATTCCACCTAAAACTTTTGGAAGTTTTTTATGGTTTGCATAGACTCTTAAACCTGGCTTACTAATCCTTTTTAATTCAGTTATAATGGGTTGCTTACTTTTTCCTTTATATTTTAGAGAAATTATTATATATGCTTTTAATTGTTCTCCAATTTCTTCAAATTCATAAATAAAGCCTTCTTCTCGCAAAACAGTTAAAATACTTTTAACCATTTTAGTTGCAGGAACTTGCACAATTTGATGTTTTGCTAAGTTTGCATTTCTAATTCTGGTTAACATGTCTGCAATTGTATCATTAATCATAATCTGTATTTATTTCTAAAATTTCTAAATATAATTTATATTCTAAATGGCATGCCAAATTTTTTTAATAAAGACAAGCTTTCTATATCTGTCGTAGCAGTAGTTATTATATTAATATTCATTCCTCTTATTTTATCTATTTGATCATAATCTATTTCAGGAAATATTATTTGTTCTTTTAAACCAAGGTTATAGTTTCCTCTTCCATCAAATTGTTTAGAACTAATACCTCTAAAATCTCTAATTCTAGGTAAAGATAAGTTTATTAATTTATTTAAAAAGTCATACATTTTTTGTCTTCTTAAAGTTACCTTTAAGCCTATTGGCATATTATCTCGTATTTTAAAACCAGCTATAGACTTTTTAGTACGTGTAATTAATGGTTTTTGTCCAGTTATTAATTTAAATTCTTCTATACTTTTATCTATTATTTTAGCATTTTGTGAAGCTTCTCCTATTCCTCGGCTAATAATAATTTTAGTTATTTTAGGAATCTCATGAATATTTTTATATTTAAATTCTTTAAATAACTCTTTTGAAACTTTTTCTTCGTAAAGTAATTGTAATGAATTATTCATATAATTATTTATTTATTAAATGTTATTTATTTATCGTTAACTGTATATTTTATAGTATTTGAACTATGTATAGATGCTTCTTTTTTTATTATTTTGCCTTGTTCATTTGTCTGTTGTGGCTTAATATGCTTAGTTTTTAAATTTATATTTTCTATTATTATGCTATTTTGTTTAGATAAAATTTTTTTTACTTTTCCTATTTTACCTTTATGTTGGCCAGATATGACCTTTACATTCTCTCCTATTTTAAATTTTACTTTTATTTTTTTCATTATACTACCTCTGGAGCTAACGATATAATCTTTGAAAAGTTTTTATCTCTTAATTCTTTAGCTATTGGTCCAAAAACCCGTGTCCCTCGTGGATTATTTTCTTTATTTACTATAACAGCAGCATTATCATCAAAACGTATACTCATTCCATCTGTTCTACGTAAAGTTTTTTTTGTTCTAACAACAACAGCCCTTACAATATCAGATCTTTTAATCGGCATATTAGGTAATGCATCTTTAACAACACCTATAATTATATCTCCGATATAAGCATAATTAGGATTGCTACTTCCTAAGACTCTTATGCACATGATTTTACGTGCACCGCTATTATCAGCAATGTTTAAATAACTTTGTGTTTGTATCATTTTTTTGTAATTAGTTCTATTAAATTCCAGCGTTTATTTTTACTTAAAGGTCTTATCTCTTGTATTTTTACTCTATCACCTATGCAGCATTCATTAAAAGAATCGTGAGCGTAGTATTTATTCGTTTTTGTTATAATTTTTCCATATTTTTTATGTGGTATTTGCTTTTTTACTGCAACTACTATAGTTTTATTCATCTTATTACTCACTACAATTCCAGAAGTTTCTTTTTTTGCCATTTTATTATTTAATTTTTTTAGTTATGTAAAGATGTTCTAATGTTATTAATTGTGAAATTTCATGTTTTGTTAATTTTAAAAGATGAGTTTTGATTTTTTGTTTAGTTTTTTGTTTAATTTTTAATAAAATTATATTTTTTTTTAATTCTACAATTTTATTTTGTATCTCTTCAATTTTTAATAATTTTAATTGTTTAAAGTTTTTTTTTGCTTTTGACATTTTTGGATTTTAAATTTAAATATTTATAAGTTATCTTCTTTTATTATAAATTTTGTTTTAACTGGTAATTTATATGATGCTAAATGCATTGCTTGTTTTGCTACTTCTTTAGAAACACCTGATATCTCAAATAATATATGGCCAGGTTTAATTACAGCAACCCAATACTCTGGTGCCCCCTTACCTGATCCCATACGTGTTTCAGCAGGTCTTGCTGTGACTGGTTTATCCGGAAAGACTCTAATCCATAATTTACCTCCTCTTTTTACAGATCTTGTTATAGTTCTTCTAGTTGCTTCAATTTGTCTAGAAGTTAACCATACAGGCTCTATAGTTTGTAATCCGTATTCCCCAAAAATAATTTTTGTTCCTCTACTTGCATGTCCTTTCATACGTTGACGATGTTGTTTACGAAATTTAGTTTTTTTAGGACTTAGCATAATTGGATTAATTTTGTATATATTAAGTTATATTTAAGTTTAAATTTGAGGTTTATACATTGTTTTTTATATCAGCATTAGATATTTTTATTTTTTCTCCTTTAAATAGCCAAACTTTTACACCTAAGATACCATATATAGTTTGTGCTCTTGTATATGCATAATCTATATCTGCTCTTAATGTTTGTAATGGTACTCTTCCTTCACGAACCCATTCTTTTCGTGCTATTTCTGCACCATTTAATCTTCCTCCTATCTGAATTTTAATACCCTTAATATTAGATTTTTGAGCTCTTTGTATAGCTTGTCTTACAGCTCGTCTAAAAGCAATTCTTTTTTCTAGTTGTTGAGCTATCCACTCAGCAAGTAATATAGCTTCTTTATCAGGTTCTGTAATTTCTATAACATTAATTCTGATCTTATGATTTAAATTTATTTGTTTAGCTAAATTAAGTCTTATAGATTCTATGCCTGTACCCATTTTACCTAAAACTAGTCCAGGTCTTGCTGTATGTATATCTATCTCTATTTGGTCTAGTTTTCTTTGGATATTAATTAGTGAGATATTAGCTTTTGCTAATACTTGATTTATATATGATCTTATATTATAGTCTTCCTGTATTAATTTTGAATAAGATTTCATTGGTGAAAACCAAGATGATTTATGTTTTTGAGTAATACCTATTCTAAAACCAGAAGGGTGTGTTTTTTGTCCCATTTTTATATTTTTTGTGAGATAAATATATTTATATTATATTATTTCTTTAAGTTCAATTGTTATGTGACATGTTGGTTTATGTATAGGAAAAGCTCTTCCTTGTGCTCTAGGTTGAATTCTTTTTAGTGTAGGTCCTTTATCTGCAAATGCTTTGCTTATAATAATTTTGTTAGTATTTATATCTAATTTATCATTATTATTTTTTATATTACTTAAAGCAGATTGTAGTATTTTATTAATACTTTTACATGCTTTGTAAGGCATGAATTCTAGTATTAAACTAGCCTCTTTATAATTTTTTCCTTGGATCTGCTCTAGTATTCTTCTTACTTTATGTGTTGATAATCGTAAATATTTACCAATACTTTTATATTGTTTGTTATCTATATCCATTATTTTCTTGCTCTTCTATCACCTTTTATATGACTTCTAAATGTTCTAGTTGGAACAAATTCTCCTAGTTTATGACCAACCATTTGATCAGAAATAAATACTGGAAAATGTTGTTTACCATTATGTACAGCGAAAGTATGTCCAATCATATCAGGTATAATTGTTGATGATCTAGACCATGTTTTAATAATCTCTTTCTTATTAATTTTATTTAATTTTTCAATCTTTTGAAAAAGTTTAAATTCGATATAAGGACCTTTAGTTAGTGATCTTGACATTTTTTATTTTCTTCGACGAAGTATATATTTATTACTATATTTTTTTTTATTTCTTGTTTTTTGTCCTAAAGCAGGTTTACCCCATGGTGTTACTGGGTGTGATCTTCCAATAGGAGATTTGCCTTCTCCTCCTCCATGTGGGTGGTCAATAGGGTTCATTACAACACCACGTACTGATGGTCGCTTACCTATCCATCTATTACGACCTGCTTTTCCTATTGTAATATTACTAGCATCTATATTGCCAACTTGTCCAATAGTTGCATAGCATTTATTATTAATAATCCTTACTTCACTAGATGGTAATTTAAGTGTAATAAAATGACCCTCTTTAGCTACAATTTGTGCATATGTACCTGCAGCTCTTACTATTTGTCCGCCTTTATTTGGCTTAATTGCTATATTATGTACTGCTGTACCTAATGGTATATATTCTAATGGAAGTGCATTACCTACTTCAATAGGTGCATTAGGTCCAGACATAATTATAGTACCAACTTTTAAAGATCTTGGTTGTAAAATATATTTTTTTTCACCATCTGTATAATGTATTAATGCAATTCGCGCATTCCTATTAGGGTCATACTCAATGCTAGCTACTTTGCCTCTAATATTGATTTTATGACGCTTAAAATCTATTATTCGGTATCTTTTTTTATGTCCACCACCTCTATGTCTTGAAGTGATAACACCTCTATTGTTACGACCTTTAGGAGAATGGTTTTTTCTTATTAATGATTTTTCTGGTTTACTTGTAGTAATATCTGCAAAAGTAGATACAGTTCTATTGCGTGTTCCTGGTGTATATGCTTTATATAAACGAATCGCCATGACTTAATTATATGTTGTATAAAATATGAATATTTAAGATTCTTCAAATAGATTAATAGTATATTTATTATCTAATTTGATAATCGCTTTTTTATATTGCGATATATAACCTTTAAATTTGCCAACTTTTTTTATTTTTTTTGGCTGACTTAAAGTATTTATTTTGTTCACCTTAACATTGAAGACATATTCAATGGCTTCTTTTATATTATTTTTATTTGCTTTTTTGTCAACAGCAAAATAGTAAATATTCTCTTCTATATTTTTTGTTGTTTTGTCTGTTATAATTGGATATTTTATTAATTCTATAAGTTTTCTATGGTATTGTGTTTCAATCGTCATAAATTTCACTAATTTTATTTAAAGCATCAGATGTTATTAATATTTTATTGGCTCTTATTAAAGATAGTACATTAAGATTATCTGCAGTAATTAATTCTAAATTTGGTAAATTACGTATGGAAAGGTAAAGCATCTTATTTGATTCTCTTATTATTAATAGAGTTTTAATTTTAGAATCTTGTAATGTTATACCAGATTGTTTTAATTCCTTTAGTATAAATTTTGTATTTGGTTTGTTTAATTTTTCTAATAATATATTTACAATATATGTTTGTTTAAATTTATTATATATTAAACTTTTAATAGCTAGTTTTCTTTCTTTTTTATTTATTTTACTTTGATAAATTTTATTTTTTGGGCCAAAAGTTACTCCACCACCTTTCCATAGAGGAGATCTTGTTGATCCAGCTCTAGCTCGACCAGTACCTTTTTGTTTCCATGGTTTACGACCTCCTCCTCTTACTTCACTTCTAGTTTTTGTATTGGCATTACCTTGACGATGCTTGTGTTGTTGATGCTTTAATGCTCTATGTATAATATACATTTGTTTATCATGATTACTATTTATAGAGAAATAAATACTTTTTGATTTTATTATTTCAGTATTGTTAATATTAGATTTGATCAAATATGTTATTATTTTTTTTTCCATTTTTTATTTTTTATAAAGGTATAAAATATTACCATTTTTACCTGGTACAGATCCTTTTACGATAATAATATGGTTTTTGATATTAATATCCAAAATTTGTAAATTTTTTATTGTAACTTTATTTCCACCCATTCGACCTGCCATTTTTTTTCCTGGAAAAACTCTTCCAGGTGTTGTACCAGCTCCAATTGAGCCAGGTTGTCTATGATTTTTTGATCCATGTGACATAGGTCCTCTAGTGAAATTATGCCTCTTTTGATATCCACTGAATCCTTTACCTATACTTATTCCAGAAATATTAATTAAATGTCCGATTTGAAATTGTTGTACTGTTAATAGTTTACCAATCTTTATATCTTTTAATATATTTATCGGTATTTTATATTCTTTTAGATATTTAAAACAAGGTATTTTAAATTTATTAAAATTTCCTATACTAGCTTTAGTTAGTTTATAAGGGTTTATATTTTGATATCCTATTTGTATATTTTGTTGTTCATATTTTCTTTCATTAGTTATATTTGTAATTGTACAAGGACCTACTTCTAAAATAGTTGCAGGTATAGCACTTCCTTCGTCATTAAATATTTGAGTCATACCAACTTTTCTGCCAAGCATACCTATTGATGACATGTATTCTTTTGCTCCTAAATTTGTAAAATTAAATAAAATTTATTTGGAATAGTTATTATTGTACAGCATTTATATTATCTTTTAATTCTTTATAATTTTCAAGCTTAATCTAATTCTTCATCTTGACAGTATTTATTCGGCAATTACTACTTTATTAATGCTTGAATATATTGCAGTATAAAAATAAGATATATACTTTTTAATTTTATATTTTATATGGAGTGTTTCAATGACTAAAGTAGTAGGAATTGATTTAGGTACAACAAATTCTGTAGTTGCTGTAATGGAAGGAGGTAAACCTACTGTTATAGCAAATAAGGAAGGTTTAAGAACAACTCCTTCAGTAGTTGCATATACAAAGAAACAAGATAAACTTGTTGGTAATATTGCTAAAAGACAGGCAGTAATGAATCCAGAGAATACATTCTATTCAGTAAAACGTTTTATTGGTAGAAAATATGATGAAATCCGAAATGATTTGAGGCAGTTATCTTATGATATTAAAACAGATAATAATATTAGTATTAAGTTAGATTGTCCTGCATTAAATAAAACTTTTGCACCTGAAGAAATTTCAGCGCAAATCTTAAGAAAACTCATTGAGGATGCAAGTACTTATCTAGGGCAAACAGTTTCACAAGCTGTGATTACAGTTCCGGCTTATTTCAATGACTCTCAAAGGCAAGCGACTAAAGATGCGGGTCAAATTGCTGGCTTAGATGTCTTGAGAATAATTAATGAACCAACAGCAGCATCTTTATCTTATGGTTTAGATAAAAAGAATAATGAAACTATATTAGTTTTTGATCTAGGTGGCGGTACATTTGATGTTTCAATTTTAGAAGTCGGTGATGGTGTATTTGAAGTTTTATCTACATCAGGTGATACTCAATTAGGTGGAGATGATTTTGATTCAAAAATAGTTGAATGGTTAGTCAAAGAGTTTAAAAATGATGATGGAATAGATTTAAGTAAAGATAGACAAGCTTTACAAAGATTAACAGAAGCGGCAGAAAAAGCTAAAATGGAATTATCTAGCCTATCACAAACAGATATTAATTTACCATTTATTACTTCTACAGATACAGGTCCAAAACATTTAGAAAAAAATATAACACGTGCACAGTTTGAAAGTTTATGCTGGGATTTAATTTCTCGTTGTCAAATACCTGTAAATAATGCTCTAAAAGATGCTCAATTGAGTTCTAGTGATATAGATGAAATTGTTTTGGTAGGTGGATCAACTAGAATTCCAGCTATAAAAAAATTGATCCAGGAAGATATAGGTAAAGAGCCAAATCAAAGTGTTAATCCAGATGAAGTTGTTGCTATAGGTGCAGCTGTACAGGCAGGAGTTTTAGCCGGAGAGGTTAAAGATATATTACTGTTAGATGTTACTCCACTCTCTTTAGGTGTTGAGACTTTAGGTGGTGTAATGACTAAAATAATTACCCGTAATACAACTGTACCTACTAAAAAGTCAGAAGTATTTTCTACTGCAGTTGATAATCAACCTAATGTTGAAATACATGTTCTACAGGGAGAAAGAGAATTTACGAAAGATAATAAAAGTTTAGGTACTTTTAGATTAGATGGTATTATGCCAGCTCCTAGAGGAGTTCCTCAAATAGAAGTAACTTTTGATATAGATGCAAATGGTATTTTATCTGTTAGAGCTAAAGATAAAGGAACAGGTAAAGAACAATCTATAACTATTACAGGTGCTTCTACGTTACCAAAAGAAGAGGTCGAAAAATTGGTAAAGGATGCTGAGAGCAATGCAAATATAGATAAGCAAAAGCGTGAACAAGTTGATTTAAAAAATCAAGCAGATTCTTTATGTTATCAATGTCAAAACCAAATTAATGAATTAGGTGAAAAAATTGATAAAGAAAAAAGAGATATTATAGAGAATAAAGTTACAGATTTAAAAAATGCTATAAAAGGTGATGAATATGAACAGATTAAAGTATTACAGGATGAATTGCAGAAGTTGATGATGGATATAGGTAAAGAGGTTTCTAATAATAATTCTAATTCAGAAAATAAATCTGAAGATCAAACTATAATTGATACTAATTCTAAAGAAGCTTAGATACTTATAAAATAAGCGGGTAACGCGATTCGAACGCGCGACATCAACCTTGGCAAGGTTGCGCTCTACCACTGAGCTATACCCGCTATCTAATAATTAATTTTACTTATAATATCTCAAATAAATATAAATCTGTCAAGTACTTGTTTATTTTATATTTATAATCAATAAATACATGTATTTAAAATATTTGAATATTTTAAATACATGTATTTATTGATTTATGCTATAAATGAGTTAGCTATACTGGTTATAATTATTAAACCAGCCCATACAGCTGTACTTGTATAAATTAAATTTTTTGATTTCTCCCATTGTCCTGGTGATGCTAATGTTACAGGTATACCTACGACTAGAATGATTGATAGTATGATTAAAATTAGTACTAGTAGTTGAATTATTAATATCATATTTTTTCCTTAGTTTTATTATAATCAACTTGATATATTTATCTTTAATATATAATAATCTATTTAATAGCATATTATAAAATAAAGATTTTCTTTGTTTGTTGTTATAATATTGTTTTTCTTTATTAATTATGTAAATATATTTTTGATTCTAATAAAAAAATAACACAAATATGTATATTTATTGTACATTTATATAAGTATATAATATATATTGACTTGAAATTTATTTAATTTAATAGGAAGGACATAATGTTTGCAAATATTGTTTTTACTAAATTACCTGAAGCTTATATTCTTTTTCGTCCATTGGTAGATATTTTACCTATTATTCCAATATTTTTCTTATTACTTGCTTTTGTGTGGCAAGCAGCGATTGGCTTTAGATAGTATTCTATATAATATGCTAAAATAAACATTAGTTTATTTAATATTTATTTATTAGTTATAATTTTCATTATATATATAAAAATATGGTTGAACCTCTTTTATCAGGAATCGTATTAGGCTTAATTCCTGTAACGTTATTAGGTTTATTAGTTGCAGCTTACTTACAATACCGTAGAGGAAATCAGTTTGGTCTATAAATCTTATTACTGATTTATTAATTAATTCTTTTAATACTCTAAAATGAAAAAATTAGAGTATTTTTATTTTTTTACGAATTGTTTTAAGTTATATATAATTTTTTTACCAGCTAGATTTTCTTATACCTGGTAATAAGCATGAGTGAGCCATTTCTCTTAGAACATGCCTAGATAATCCAAAGTCACGATAAATACCTCGACTACGACCAGTCATCCAGCAGCGATTTCTATGCCTACATTTCATACTATTTCTTGGCATTTCTTGTAACTCTTTTTGTAAGTTTATAGTATCTTGTAAATTTTGTATCTTTTTTAGTGATTTCTTTATTTCTTTTCTTTTATTTCTATATTTTTCAATTAATTTTTCCCTTTTTATTTCTCTTTGAATCATGCTTTCTTTTGCCATTGCTATATACTTAATATTTCTATATGTATTATCTAATATCTATTTTGATTTTAAATAATTTTTTTTTGTATTTCAATAAAAAAAAAGACCATTTAATATTTTTTAGATATAAATGATCTTTTTATATGATTTTATTTATTATATTTAATCTGTATTATTTAACCAAACTTTCCACTTGTTGATGCTATAACAAATGCTGCGTAAGTTAATATATATCCAACAGAAAAATGAGTTAAACCTACTAATCTAGCTTGAACAATAGATAAAGCGACTGGTTTATCTTTCCATCTAATTAAATTGGCTAGAGGTGTTCTTTCATGTGCCCATGCAAGAGTCTCAATAAGTTCTTGCCAATATCCACGCCATGAAATTAAGAACATAAATCCTGTTGCCCAGACTAAATGTCCAAATAAAAACATCCATGACCATACTGATAAATTATTCATACCATATGGATTATATCCATTAATTAATGGTGAAGAATTTAGCCATAAGTAGTCTCTTAGCCAACCCATTAAGTATGTTGAGGATTCGTTAAATTGAGCTATATTACCTTGCCAAATTGTAATATGTTTCCAGTGCCAATAAAATGTAACCCATCCAATTGTATTTAACATCCAAAAAACAGCTAAGTAGAATGCATCCCATGCTGATATATCACATGTACCACCTCTACCAGGTCCATCGCATGGAAAACTATATCCGAAGTCTTTCTTATCTGGCATAAGTTTTGATCCTCTAGCATCTAAAGCACCTTTTACTAGTATTAATGTAGTAGTATGTAAGCCTAAAGCAATTGCATGATGTACTAAAAAATCTCCAGGTCCAATAGTTAAAAATAAAGAATTTTTAGAACTATTAATTGCTTCTAGCCATCCTGGCAGCCATATATTACTTCCTGCTTGTGTTGCAATATTAGATGTTGAAGATAAAAATACATCGAAGCCATATAATCCTTTGCCTGAACTTGCTTGAATCCATTGTGCAAATACTGGTTCAATTAAGATCTGTTTTTCTGGTGTACCAAATGCTAACATTGTATCATTATGTATGTATAATCCTAGTGTATGAAAACCTAAAAATAAACATACCCAACTTAGATGTGAGATAATAGCTTCTTTATGTTCTAACATTCTACTTAAAACATTATCTTTGTTTTGTTCAGGATTATAATCTCTAATGAAAAATATTGCTCCATGAGCAAAAGCTCCAACCATTAAAAAGCCTGCTATGTATTGATGATGAGTATATAAAGCAGCTTGTGTTGTAAAATTTTTTGCCATAAATGCATAAGGTGGTAATGCATACATATGTTGTGCAACTAATGAAGTGATAGTGCCCAAGCTTCCTAATGCTAATCCTAGTTGAATATGAAGTGAATTTGTTATTGTTTCATATAATCCTTGATGTCCATTTCCTAGTTTACCACTTGGTGGTTTATGAGCATTTAAAATATCTTTTAAACTATGTCCAATACCCCAATTAGTTTTATACATATGTCCTGCAACTATAAAAATAATTGCTATTGCTAAATGATGGTGTGCAATATCACTTAGCCAAAGTGATTGACTTTGTGGATGAAATCCACCTAAAAAAGTTAAAATTGCTGTACCAGATCCTTCATTTGTGCCGAATGAATGATTTAGACTATCTGGATTTATTGCATATTCGAACCATCTTCCTGTAAAAAATGGTTTAAGACCTTCTGGATGTGGCATTATTTGAGTAAAATTATACCATCTTATATGTTGACCTCTTGACTCTGGAATAGCAACATGTACTAAGTGTCCTGTCCATGCTAAGGAACTAACTCCAAATAGTCCTGATAAATGATGGTTTAATCTTGACTCATTATTTTTAAACCATGATAAACCGGGTTTAAATTTTGGTTGCAAATGTAGCCATCCAGCAAATAGCATAATTGCAGATAAAATAAGTAAAAATATAGCTCCATTATATAAATCAGAATTAGTTCTCATCCCAATTGTATACCACCAGTGGTATACACCAGAGAAGGCTATATCTACAGGATAAGATACATCATTAGCAGTAAAAGCTTTTACTGCTGATTGTCCAAAGTGAGGATCCCATATTGCATGTGCAATTGGTTTAGTTTTAAGTGGTTGTAATACCCATTGTTCAAAGTTACCTTGCCAAGCTACATGAAACAGATTCCCTGAAGTCCATAAAAAAATAATTGCTATATGTCCGAAATGTGAAGAGAAAATTTTTTGATACAAATTTTCTTCTGTCATTCCATCATGACTTTCAAAATCATGTGCAGTAGCAATACCATACCAAATCCTTCTTGTTGTAGGATCTGTTGCTAATGCTTGGCTAAATTTTGGAAATTTTGTTGCCATCTTTTTTTTTCCTTATCCTACTGAGATTATTCTTGCTAAGAAAAAGGCCCAAGTTGTACCTATTCCTCCTAATAAATAATGTGCTAAACCAACTGCTCGTCCCTGTGTGATACTTAATGCTCTTGGTTGGATTGATGGTGCTACTTTTATTTTATTATGTGCCCAAACAATTGACTCAATAAGTTCTTGCCAGTATCCACGACCACTAAATAGGAACATTAAACTAAATGCCCATATAAAATGTGCACCTAAAAAGATTAATCCATAAGCTGATAATGCTGATCCATATGATTGTATAACTTGTGATGCTTGAGCCCATAAGAAATCTCTTAACCAACCATTGATAGTAATAGCGCTTTGTGCAAAGTTTCCTCCGGTAATATGTGATATTGTCCCTTGTGTTGATACACTACCCCATACATCTGATTGCATTTTCCAACTAAAATGGAATAGAACAACTGATAAGGAATTATACATCCAAAATAGTCCTAAGAAGACATGATCCCATGCTGATACTTGGCATGTACCTCCACGACCTGGTCCATCACAAGGAAATCGAAAGCCCAAATTTGATTTATCTGGAATTAGTCTTGAATTTCTTGCGAATAAAAAGCCTTTTACTAAAATTAGTACACATACATGAATTGTAAATGCATGTATGTGATGAACCATAAAGTCAGCGGTACCTAATTTAATAGGCATCATTGCTATTTTACTACCTATAGTAATAATATCTCCGCCAAATGCATAACTTGTAGTTGCTAATGAATTTGGACTTGTATTATTTGGAGCCAAGGTATGAATATTTTGTATCCATTGTGCAAATATAGGTTGTAGTTGTATTGCTGTATCTGAGAACATATCTTGTGATCTTCCCAATGCTCTCATAGTATCATTATGAATATATAATCCAAATGAGTGAAAGCCTAAAAATATGCATAACCAATTTAAATGTGATATTATTGCATCTCTATGTCTTATTACTCTATCTAGTAGATTGTCATAATTTTGTGCAGGATTATAGTCTCTTACCATAAAAATAGAAGCATGTGCACCAGCACCTACAATACAAAACCCACCTATCCAGATATGATGTGTGAATAAAGATAACTGTGTAGGATAATCTGTGGCAATATATGGATATGGAGGCATCGCATACATATGATGTGCCACTATTATACTTAGTGATCCCATCATAGCTAAGTTTATTGCTAATTGTGCATGCCAAGATGTTGTTAATATTTCATATAGTCCTTTATGTCCTTCACCAGTAAAAGGTCCTTTATGAGCTTCTAAAATTTCCTTCATACTATGGCCAATACCCCAATTTGTTCTATACATATGACCTGCAACTATAAATAGAACTGATAAAGCAAGGTGATGATGTGCAATGTCAGTCAACCATAGACCTCCATTAACAGGATTTAAGCCTCCTTTAAATGTTAAAAAATCAGAATATTCATTCCAATTTAATGTAAAAAAAGGCATTATTCCTTTGCTAAAGCTAGGATATAATTCACTCATTAAGTTTCTATTTGTCATAAATTCATGAGGTAAAGGAATTTCTTGAGGAGAAACACCTGAATCTAACAGTTTATTAATAGGCAATGCTATATGAATTTGATGTCCTGCCCATCCTAGGCATCCTAAACCTAATAAAACAGATAAATGGTGATTCATCATTGATTCAACATTTTGAAACCATTCTAATTTAGGTGCAGCTTTATGATAGTGAAACCAACCAGCAATAACCATTAATATAGACATGAATAAGCCACCTATAGCTGTTGCATAAAGTTCAAATTCTGTGGTAATACCAGATGCTCTCCATAATTGAAAGAAGCCTGATGTAATTTGTATACCTTGGAATCCACCTCCTACATCTGCATTTAAAATTTCTTGTCCCACTATAGGCCAAACAATTTGTGCACTAGGCTTTATTAATGTTGGATCACTTAACCATGCTATGTAGTTAGAAAATTTGGCACCATGAAAATACATGCCACTTAGCCATAAAAAAATTATTGCTAGTTGACCGAAATGTGCGCTAAAAATTTTTCTAGAGATTTCTTCTAAAGAGTTTGTATGACTATCAAAATCATGGGCGTCTGCATGTAAATTCCAGATCCATGTAGTTGTACTTGGTCCTTTAGCTAATGTTCTAGCAAAGTGTCCTGGTTTTGCCCATTTTTCAAAAGATGTTTCAACAGGATCTTTATCTACAGTAATTTTTACTTTTTTTGTCTCTTGCTCTTGTGAGCTCATTGTCATCGAGATTCTCCTCTCTGTTTTTTATATATAAATGAGACAATCAATAAAACTCTCACTTTTAATATCAAATTGGTCTTATATTTGTTTAATCTCATAGTAGAATGAGGGGTGAGTTTTTAATTTTATATAATATTATTATAGTTATACTTATAAAGTTACCCTAAATCTGTTAACAATAGTTAAAATGTTTATTACTTCTAATTATATATAGATATTTATAATATTTTTACTTTCATTAGAGCTTGACCACAATCAACTATATCACCATCATTAACTAACATTTCTATAATTTCTCCATGAACTTCAGATTCAATTTCATTCATAAGTTTCATTGCTTCAATAATACAGACTATTTGTTTTTTTTGTACAATATCATTTTGTTCTATAAATGCAGGTTCATTAGGTGCAGCAGATCTATAAAACGTCCCTACCATTGGTGAAATAATCGTTGAATAGATTTTTGAATCATGTTCTGAAATAATTGAATTATTAGTTATTTTATGATTTTGCTTTTTATCATTTAATATTTTTTTATATTTATAGCCTTTATTATTGATTTCTTCTAAATTATTAGAGATAAATGTAGTTTGATTAGGTATATTTTGTGTATAAGCATTATTGATTTCTTTATGCTTATTAATTAAAAGTTTCAATTGTTTTTTATTAATTTTAATTTGATTAATCTTTTTTTCTTTTAAAGAATATATAAAAATTTTTAGTTCTTGTAATGTAAGTATCATTTTCTATAATAATATTATTGTTAAGTTATATTTATTTTAATTTCATTTGGTAAAATCCATATTCTGGTATAATTAGATAACTCAATTATAGGTACTTTATTCTCTAAATTAATAACTTTATATCCTACGATATGTAGTCTTTTATGAAGATGTTTTATAAGTTTTAATTTAATTTTTTGTGGTATTATTTTTATTCTAATTGAATCTGAATAATGCATTATGACACCATATATTTTATTATATTAAGTTTTAATTTAGTAAATTATATTCTTTTTATTACATAGTATTTAAATAAATATTTTTTTACTATAAATTATTAATTTTATATATTTTATCAATATATTAAAATAATATTATATTATAATAAATTTTTAGATGATTGAAAATTAATCTTAGAAAGATGTTAATAGCGGATGATTTAAATAGGCTCTTAGAAATTTTACCTGACTTTATTAAAGAGTCTTTAGAAGAACATGATCATAGGCAATATTTAATTGAAGTTGTAATGGATTTAGGTAGAAGGCCTGAAGCTCGATTTCCTCATGGTCCAGAGTATTTGTCTAAAATAATTATTTCCTGGAATGACTTAGATTTTTGTATTAAGAAATTGGGACATTTTAGTGGAGATAATCGATCTGGGATAGAGTCTACATTGCATAGAATTAGTTCAATCAAAAATAGAAATGGTAATATTATTGGTTTAACTTTCCGTGTTGGACGTGCAATTTTTGGTACTATTAGTATTATGCGTGATTTATTGGAAACAGGTCAATCTATATTATTATTAGGTAGACCAGGTGTTGGTAAAACAACAGCAATCAGAGAAATAGCTAGAGTATTAGCAGATGAAATGAAAAAAAGAGTTGTTATAATTGATACGTCTAATGAAATAGCTGGTGATGGAGATATACCTCATCCAGCTATTGGTCGTGCTAGACGTATGCAGGTAGTACGTCCAGAATTTCAACACCAGGTTATGATTGAGGCTGTCGAAAATCATATGCCAGAAGTAATTATAATTGATGAAATTGGTACAGAGCTAGAAGCTTTAGCAGCTAGGACAATTGCAGAAAGAGGTGTGCAATTAGTTGGTACTGCTCATGGTAATTATTTAGAAAGTGTAATTAAAAACCCTATTCTTGCTGATTTAATTGGTGGTATACAGTATGTTACTTTAGGAGATGATGAAGCAAAGCGTCGTGGTTCTCAGAAAAGTATTTTAGAGAGAAAAACAATTCCTGCTTTTCAAATTGCTATTGAAATTCATGAACGTAATAATTTGATTGTTCATGAAAAGGTTGATCAAGTTGTTGATCAAATTTTGGAAGGTTCTATTTTATATATTCAACGTCGTACATTTAATAATGATGGTTCTGTTTCTATTTTATGTGAAAATTTTAATTCTACAGAATTTATAGCTCATAATAATAAAAATCACCCTAATTTTAATTTTAAATCTAAAAATAAGAAATTACTTGAATCAATTAAGGATAGTAATTTAGTTAGTAATTCATATAAAATGATTGGATATACGAATAATACTAATTTAAATATACAGCTATATAATAATTTTCATATACAAAATAAGGTAATTCAATTATATTCTTATGGTATTAATATACAACAGATAGAATCTATTATTAGTACTTTAAATTTCTCAATTGTTTTAACCCGTGACATTATGAAAGCAGATTTTATTTTAGCTTTAAGAAATTATGTTAAGCATAATAGTAAAATACGTCAAATTGCTAAATCAAAGCAAATTACTATTTATACAATTCATAGTAGTACTATAAATAATATTGCTAGAGCATTGAAGCAAATGCTAAATTTATATAAAATTTTTTATATAGATTGGGATCAACTATGTTTAAACAAAAATAGTATAGAAATTAAAGTTTTATTAGAAGCTAGGATTGCAATAGAAAAATTAGTTCTTGTGAAAAAACAATCTGTTCAACTATTACCACAAGTTTATCACTTGAGAAAATTGCAGTCTGAATTAATTAGTTTATATAACTTGAACTGTATTAGTTCTGGTAAAGAAGCTTTGCAATATTTAAGAATATATCCTGTGTAATTTATTATTAATAAGATTATTTAAGCATATATCATATGTTATTTTAGCTATAGATACAGGTCATAAAAAAAATATAGTTATACAGGAGTTATATATGTCTTTAGAGGAAGCAGATTCAAATATATTTGAAAAGGTAAGAAATATTGTTGTTCAGCAATTAGGTGTTGAGAAGCAGCAAGTTACTTTAGAAGCTAATTTTGCGAATGATTTAGGAGCAGATTCATTAGATACAGTAGAATTAGTGATGGCGATTGAAGAAGAATTTAATATTGAGATTCCTGATGAAGATGCAGAAAAAATTGCTACATTAAATCAAGCTGTTAAATTCATTGAAGAAGCTATTAAGAGTAATAAAGATATTTAAATATTTATACGGAGAGGGTGGGATTCGAACCCACGGAACCTTTCAGTTCATCTGATTTCAAATCAGACGCAATAAACCAACTCTACCACCTCTCCTAAATATTCTAATGAATACCGTCTCATTATTGTATCTAAAAAAGACTATAAATACAATAGTCTTTGTGTAATTTCAATAATTTATTCGTATGTAGCTTTTCCAGTAAATTTTTTATTTACTGGGTTATCATTATTTCCAATATTATGTTTTATTGTACCTACACTTACTCTTCCTGGGTTTACTTTTTCAGGGAATACTCCATCTTTTGGGTGTAAATATTGAACTTCTCCGCTTGGAAAAATTCTATAAATTTTAAAATCTATGATTTTAAATTTATTTTTCAATTGGCTCCCTAAAGCTAGGCATTGTTCTTTTTTAGCTAAATAAAGTAAATTATCTTCTTCTGCCATTATAGCTGATCCACCAGTTGGCATTTCAAAAATTTGCGTATTTTTACTTGTCCAAGTAATTGCATACTTTTCTTCTATTTCTGCGGCTCTTAACCAGCCTCCTGTACTACCACCGAAAGTTGGTGATGGTATTTTGAAATCAATTGTATTATTCATTTAATTTATTATAGATGAAATATTTTCTATTTATATAATTATAATTATTTATATTGTTTTTTATCTTAAAAGAAATAAAGCTTTATATTTATTTAGAATATTAAAATTTCTAATAATGATTAAAATAAATTATCACTACAGTAGACTATTTATTTTTAATTAAATTATTTTATGCCATCTGATATAGCAGATGACTCTACAGGAGGTATCAAGTATAATTTAAATAAAATAATAAATAGTTGACTATATATTAAGAGTTTTTTCCCTGTTTTAATAATTGTATTTATTTCTTTTTTATTTATTTCTATTAGTAATTTATTTTGTGATGCACAGATATCTAAATACTGGAAAAATATAGGATTATCAATATTTAGTGCAACTGGAAAAACTCTTGATGCACTTTCATTTGTTTTTCTAATAACTTGCATATCATATTGCCTTGCATCTAAGCCAATAGATTTATAAAAGTCTGATCTCTGAAAGTCATTTAAATACATTGTTGCAAAAACGCTTAAGAGAAAAAAACGACACCATAATTTTGCTATATTATTATTTAAAAATTGTGGTTGTGATTTTAGAAGAGCTGCAAAAAAATCACCATGACGATTTTCATCTTGACACCAATTTTCAAAAAATTTAAAGATTGGATATATACGATAAGTTGGATATTTTTCTAAGTGTCGATATATTGTTATATATCTCCAATATCCAATTTTTTCAGATAAATATGTTGCATAAAATATAAATTTGGGAGAAAAAAATGTATATTTACGACTTTTAGTTAAAAATCCTAAATCTAATGATAAATTGAAATCTCCTATTGCTTTGTTAAGAAATCCTGCATGTCTAGCTTCATCTCTTGACATTAGTAAAAAACATTCTGCAATAATCGGATTTGTTTTCTCTAATCTCCTAGATAATTCTTTATATAATAAAAAACCTGAAAATTCTGCGGTACAAGATCTTTCTAAAAACTCAATAAATAATGCTTTTGTTTTATTATCAAGATGACCCCATGATTGTTCAAAATCCTCATCTCGAATAAAATGCTGCTTATTATAGTCTGCTCTAAATTCTTTGATTAATGCTTGAAACTCCTCTGTATTTAATGAAATATCTAATTTAGCCATTTCATCAAAGTCTGTTGTATAGAATCGTGGTGTTAATAATGTTTCTTTAATATTTAAATTTGATTTATTTATAGTGCTTTGCATAATTTTTCTCTAAGAATAAGGTATTAAAAATTAATCTTTAATAATAAACATGAATAATTATTTTTATACTAACTCTAAGTTATAATTACTTTATAGATATTTGTTAAAAATTTACATTTATTGATAATTAAAAAGTTGTTATCTATTCTAGTAATTTTCAATCAATTGATTTAATGATCGTTATTATATTATTAGAGCATCAAAATTTTAGTTGTTCTATATTTTCTATATTAATAGAATAAGGGAAAAAGATAATGGATATCTTAAGTTTGGGTTGGGGTTCTTTATTTGCTATAGTGACTTTTTCTATTGCATTAGTAGTTTGGGGTAGAAATGGTTTTTAAAAAAGTTTTATATTGTAAGGATTATTAATATGTTTTATGAAATTACTACAACAGCAGTCATTAGTTGTATATTAATTATTGTAGGTTTAGCTTTAGGTTTTCTACTATTGAGAATACAGGGTGAATAAACAAATGAAAAGATTTTTTTTTAATTAATATTATTTAAGGAATATGTTAAAATAATTAAGTTATATAACTTTTATTTATCATATTCTTTATTTTAAATTTAAACTTATCTAAATTTATATTAAATGATTAAATTTTTTTGGTACATAGTAAATTTTTTAACAATATTTTTAATATTAGTTAATAGTCCTAGTAATAGTGGTATTAGTAGTTTTATTGATTCAAATAGTTTATTTACTTTTAAATCAAATCAATTTTTCATTCAAAAATTTATTGTAATTAATATATTAATATTTGTCGTTTTAACTATTTTATGTTCAATTTATATTAAGGCATGATTGATATTATAAATTTTTTTAAGTATTTATATAATTTCATTTATGCCTATCTTTAAAAAGAATTGTCCTGTACCATTTAATCAACAGCCTTTAAATGAATATTTAGAATTAAAAAAAATATTTTTATTTTCATTGTCTACATATAATTTTAAAAGTTATATTTATGTTATATTTAGAATTTTTTTATTCTTATTTATTTCTTTAGGTATTATTCTTATTTTTTTATATATTAAGTGGATTAATATATATAAAATATTATTATTAGATTTTATCGTTGTTAATATAATCTTTTTTTTTATCTTTTTTAGATTATATTTAGGTTGGTCTTATGTAATTAAAAGACTTTTAAGTTCTACAATATTTTATGAGGAATCAGGCTGGTATGATGGTCAATTATGGATTAAACCAGCTAATAGTTTGACTAGAGATAGATTAGTTGGCTTTTATCAAATACTACCTTTCCTGAATAGAATTAAATATACATGTATTATTTTTTGTATAAATTTTATTTTAGATTATTTTTTGTATCGCTTACTTTAAATTTTTAATATATGTATTGTACAATGTTGTAGTCGCGGGATAGAGCAGTCTGGTAGCTCGTCGGGCTCATAACCCGAAGGTCAATGGTTCAAATCCATTTCCCGCTATTATTATTATATTTATATTTAACAAATAAATAATTTATATTTTATTAATTTTGTTATATTATTGATGAATATATAAATATATTTTCTTTTTATTTTATTTTCTCTCAATTATAAGAAAATGATTATAAATAATAATTGTATTAAAGTTGGTAATAAAGCACCTCATTTTTCTGCTACTGCTGTGCATGATCAAGAATTTAAAAAAATAGAATTGTCCGATTATATAGGGCAATATGTGATTCTTTTATTTTATCCTTTAGATTTCACTTTTGTATGTCCTACAGAGATTACAGCTTTTAATGATAGATATCAAGAAATAAAGGAATTAAATACAGAAATTTTAGGTATATCTGTTGATAGTGAATACTGTCACTTAGCATGGATTCAAATGGATCGTGAGGTTGGTGGTGTCGGTGATTTAAATTATCCATTAGTCTCTGATTTAAATAAACACCTTAGTTCATCCTATAATGTTTTAACTGAAGAAGGTAAGTCACTAAGAGGGTTATTTATTATTGATAAAGAAGGTATAATACAGCATTCTTTAGTCAATAATTTAGATTTTGGTAGAAGTGTCCAAGAAACTATACGAGTACTTCAAGCAATTCAATATGTACAAAATCATCCAGATGAAGTTTGTCCAGCTAATTGGCAGCCTGGAGAATCTACAATTATTAATAATCCAATAAAATCAAAAGACTATTTTCGCTCTATATGATTCATAAATATATTTTGCTTTAAAATATTTAATATAATAAAAGATTAGAAAAGTTTATTTTGTCTATATATATATATATATATATATATATAATTAAAGTATAATAAATCTAAAAAATTTATAGAGGAATATTTATGTCTACTAATTTAGCTCAGCAACTACGTGAAGGAACAACTAAATCACACAGTATGGCTGAAAATGTTAGTTTTGTTAAGTCTTTTTTAGGTGGAGTAGTTGATAAAAATTCTTATAGAAAATTAGTGGCTAACTTATTTTTTATTTATGTGGCTATAGAAGAAGAATTAGAAAAGAATAGAAATCATGAGTCAGTAAAATCTATATATTTCCCGGAACTTTTTCGTAAGTCAAGTTTAATTAATGATTTAAACTATTATTATGGTTCTAGCTGGTTAAATGAAGTAAAGCCTTCATCAGCAACACAAGTATATATTGATAGAATTCATAGTGTTGGTTCTAATCAGCCAGAATTATTAATAGCTCATGCCTATACACGTTATATTGGTGATTTATCTGGAGGTCAAATTCTAAAAAAAATTGCAAAAAATGCTATGCAATTATCAGATAATTTAGGTACAGCATTTTATGATTTTGATTCTATTCAAGATGAAAAAATATTTAAAGATATGTATAGAAACTCGCTTAATAATATTCCTCTTACTAATGATCAGATTAAGCAAATTATTTCTGAAGCTAATATAGCTTTTAATTTAAATATGAAAATGTTTCAAGAATTGGACTCTAATCTAATTAAGATTATGTTAATGTTATTATTAAGTTCAATTAATAATTTGAGAAAAAAGTTTTCTTAATTTATAATAACAATATTTATTATTAAGTATTTATAATTACTTTAATTACTGAATAATCATAGACTATATTTAAATTTTTAATTTGACTTAAGTCTATATTTATTCATTACGTTAATTTATTTTATAAATATTATTTATTGTTAAAAGATCTGCATATGTATAAATTAAAAACTTCTAGAGCTATTAATAAACGAATAAAATGTACATCTAGCAAAAAAATGATGCGAAAAAAAGCTTCACGTAGTCATTTATTACAAAAAAAAACAAGTAAACGTAAGAGCCAGTTACGTAAAGTAACTACTATACATTTAAGTGATCAATTAAATTTTAAAAAGAATTTACCTTATTTATAATAATTATTATTCAATCATATAAATTATGACACGTGTTAAAAGAGGTAATGTTGCTCGTAAAAGAAGAAAAAAAATATTAAAGCTTGCTAAAGGTTTTAGAGGTTCTCATTCTAAATTATTTCGTACAGCGAAACAGCAAGTATTAAAATCTTTAAAATATTCTTATATTGGTAGAAAGAATAAAAAACGTTATTATCGGCGATTATGGATTATGCGAATAAATGCTTCTGTTAGATTATATGGAATTAGTTATAGCCAATTTATATATTTTTTAAAGAAAATTAATATAGCTTTAAACCGAAAAATGTTAGCTCAATTAGCAATAATAGATAAAAAAGCATTTGATTTTATAATTGGATATATTAAATCAGAAGATAATATGTTAATTAATTAAATCTATATAGTATATAGTTACTTATTAAAATTAAAGTTTCAGTGTTATTACATTTGAATTTATTTTTAATAACTTGTATTGCTAACTGAATATGTTCTTCTGCTAAATCTTTAGCTTTTTGTATTCCTTTAGTTTTTTTGATAATATTTATAGTTCTATTAATATCGTTTTCATATAAAAATTCTTGATTAATTAACTTATATAATTGTGGATTTTCTTCTAAGGCGAAGATTAATGGTGCTGTTAAATTACCGTTCTTTAAATCAGATCCAGCTGGTTTTCCTAGTTTATCTGTTTGACTTGTTATATCTAATATATCATCTATTATTTGGAAAGCTAAGCCTAAATGTTTTCCATAGATATAGAAATCATTTTGTATGTTTTTATTACAATTACTTAGCATTGCAGTAGCTTTGCAGCTACATGCAATTAAAGTAGCTGTTTTATAAAATGATTTTTCTATATAGTCTTCAATAGAAATAGTTATATCAAAATTTGTTAATCCTTGTCTAACTTCTCCTTCTGCAAAATCTGTTATAACTTTAGAAATTGTCTTTACTACTTCTAAATTATTTAAGTTGGCTAAATACCAAGAAGACTGGGCAAATAAAAAATCTCCTGCTAGAATTGCTATTTTTGTTGTAAATATATTGTGTACAGCCTCTAGCCCTCTTCTTGTATCACAATCATCTATAACATCATCATGCACTAAACTAGCTGTATGTATTATTTCTGTTATTTCAGCTAATCTTTGATGCTCTGGCTTAATTTTTTTATCTTTTGCTGTAATCTTTGCTATAAGTAAAATAATAGATGGACGGATTCGTTTTCCTCCTGTTTTAAATAAATGTTTTGCGGCTGCATATAAAATAGGATGCTTCGCTCCAATCATTTTTTGTAAGTTTATATTTAATTCTGATATATCTTTATTTATAGATGAGAATAAATTTTTTGAAGATAGCATAATATATAGAAAATATGTATTGTATCAACAATAAAAAAATAATAGTATAGATATGATTAAAATATTATATTTTTATTCTTGTAATTAATTATAAAATAAATTTTATTTATATATATTGTAATTAACTTTATATCAAAAAATCATTAAATTAAATTTTGTAATAACTAATAATTATTTAATTTCATCTTGGAGGATAAAATATTAAAATGTGTGATCAAGTAAGAAAGGTTATTTTACCTAAAACTTCATTAAAATTAAAAAATATAGATAAGGATACATTATTTATACTATATGAAGATATGTTATTAGGGCGTAGTTTTGAGGATATGTGTGCACAAATGTATTATCGTGGCAAGATGTTTGGTTTTGTGCATTTATATAATGGTCAAGAAGCTGTATCAACAGGTGTTATAAAAGCTTTGGAGGATCAAGATTATGCTTGTAGTACTTATCGTGATCATGTACATGCTTTAAGTAAAGGAGTACCAGCCAGGTCAGTAATGGCTGAATTATTTGGAAAAGAAACGGGTTGTAGTCGTGGTCGTGGTGGTTCCATGCATATTTTTTCTTCTAAGCATAATTTCTTAGGTGGATTTGCATTTATTGGTGAAGGTATACCTGTGGCAGTTGGGTCAGCATTTCAAAGTATGTATAAAAAACAAATATTGCAAGATAAAGGTTTATTAAGTATAACTGCCTGTTTTTTTGGTGACGGAACAACTAATAATGGTCAATTTTTTGAATGTTTAAATATGGCTGTCTTATGGAAATTACCTATTATCTTTATTGTTGAAAATAATCAATGGGCAATAGGAATGGCACATCATAGGTCTACATCTTTTCCTGAGATTTATAAAAAAGCTCAGGCTTTTGGTTTACCAGGTATTGAAGTTGATGGAATGGATGTTTTAGCTGTGAGAGATGTAGCAATAAAAGCAATTCAAAGAGCTAGAATTGGAGAAGGACCAACTTTAATAGAAGCATTGACATATCGTTTTAGAGGTCATTCTTTAGCAGACCCAGATGAATTAAGATCCCGACAGGAAAAAAATGCTTGGTTAGCTCGTGATCCTATTAAGCGCTTAAAAAGGTATATTCTAAATAATTCTTTTGGAACAGATCATGAATTGAATTATATTGATATAAAAGTAAAGCAAAATATTGATGATGCTGTTGACTTTGCTTTATCTAGTCCAGAGCCTAAAGTAGAGGATTTAAAGCAATATTTATTTGCTGAAGATATATGTTAATAGTTTATGCATTGTTTTTATTTTAATAAGTTTTATGTATTATGAGTAAAGTTTTTTTATTTGATGCTTTAAGAGAGGCTACTGATGAAGAAATGGAAAGAGATTCATCTGTTTTTGTATTAGGTGAAGATGTTGGTCATTATGGTGGATCATATAAAGTTACGAAAGATCTACATGCAAAATATGGTGATTTAAGAGTTTTAGATACACCTATAGCAGAAAACAGTTTTATGGGTATGGCTGTAGGAGCTGCAATAACTGGTTTGAGGCCAATAGTTGAAGGTATGAATATGAGTTTTTTACTTTTAGCTTTTAATCAAATTTCAAATAATGCAGGAATGTTAAGATATACTTCAGGTGGTAATTTTCAAATCCCTTTAGTGATTCGTGGTCCTGGTGGAGTTGGTCGGCAATTAGGTGCAGAGCACTCTCAGCGCTTAGAGTCTTATTTTCAGTCTATACCTGGTTTAAAGATGGTTGCATGTTCTACTCCTTACAATGCTAAAGGCTTATTAAAATCAGCAATCCGAGATAATAATCCAGTTATCTTTTTCGAGCATGTACTTTTATATAATTTAAAAGAAAATATTCCTGATATTGAATATTTTATACCTTTAGATAAAGCTGAATTAGTAAGAGAAGGTAGTGATATTACTATCTTAACTTATTCTAGAATGCGCTATCATGTTATGGAAGCTGTAGATATACTTGTAAAAGATGGCTTTAATCCTGAGGTCCTAGACTTAATTTCTTTAAAACCTATTGATATAAAAAGTATTGTTATTTCTTTAAAGAAAACGAATAGGTTATTAATTGTCGAAGAATGTATGAAAACAGGAGGAATTGCTGCAGAAATTATTGCTCAAATTAATGATAATTATTTTGATTTATTAGATGCTCCTATTGTTAGACTATCTTCTCAAGATATACCTACACCTTATAATGGTAATTTAGAAAAAGTAACTATAATTCATCCTCAACAGATTATAAACTCTGTGAGAATGTTACTTAGATAAAAATTTTCTAAATACTTATAAGATAAAAATCATAATTACATTATTTTATTCTTTAATTTATGATTTTTATATTTATTAAAAATTCATTTCTGCGCTTTGTACTTTTTCCCATTGCTTTTTCTTTAAAACAAAGAATATTTGTGCTAATGTAACAGTGATAAAAAATATAATCATTCCTATAATTCTATTTGGGCTTTGTAATACAACTTCTGTTTCAGTTTGACCAAAACCTCCAACATTAGGATCGTATGTTAAATTATCATTTGCATTAATATAATTTCCTTCTTTAATTTTTATTTCTAATCCTTTTGGTATTTTTTCTGTATATGTTTCACCATTACTTTTTGTTATATCTATATCAAAAGCACCATTTAATGATTCAGTAATTTTTGTGATTTTTCCGTCGTAAGATGCATTGATTGGATTATTATTTGACTTATCTCCAGTTGGATAAATTTGTCCTCTTCCTCTATTTGCTCCTACGTATATTGGGTATTTTAAAAAATATATACTCTTATCTGTATTTGGATCTGGTGATAAAATTGGAAAGATTATTTCTTGATTATTATTACCTGGAATAGGTCCAACGACTAAAATATTATCTTGTAACGTACTGTAAGGTTGAATATAAGTATTTTTTGTTTTTTCTTTTAGTTCATAAGATAGTAATTGTTTAGGAGCTAATTTAAAACCCTTTGGTAATATCATGACTGCTCCTGTATTTAATGCACCTGTATTTCCTGTGCCTGAAATTTGTTTAATATCAGAATTATATGGTATTGTAACCTTTGCCTCAAAAATAGTATTTGGTAAAATAGATTTAGGTATCTCAATTGATACAGGTTTTTGTGCTAAATGACAATTAGCACAAACTATACGTCCTGTTGCTTCTCTGGGATTCTCATATCCTTGTTGTGCATATATAGGAAATGCTTTTACATGTAATGTATTTATGTTTATTATACTAAAAACACTCAAAAAAATAATAATAATTTTTTTTAGATAAGTTAAATTCATATTTATATAGTTATTTCACTAAAAGTTAGTATTTATGTTTTGTATTTATAATAACATTCTATATTTATTATTAATCATAAATATTCATTTTTAGTTAATTTTGTTATCTTTTTAAAGTTTTTAAAATTAAAATACCGCCAAAATATAAAGCTAAAATAGCTAATGACATAAAAATTTGAGTTATAGGATCAGTAGAAGGAGTAATAACAGCTCCAATGATTGTAGAGATAAATATAATATATTTCCAATATTGTAACATATTATTGGATGATAGAATATTAAAAAAACCTAATAGTAGTTGTATTACAGGTATTTGAAAAGCAAGGCCAGTGCTGAATGATAGTAATAAAATGAAATTAAAATATTCTTCAAATGACCATATTGGTTCCACGATATCTGAACCATAATTTATTAAAAAGTTTAAAGCTGCTGGAATTAATATTATATATGAAAACATAATACCTAAAAAAAATAGACAAATAGATGTTATTAGTATAGGTATTAAATATTTAGCTTCTTTATTTGTAAGACCGGGTAAAATAAAAAGAATTATTTGGTAAATGGCAAAAGGACTACTAAAAACTATTCCAGCATATATAGACATTTTTATTGAAACAAATATATATTCTCCAGGAGCTAATTGCAAAAATTTAATACCTAATGCTGGTTCTTGAAGAATAAATGAAATATTCTTTATATTTATTAAGCATAGTGCTGTTATTATACAAAATATTATAAGAACTATAAAAAATCTTTTACGTAGTTCTTCTAAATGTTCTAAAATAGACATGCTTTTAGGATTATCCTGTATATATATTTTTCTCATTCTTAATTTCTTGTATTATTTTTTTAATGTGTATAAGTATATAAGTATTACAAAATTTATCTTTATTCATGGTAGTTTTATGATTTAATTATATTATATTAATAATTTTGTATATCATAATTAATAATTTTACGAAATTTAAGATATCTTTTTATTTTGATAACATAATAATTTCTAATTAGATATCTTGAAATAAGGATATATTTTTATATGATTGTTAAAGCGAACAGTGGAAGTCCGTTAGTTGAGCCAAAACTTTACCAGACAGTATCTATTTCAAGCATTGCACAAGCAGAACAGCAGGATAGATTTTTACAATTAGGAGAATTAAATCAATTAGTTTCCTTTTTTAATTCAGGTAGTAAACGTTTAAGAATTGCTGATATTTTAGCTAAAAATGCAAATTTCTTAGTTTCAAAAGCAGCGGATAAAATATTTGTAGGTGGATCTCCTATTTCATATTTAGAAAGACCACAAGCTGCATTTTTAGATATTTATTCATCTAATAATACAAATATGGGGAAAGAGCTTCTGGGTAATGCCTCTAGTAATTTATTTGAGAATTTATCTAATTCTTTATTCAATGCTAATGATTCTTTACCCCCAGGTTTTAAGCCTATCAGTGTAGTTCGATATGGCCCTGTACGTATGAAAAAGTCATTACGTGATTTAGATTGGTTTTTAAGATATTTAACTTATGCTATTGTTACAGGAGATACTAATCTCTTATCTGTTAATATACGTGGTTTAAGGGAGTTAATTGATAATGCTTGTTCTAGTGCAGCAGCCATTGTTGCTTTGCGAGAAATGCGTAAATTATCTATCAATATATTTGATAATGATATAGAGGCAAAACAGTTAGTACAGGAATATTTTAATGTTGTTATTTCTGAGTTTGAAGCTCCTAGTTTAAGTGATAAATTAAGGAAACGTGAATCTCATGATTTACAAGGATTGCGTTTACCTCAAATTTATATGAATGCAGGTTTGTCTATTCAAAAGTTTGTAATGAAAAGTAGTTTATCTATAGATGAAAAAATTATAGTTATACAAGCATGTTATAGACAAGTTTTTGAAAGAGATATCTCTAAAGCTTATAATCTAAATTTATCAGACTTAGAATCTCAAGTAAAAATAGGTCAATTATCTGTTAAAGAATTTATTCGTTCTTTAGCAAAATCATCTATTTATCGCAAGCAGTTTTATGAGCCTTTTGTTAATAGTCGTGTATTAGAGTTAGCTTTTAGGCACTGCTTAGGTAGAGGACCAAGTTCAATAGAGGAATTTCAAAAATACTTTTCTGTTTTATCAAATAGAGGATTAGATGGTTTAATAGATAGCTTAATTAACTCAGATGAATATGCAGATTATTTTGGAGAGGAAACAGTTCCTTATCTTCGCAGCTTAGGTGAAGAAGCTCTAGAATCTAAAAATTGGGGAGCTCAAATTAGATTGTTTAATTATAGTGCTGTCTTTAGGAAAATACCTGAATTTATTACTTTATTTAGTGATTATAAGCAAAGTTTACCTGATCAGCATCCTTATGGTTTAAGTAATGATCCATTATCTATTCAGTTTGGGGCAATTTTTCCAAATAATTTAGTTAATTTAAAAATTAAATCTGCATTTTTTACTAAGGATACACGTAGAATTTTATTAAGATGTGGTCCGAGTATATATAACCAAATTAGTAGGCCTGATTTACGACAATTAAATCCTGGTTCTTTAGGTCCTAAGGTCTTTAATTTAATTACAAATAAAGAAACTAAATTTGAAAGTATTGATACAATTATTAAGGCTTTATATTTAAGAGTTTTTGGTAGATTAGTTTATCAAGAAGAATTATCTAATTTAGTGAAATTTGAAAATCAGTTTAGAAATCAAGTAATTTCTATTCGTAGCTTTATTCGTCTAATTGTTAAATCAAATCTTTTTCGTTCCTTATATTGGGATCCTTTTTATATCTGTAAAGCTATAGAGTATATTCATAATAAATTAATTGGTAGACCTACTTATGGAAGACAGGAGATTAATCAGTATTTCGATATAGCATATAAAAAAGGTTATTATAGAATGGTTGATTCTATGATAGATAGCCAAGAGTATATTGAATCATTTGGAGATAATATTATTCCATATGAAAGGTATATTACTTCATCTACAGCATTATCAAGAAATTTATTTACTAAAATAAATAAGTCTAAATTTGAAAATATTTATAATAATAATGAAACTATTAATAAAACTAATTTTGTAATTTTAGGAGAGATTAAAGAAAAAAGAAGCTTAAATAATATAATTCAAAGAATTAATCAAGGAGTAAGTCAACGTAGGGATCAAACTAAAATTTTTAAAATAATTAGTAATGTTACCAGTGATGGTAGAATTCAAGTTTTAAGAGCAATCTATCGTCAGTTATTTGAGCGTGATTTAAATAGTTTTACTATTGGTGATGAATTTTATAATTTAGAAAAAGCATTTCTTGTAGGAGATCTCACTGTTCAGCAGACTATTGAAAAGTTAGGCTCCTCATTACTATATAGAAAAGAGTTCTATCAGCCTCATCCTAATACAAAAGTTATTGAATTAGGTACGAAGCATTTTCTTGGTAGAGCACCGAATAATCAAGCAGAAATAAGGTATTATAATCAAATTTTAGCATCTCAAGGTATATCATATTTTATTTCTATTTTAGTAAATAGTTCTGAATATAATATTGTTTTTGGATCAGATATTGTACCATATCGTCGTTTTCCAACATTACCTGCAGCTAATTTCCCTAATACGGAAAAATTATATAATACTTTTACTAAACAAAATGAAAGTATTATTGTTCCAAGCTTTAAATAGTGATTATGCTACTAAACTTTCTTGTTTTAGTACTTTTTCTTTTTTTTATTTATATATAAGATGAAAGAATATTATCTTTTGTTTTATTAATACAAATTATATTATATGATGTATAATTTTTATTAAATGTATTATTATCAAGTATTAGTATTAACAATTTAAGAATGGTTGATAGTTTATATTTATAAACTATCAATATTACAATTATGAATATTAAATAACTTGAGGAGTTTTGTTCATGAGTATTGTTACTAAATCAATTGTAAATGCAGATGCAGAGGCAAGATATTTAAGTCCTGGTGAATTAGAAAGAATAAAAAGCTTTGTTTTGTCTGGTAAAAGACGGTTAAGAATTGCTCAAATATTAACTGATAATCGTGAGCTAATTGTTAAACAGGGTGGACAACAGTTATTTCAAAAACGTACAGATGTTGTATCACCTGGAGGTAATGCTTATGGTGAGGAAATGACAGCGACTTGTTTACGTGATTTAGATTATTATTTACGTTTAGTTACTTATGGTATTGTTGCTGGTGATGTTACCCCAATTGAAGAAATAGGTTTAGTTGGTGTAAAAGAAATGTATAATTCATTAGGTACACCTATTTCTGGTGTAGCAGAAGGTGTTCGATGCATGAAAACTATTGCTTGTTCTTTATTATCTGGTGAAGATTCTGCAGAAGCCGGTTTTTATTTTGATTATACATTAGGTGCTATGCAATAGTTTTCTTATTGCATCTCTTTATGTTTATTTGAAAATTTAAATATGAATATTGAAATTATTGATTAAGGAAATAAATATTATGCAAGATGCTATTACTTCTGTAATTAATACAGCGGATGTTCAAGGAAAATATTTAGATGATAATTCTTTAGAAAAGTTACGAGGGTATTTTCAAACAGGCGAATTAAGAGTTAGAGCTGCTGCTACTATTGCAGCTAATGCAGCTACTATCATTAAAGAGTCTGTTGCAAAAGCTTTATTGTATTCTGATATTACGAGACCCGGTGGTAATATGTATACAACAAGAAGATATGCTGCCTGTATCAGAGATTTAGATTATTATTTAAGATATGCTACATATGGTATGTTAGCTGGAGATCCATCTATTTTAGATGAGCGTGTTTTAAATGGTTTAAAAGAAACATATAACTCTTTGGGTGTACCTATTGGTGCAACAATTCAAGCAATTCAAGCAATGAAGGAAGTAACTTCATCTTTAGTAGGTATAGATGCTGGTAAAGAAATGGGTTTATATTTTGATTATATTTGTTCTGGATTAAGTTAATATTATATAATTATAATTTTAAATTAGAAATAATTAAATTATATTATTTCTAATTTTTAAATCTTTAATATTTTTTAAATGTTAATTAATTATTTAAGACATTAGCTGCCTGTATTTTTGCTTTTGCTTTACGTAAATTTTGTGTAGCTTCTATTTTTTCTTTGTTTGTTTGTGCTGTTGATAATAAATTAGTTGCTTCCTCTAAATTTATTTGTGCTTCTTCTAGATCTACTTCAGATATAGTTTCTGCTCCATTAACTAAAATAGTTAGTTGATTATTTTCAATTTCTGCAAATCCACCGAGGAGTATAATTGGTTGCCATTCTTTATTAATTTTTACTCGCATAACTCCTATATCTAATGCTGTTAATAATGGAATATGTCCAGTTAAAATACCTAATTGCCCTGTACTACTTGGTAAAATTACTTCTTCTGCATTTGCATCCCAGACAATTTTATCTGGTGCAATAATTTGTATTTTTAAACTCATAATGTTTATTATTTTAAACTTTCTGCTTTATTAATGGCTTCATCTATATCTCCAACCAAATAAAATGCTTGTTCTGGCAAGTCATCTAATTCACCTTTTAAAATCATTTGAAACCCCTTAATAGCTTCTTCTAAAGATACATACTTTCCTGGTGATCCTGTAAATACTTCTGCAACAAAAAATGGTTGAGATAAGAATCTTTCTATTTTTCTTGCTCTAGCAACTGTTAATCGATCTTCTTCTGATAATTCATCTAAGCCTAAGATCGCAATAATATCTTGTAATTCTTTATATCTTTGTAAAGTTGACTTAATTTGTTGAGCAGTTCCATAATGTTCTAAACCAACAATATCTGGCTGTAGCATTGTAGATGTAGATCCTAAAGGATCTACAGCAGGATAAATACCTTTAGCTGCTAAATTTCTTGAAAGAACTGTTGTAGCATCAAGATGTGCAAATGTTGTTGCAGGCGCTGGGTCAGTTAAGTCATCTGCTGGCACATATACAGCTTGTATAGATGTAATTGATCCATCTGTTGTTGATGTTATTCTTTCTTGTAATGCTCCCATTTCTGTTGCTAAAGTTGGTTGATAACCTACTGCAGATGGCATTCTTCCTAATAGAGCTGATACTTCAGATCCAGCCTGTACAAATCTAAAAATATTATCAATAAATAGTAAAACATCTTGTTTATTAATATCTCTGAAATATTCTGCCATAGTTAATGCTGTTAAACCTACGCGCATTCTAGCACCAGGTGGTTCATTCATTTGTCCATATACTAATGCAACTTTTGAATCTGTTAATTTATCTGCATCAATTACTTTTGATTCTTTCATTTCTTCATATAGGTCATTCCCTTCTCTTGTACGTTCACCTACACCACCAAAAACAGATACACCACCATGTGCTTTAGCAATATTATTAATTAATTCCATAATTAATACAGTTTTCCCTACTCCTGCACCACCGAATAATCCTATTTTCCCTCCTCTTCTATATGGTGCTAATAAGTCTACAACTTTAATTCCTGTTTCAAAAATAGACGGCTTAGTTTCTAGTTGAGTAAAGTCAGGTGCTGCTCTATGAATAGGTAAAGATTCTGAAGATATAACATCTCCTAAATTATCAACAGGCTCACCTAATACATTAAAAATTCTGCCTAATGTTGGTATACCAACTGGTACTGTAATTGCCTTACCTGTATCTATAACTTCTGTACCTCTCTTTAAGCCTTCTGTTGAGCTCATTGCAACTGCTCTAACTTTATTATCTCCTAATAATTGTTGTACTTCACATGTAATTATATCATCAGGTCCTTGTAATTTTAATGCATTAAAGATTTTAGGCAATTTTCCTGCTGGAAATTCAATATCTAGGACAGGTCCAATAATTTGTATTACAGATCCTTTTGTTGTTGATGTAACCATTTTTATATGAATTTATTAATATAATTAAGATGTAGTCAATAGATAATATTTCTTGTATTTATTCTTCAATATTAAAAATATAATATATTTTATTGAGTATTTTAATGATATTCAATTATTATTATAGCATATTCATTTATATTGTTTATTTCTATTCTCTTATTATGTTGTATTTATTCTTCCTGTTGTTTTCAACCAGTTTTGTGCTTCAATATAATTATTTGGTGCTAAAGAAATTGCTTGTTCCCAATATATAGCTGCTTTAGAAAACATAGACTTAGAAATATTAATTTTATTTTGATTAGCTGCTTTTATACCTTGGTAATGATATATTACAGCTATATTATTTAATGCTTGAGGTAATTTTGAATTTAATTCTAGAGCTTGATGATAGTATTCTAATGCTTTAATATGTTCTCCATTACTTGCATAGATTAAACCAATGTTATATAGTATATATGATCTATCATATGGATCTTCCTCTAAAAGTAAAGCTTCATAATAATATTCTAAAGCTTCTGCATACTCTCCTTCTGATTGAGCTGACATACCATCCCTATAATAGTAGAAAGCTTGTTTCTCTTCTTTACTTGTTGGTAAAATTTTCAAAATAATATCAGCTAAAATTGTAAAAGTTTTATCTATGAAATTATCATTCTTCTGTAAACGAGGCATAATAATATTTATTTCCTGACTATTTTAATTTTATAATCTATTCATAATATAATATTATTATTCTATATAAACAAATATATTAAATCTTAATTAGATATTATAAATATGTATTGGTTTTATGATTATTTGAAATTAGATCTTATGTACAAATCTATATCCTATATATAATATAATGATAAATTTAAATTATTCTGATAAAGTGTTACATTTAAAGCAACCTAAACTACTCGGTTTATATGAGTCAAATAATTCAACCCCTAAAAAGTTATTAGATAGTCTTAATCATTCTATAGTTGATATAAGTTCTACTCAAATAAATCCAAATGTATCAAGTAAGTTTGATAAAAAACATAAAAATGATTCACATAGTGAAAAAATTTTGGATACAAAGAAAAGTAGAAGTAAAGTAAATAAAAAGAATCGAAAAGGGGTTAATGTAGAGCGAGATGATTTATTTATTACTGAAAATAGTACTTTTAGTTTAGACACTGAATCTGTATTAAAGTCTCATAAAATAAATAAATATAAAAAAAAAGATAAATATAAATCTAATATTAATGAGAATACTTACTCTTCATTAGATATTAATAATGAAAATAATGATATTGTACTTACTAGTCCGTTAAGTATTGAAGAGTTATCTTCCAAATTAAATATACCTGAAGCCGAAATTATTACCTACCTATTCCTCAAAGGAATCTCTGTTACTATTAATGATGTATTAGATGTATCAATTGCAAAAGAAGTTGCTAGAAGTTATAACTTTAATATTATAGATCAAAAATTAACAAAAGAGATTAGTCCGTATATATCATATGATAATATAAATCCAAAACAACAAATAAAAAGATCTCCTATTATTACAATTTTTGGTCATGTAGATCATGGCAAAACAACGTTATTAAGTGCTATCTTAAATATAAATTTAGTTAAACAAGAATCAGGTGGTATTACTCAATCTATTAATGCTTATGAAATTGAATGGCCGTATAATTTTAGTCCATATAAATTAATTTTTTTAGATACGCCAGGACATGAAGCTTTTGGAGCAATGCGATTACGTGGTGCTAAAATTACTGATATAGCTTTATTAGTAGTTGCTGCTGATGATGGCCTAAAACCACAAAGTATAGAAGCTATTAATTATATCTTAAAGATGAAATTATCTTATATAATTGTAATTAATAAAATTGATAAAAATGATATCAATTTATTGAAAATAAAAGAAGAGCTTGCTGAATATAATATTGTATGTGAACAATGGGGTGGGGATGCTAAAATTATAGAGATTAGTGCATTAACTGGAAAAAATGTAGATTTATTGTTATCTGAGATTTGCTTGACATCTCATAGTCAAAACTTTACTGCAGACCCTAATAGATTAGCGGAGGGGACAATTCTAGAAGGATATTTAGATAAAAAACAAGGTGTTATTGCAAATGCTGTTATTCAAAATGGTACGTTAAGAGTTGGAGATACAATTATTGCAGGTAATACTTATGGTAAAATAAAAAGTTTAATTAATTATAAAGGTTTTAATATTAAAGAAGCAAAACCATCCTCAATTATTCAAGCCTTAGGCTTTTCGTTAGTACCACAGTCAGGTGCTTTGTTTAAAGGTGTAAATAATGATAAAGAAGCTAAGAAGTCTATAAATAGTGTTTCTAAGAAGTTTAAAAAAACATTAAATAATAATATAAAACTGCTAAATACAAGAATAACTACAGATAATAAAAATAACTTAAAGCAATTAAATATTATTATTAAAACAAATACTCAGGGTTCACTAGAAGCAATAGTTGACTCATTTTTAAAAATTCCTCAAGGAAAAGTTCAAATTAATATAGTCTCTGCTGATTCAGGAAATATTTCTAATACGAATATTGAATTAGCATTAGCAACAAATGCTTTAATAATAGGATTCAATATTAATATTTCATCTCATATTAATAATTTAATAAAGCAAAATAATTTAAATTTACAGGTGTTTAATATAATTTATGATTTAATAGATTACATTCAAAATCATATGTTAGATTTAATTGATCCTGAATATAAGCATGTTTTTATTGGTCGTGCTTTAGTTCAAACAGTATTTTATATTAATAAGAAAGCTGTAGTTGGTTGTTTAGTAAATGAAGGAAGGATGAAAAAATTTTCTCATATCAATGTATATAGGGAAGGAAATATTGTCTACGAAGGTATATTAACTTCTTTAAAACGTATTAAAGATAATGTAGAGGAAGTGTTATCAGAAAATGAGTGTGGTATTATGTGTGATTATGACTTATGGCAAAAAATGGATATAATTGAGGCTTATGATCTAAATCCTCAGGAGAAGTGTTTATAATATAAAAGTATAATTTACAAGATGAAACTATAGAGTTAATTTTCATCTTATATTTTAATTTATATTAATCTTTATTTAAGAAAGGTAATAATGCTAATATACGAGCTCTTTTTATAGATTTAGTAATATGTTTTTGTTGCTTGGCATTAAGTCCTGTCGAGCGTCTAGATAAAATTTTTCCTTGATCATTTATAAACTTTTTTAAGGTATCTATATCTTTATAATCTAAGAGTTCATTCTTTTTATGATATTTGTATTTATTATTAGATAAATTCATATTATTGTATTTAATTATTTAATTTCTTTAAATTGTGTATGAGAGTTACAATAAGGACAAAATTTTTTGAGCTCTAATCTTGTAGGGTTATTTCTTTTATTTTTTGAGCTAGTATAACGGAAGATACCTTTTTTTCTTTTTATTGTATTGATATTTCTACATGAACATTCTAATGTAATTACTACACGAGATCCTTTATTTTTAGCCATTTTAATTATTATAAAATAATAGATTTATATCTAATTATGTCATATTTTTGTATGAAGTATCAACTAAAATTTATTTTATTTTATATGGTATTGTATATATTTAAATACTAATGTTATAATTGTTTCAAATAAATTTTAGAATAAAAGTTTTATTCTACTTAATATTTCTAATATTTTATACATTAATTGTATGTCAATAAATTTATCTGCTATTAAAAGAGATCAGCTTACTTTAAGAAATCGTTCACAAAATAAAAAATATAAATCAGCTATAAAAAAGTCTATTAAAAGATATTTACTCAATCTAGATGATAATAAAAATTTGTTAAATAATTTATCAATAGTTTATAAAACAATAGATAAGGCAGTAAAAAGGGGAGTATTGCATAAGAATAAGGGAGCTCGTACGAAAGCAAGATTAGCCAAAAAAAATAATCATAAATAAGAAAAGTTAAATTAATAATTAATTATAAAATATGTTTATGATTTATTTCGATTTATTATATTCAAGTTAAATAATGCAAAGTAATAACATAATAACCTATATATTTAAAAAAGACTTATTTAATAATATAATAGGTACAAATTTTTATTAATTACATTTATGGGTTATTTATAATGTTAATTATTGGGAGTTCTTAATGTCAAAAAAAGAAATTTCTATATCTATAATTCCTGATCTTGCAGAAATTCAAAGAAAAAGTTTTCGATTATTTTTAGAAGAAGGTTTAGTTGAAGTTTTAGATTCTTTTCCAGTTATAACTGATCCTACATGTAAACTAGAATTACAGTTTTTTGGTAAAGATTATAAATTAAAATTTCCTCGTCATAGTGTTCGAAAAGCTAAAAGTCGTGATAGGACTTATAGTGCACAAATTTATATTCCATGCAAATTAACTAGAAGAGATACAGAGTTTATAAAAAAAAATAAAGGTTTTACTAATTTATCAAGATTAAATAATCAAGATAGTTATAAAAAATATAAGAAACGCCAAGTATTTATTGGTGATTTACCTTTAATGACTAATCGAGGTACTTTCATTATATCTGGTATAGAAAGAGTTATTATAAACCAAATCGTTCGAAGTCCTGGTATATACTATAAAAAAGAATTAGATAAGAATGACAAGCCTATTTATAGTGCAAGCTTAATCTCTAATAGAGGATCTTGGTTAAAATTTGAGATTGATGTTAAAAATCAAATCTGGGTAAAAATTGATAAAAACCATAAGGTTAATGCTTATATTTTTCTAAGAGCAATTGGTTTACAAATTCAAGATATTAAAAATAAATTAAATAAATATTCTTTTTTAATTAGTGCATCTAACTTATATGAAAAAAAAGAGCTTATTAAAGAGATTGGTAAATTATCTGTTGAAGAAGTAACTGATGAAGAAGCTTTGTTAATTGTTTATAATAAATTAAGGCCGAATGAACCTTCAACTATTATAGTTGCTAAGCAAATGCTGTACTCTCGCTTTTTTGATCCTAAAAGATATGATTTAGGAGAGGTTGGTAGACATAAAATTAATAAAAAATTAAATTTAAAAATTCCTAATAGTTTCAGAGTTTTATCACCTCAAGATATTATTGTTGCAATTGATTATTTAATTAATATTAAAGAGCAAAATATCGGTACTTTTGATGATATAGATCATTTAGGTAATAGAAGAATTCGTTCTGTAGGTGAATTATTACAAAATCAGATACGCATAGGTCTTAGTCGATTAGAAAGAATTGTAAGAGAGCGTATGATAATTTGTGAATCTGATTCATTAAGCTTATCTAATTTAGTAAATCCAAAACCTTTAATGGCTTCTATACGTGAATTTTTTGGTTCCAGTCAATTATCTCAATTTATGGATCAAACGAATCCTTTAGCTGAATTAACTCATAAAAGACGAATTAGTGCTTTAGGCCCCGGTGGTTTAAATAAAGATCGTGCAGGTTTTGCTGTGAGAGATTTACACCCTAGTCACTATGGGCGTATTTGCCCTATTGAAACCCCAGAAGGTCCTAATGCAGGTTTAATAGGTTCTTTAAGTCTTTATGCTAAAGTTAATAAATATGGTTTTATTGAAACGCCTTGTTATAAAGTAGAGAAAGGTAAAGTTTTAAATGATAGCGATCCAATATATATTACAGCAGATGAAGAGGATGATTTAAAAATTGCACCTGCTGATATTTTAATTGATGATGATAATATAATTAAACATGAAACTATACCTATTAGATATAGGCAAGAGTTTACTTCTTCTGTTAGAAAGCAAGTTGATTATATTGCAGTATCTCCTATACAGGTAATATCTGCAGCTACTTCTCTTATACCTTTTTTAGAGCATGATGATGCTAACAGAGCTCTAATGGGTTCTAATATGCAACGACAAGCAGTACCACTATTATATCCTGAGAAACCTATAGTTGGAACAGGATTAGAATCTAAAATAGCTAGAGATTCTGGTATGGTTATTATTAGTAGAACCGCGGGTATAGTTAATTATGTTTCTGGTGTGAAAATAGGTATACAAGATATAGAGGGGCAGATTATACATTATCGATTAAAAAAATACTATAGGTCTAATCAAGATACATGTATTAATCAGCGTTCAATAGTATGGCCAGGTGAAAGAATAAAAGAAGGTCAAATTATAGCTGATGGAGCATCTACAGAAGCAGGTGAAATCGCTTTAGGCCGAAATATTTTAGTTGCTTATATGCCTTGGGAAGGATATAATTATGAAGATGCTTTTTTAATAAGTGAAAATTTAGTTTATAATGATTTATATACTTCTATTCATATAGAAAGATATGAAGTTGAGTGTAGACAAACGAAATTAGGTACTGAAGAAATAACACGTAATATTCCTAATGTAAGTGAATCTTCAATAAGTATGTTAGATAAAAATGGTATCATTTCTGTAGGTTCTTGGGTAGATTCAGGAGATATCTTAGTAGGAAAAATTACTCCTAAAGGTGAATCAGATCAGTTGCCAGAAGGTAAACTGTTAAGAGCTATATTTGGTGAAAAAGCAAGAGATGTAAAAGATACTTCATTACGTTTACCAAATGCTGCTAAGGGTAGAGTTGTAAATGTAAAAGTATTTAAGCGACAAAAAGGCGATGAATTACCTCCAGGTACTAATCTTATTATTCGTATATATGTTGCACAAAGTAGAAAAATTCAAGTCGGTGATAAAATGGCAGGTAGGCATGGAAATAAAGGAATTATTTCAAAAATTTTATCAAGAGAAGACATGCCTTTTTTGCCAGATGGTCAACCTATAGATATTATTCTAAATCCACTTGGTGTACCATCAAGAATGAATGTAGGACAGTTATTTGAATGCTTATTGGGTTTAGCTGGTCAATACTTACATAAAAGATTTAAAATTGTTCCATTCGATGAAATGTATGGTCAAGAGGCCTCAAGAGCATTAGTAAACCATAAATTACAGCAAGCTAGTTTTATTACAGGTAAGTCATGGCTTTTTAATAATGATCACCCCGGAAAAATGATTTTATTTGATGGAAGAACAGGTGAAGCATTTGATAACCCAATTACTGTAGGAAAAGCATATATATTAAAATTAGTTCATTTAGTAGATGATAAAATTCATGCAAGATCAACAGGTCCATATTCTTTAGTTACTCAACAACCTTTAGGTGGACGTGCTCAACATGGTGGTCAAAGATTGGGTGAAATGGAAGTTTGGGCTTTAGAAGCATTTGGTGCAGCTTACACATTACAAGAACTATTAACTGTTAAATCAGATGATATGCAGGGTAGAAATGAAGCTTTGAATGCTATTGTTAAAGGAAAGCCTATTCCAAAGCCTGGTACACCTGAATCTTTTAAAGTATTAATGCGTGAATTACAATCACTAGGTTTAGATATTGCTGTTCATAAATTAGAACTTAATGAAAATCAGGAAAATATGATAACAAATGCATATAATTATAATTCAAATAAATTAAAGTCAAAAAGTAATTTTTTAAATTTAGATAATCTATAAAAAATATATATTATATGTTAATTACTATTTTAGTTTAAATTAAGGATTTATAATTTATGACTAAGTTTGAAAATCATTTTGATTATGTAAAAATCAGTTTAGCTTCTCCTACTAAAATTCGTTCATGGGGTGAAAGGACTTTACCAAATGGGCAAATTGTAGGTGAAGTTACTAAACCTGAAACAATTAATTATCGTACATTAAAGCCTGAAATGGATGGTTTATTTTGTGAAAGAGTTTTTGGTCCTGTTAAAGACTGGGAATGTCATTGCGGTAAATATAAGAGATTTAGATATAAAGGTATTGTGTGTGAAAGGTGTGGAGTAGAAATTACGGAGTCAAAGGTTAGAAGACATAGAATGGCTTATATTGAGTTGACGGCACCAGTTACTCATGTATGGTACTTAAAAGGAAGTACTAGTTATATCTCTTTAGCATTAGACTTAACTATTAAAGAATTAGAAAAGATAGTATATTTTCATTCTTATGTTGTAACTAATCCAGGTGAATATGAAAATTTACATTATAAGCAATTATTAGAGGGGTATGAGTGGAGAGCTTTAGAAGATAAATTATATCCTCAGTCTTCTAATTTATTTGGAATCGAAGCTAGTATAGGTGCTGAGGCTATTTATAAGCTTCTTAAGAATATTGATTTAAAGGGATCTATCGAAATTTTAAGAGAAGAATCCTTAAAGCCATCTAGAGCAATCAAGAAAAATTCTCCTAAATTCAATAAGAAAATGAAGAGATTAAGATTATTAGAAAACTTTGTTTCTACAGGTGCTGATCCTTCTTGGATGATTTTTTTTGTTATACCAGTAATACCTCCAGATTTAAGGCCAATGGTTCAATTAGATGGCGGTAGATTTGCTACTGCTGATTTAAATGAATTTTATAGGAGAATTATTAATCGTAATAATCGTTTAGCTAGGTTAAAAGCTATACTGGCTCCAGAGATTATTATAAGAAATGAAAAAAGAATGCTTCAAGAAGCAGTGGATGCTTTAATGGATAATGGTCGTCGTGGTAGAACAGTTGTAGGAGCTAATAATAGACCATTAAAATCACTTTCTGATATTATAGAAGGAAAGCAGGGGAGATTTCGTCAAAATCTTTTAGGTAAGAGAGTCGACTATTCTGGTAGATCTGTTATAGTGGTTGGTCCTAATTTAAAATTAAATCAATGTGGTTTACCTAAAGAAATGGCTTTAGAGTTATTTCAACCATTTGTAATTCATCGTTTAATTATGCAAGGCTTAGTAAATAATATTAAAGCAGCTAAAAAATTAATTCAAAAGAATGATGTTTTAGTGTGGGATGTTTTAGAAGAGGTAATTCATGGCCACCCTGTTTTATTAAACAGGGCTCCTACTTTACATCGCTTAGGTATACAAGCTTTTGAACCTATTTTAGTTGAAGGTAGAGCAATTAAACTACATCCTTTAGTTTGTCCAGCATTTAATGCAGATTTTGATGGTGATCAAATGGCTGTACATATTCCTCTATCTTTAGAAGCACAATCAGAAGCGAGATTATTAATGTTAGCACCTCATAATTTTTTATCTCCTGCTACTGGTTATCCTATTATTATGCCTAGTCAAGATATGGTATTAGGCTGTTACTATTTAACTACAAATAATCCATCTTCAGATGTTGGTAACGGTCATTATTTTTCAAGTTTGCAAGATGCTCTTCTTGCATATGAAAATACACAGATTGATTTACATGCTTTTATCTGGGTGCGTTTTAATACGTTATCATATGAACTTGATGACGATAATTTTATTTTAAATAAAATTATTAATGAGAAAAAAGAAAAAATGATTTATTATAAAAATAAAATTGTAAAGTTAGATAAGCACAATAAGCATTTAGTTACATATATTCGAACTACAGTTGGACGTATTTTATTTAATAAAGCAATACATGAAGCATTAATAATTGAATAAATTTTTATTTTTAGGATGTATTTTTATTATGACTGCAAATTTTTCAAAAATTTATTTTTTCAATAAAACAATTGATAAATCTGAATTAAAAAAGTTAATTACATGGGCTTTTAGAAACTACGGTATTGCTCGTGCTTCTAATATGGCTGATAAGTTAAAAGATTTAGGTTTTTATTATTCAACAAAAGCAGGTATTTCTTTAAGTTTAGAAGATTTACGTATACCACCTACTAAAAATGATTTAATTCATGAGACAATACAATCTATTTCTCATGCTGATCATCGTTATAAAAGAGGAGAAATTACAGCTGTTGAAAGATTTCAAAAAATAATTGATACCTGGAATGATGCAAGTGAAACTTTGAAAAAAAAAGTAGTTCAATATTTTAAAGATACAGATCCATTAAATTCTATATATATGATGGCTTTTTCCGGTGCTAGAGCTAATATTTCACAAGTAAGACAATTAGTTGGTATGAGGGGTTTAATGTCTGATCCACAAGGTCAGATTATTGACTTACCTATATCTAGTAACTTCCGGGAAGGTTTAACTATTACTGATTATTTTATTTCTTCTTATGGCGCAAGGAAAGGTTTAGTTGATACTGCTTTACGTACAGCAGATTCAGGTTATTTAACTCGTCGATTAGTAGATGTTGCACAGGATATAATTATTAGAGATTATGACTGTAAAACATCTAAAGGTATCTTATTAGAGGAAATGATTGATAATCAAAAAGTTTTAATTAAATTAAAGCAATCATTGCTAGGAAGAGTTTTAGCTGAGGATTTATTTGATACTTCTTCTAATAAATTTATTGCTAAAGCTAATCAGAATATAGATCCAGATTTATCAGAAAAAATTATTCAATTAGGTGTTCGTAGTATTTTAGTACGTTCTCCTTTGACTTGTTCTGCTTTAAGGTCTGTTTGTCAATTATGTTATGGTTGGAATCTAGCACATGGCAAAATGGTGGATTTAGGTGAAGCGATAGGGATTATTGCTGCGCAATCTATTGGAGAACCGGGCACTCAACTTACAATGAGAACATTTCATACAGGTGGTGTATTTACAGGTCAATTATCTCAAAATATTATTAGTGATTATAATGGTCGATTAAAATATACTGAAAATTTACATTTAAGTAAATCGAGAACCAAGCATGGAAATTATGCAATGCTAGTTAATGCAGATTGTAATGTAAAAATTATTAGTAACAATGAAATCGAAAATAATATTAAGTTATTAAAAGGATCTTTATTGCTATTTGATGATAATGAATATATAAAGAAAGGTCAAATTTTAGCTGAATATTCTGCTAATAATAGGCTACAAACAGAAAAAGCACAAAAAACAATTGTTGCAGATTTTTCAGGTAGTGTTCACTTTGATAATATTTATAATAACAATATAGATAGTAGTTTAATTAATATCATTCAAGATAATTTAATTGTTTGGATTCTTTCTGGTCAAGTTTATGATATCCCTCATCATACTAAATTGATGATTGAAAACAATCAAATTGTTATGAAGAATAGTCTATTAGCTCGCACAGAATTATTGAGTCGTTATAGTGGGCGAATTTATTTAATAAAAAATTCTAATTTTTCAATTATTCCTAAATTATTGGTTGTTACATCATCTAAATTATATACAAACTTAAGTGTTTCAATTAATTTATATCAAGATTATAAAAGATATATATTAGAAGTGAATAATAAAGAAAAATTTATTTTAAAGTGCAAGCCAAATATTAAAATTATGCATCAGCAAGTAATTGCTGATATGATATCAGATTCATATAGAACTAAAACAGGTGGAATTATTAAATACTTAGACTTATTAGTTATTAAGAATAATTATAAAGATATCGATTTACATAAGGATATTTATGATATTGATGGTTCTGGTTATATATTATGGATTTCAGAAGAAACTCATGTAATCAATAAAGATGTTTCTTTATTACTTATTAATCATGGGCAATTTGTTGAAATTGGTACTGAGATTATACAAAATGTTTTTGCAAGTAATTCTGGTATTATTGAGGTAATAGAAAAAGATGGTATTGTAAGAGAAGTAATTATTAAGCCAGGGAACTTATATCTTTTGAAGAGTTATTCTGATACAGAAAAACTTGATAAACAGAGAGGCTTTTTACGTCCTGGTGAAATGATTTTTAATCAAATCTCTACAGATAAATTAGTTTATTGGGAATATATGTATGTTGTAAATAGAGACTTTATTTTATTACGGCCTGTTATTATATATTCTGTGCCTAAGAAAAATTTAGTTTTAAAATATTCCAAAAATTCTTTTAAAACAGATGTTATTAATATAAAGTTAGCGCGTAGGACTTATTTTAAAGATGGCGAAAGAGTTAAGTCTATTGCAGGAATTAATTTAATAACGACTCATTTAATTTTAGAGTTAAAAGATAGTCATACTCATTTAAAGTGTTATATGCAGTTAGAAGGCATAAATATTCAAAAAAATACACTAGAAAAACCTATATTTTTTATGAAATTTATAACAGCAGATTTTTTATCTATTAAGGATTCATACTTTAATAATAATAATGATATTTATACAAATACTCAGATTTTAGTAAAAGATAATGATTATGTTAAATCTAATACAGTTATTGCACAAACAGATATATTCTCTTGTACTGAAGGTAAAGTTGAATATATTCAGAAGACTAAAACATCTAATCGTCGTATTTTAATTGTAAATAGTTTAAATACGCATACTTTTCATATTCAAAATAATCAAGTAATTAAAGTAAGAGTAAATGATTGGGTATATATAGGTGATTATATTGCGACCAATACAATTTCTAATTTTTCTGGTAAAGTAATCTCCGTTCAAAACAAGATTGTTATTATTAGAATAGGTCAGCCCTATTTAAGTTCTACAGGTTCATTTTTACATGTATTTAATAATAGTTTAATAAAAAGAGGAGAACATTTAATTACTCTTATCTTTGAAAGGTCAAAAACAGGTGATATTGTTCAAGGTTTACCTAGAGTAGAAGAGATCTTAGAAGCTAGAAAAAAGACTGAATTATCATTAAATCCTCATATTCTTTTAGATGCAAAATTTAAGTTTTATTCCAATCAGGGTTTAAGTATTGAAGATGCAACCAGATTAAGTTTTATTGAAATACAAATGTTATTAATTAAGGAAATACAGTTGGTTTATCAGGCTCAGGGAGTAGATATTGCTGATAAACATATTGAAGTTATAGTAAAGCAAATGACCTCAAAAGTAAAAATTGAAAATGGAGGAGGTTCAGATTATTTACCAGGAGAAATGGTTGACTTGCAAAAAATTGAATCAATTAATAAGTCATTAGAACTAATAGAGAAACTAAAAGCTTCTTATCACCCGATATTATTAGGCATTACAAAGGCTTCATTAAATACAGAAAGTTTTATTTCTGCAGCAAGTTTTCAAGAAACAACTAAAGTTTTAACTGAGGCAGCTATTTCGGGTAAATTAGATTGGTTAAGAGGTTTGAAAGAAAATGTTATTATTGGTAGATTAATTCCTGCTGGTACAGGTTTTAATACTTATAATAATCCTAAGATAAATAAAGATTTTAGCCAAATATTAGAGAATAAAGATTTCTTAAATAATCATAGTACGGAAAATATGAACTCATTTTATAGCAATAGTTTTGAAGATATAATAGTTGATGATAGAACAAGCCATAAATATGGCTTAAAGAATAGTTAATATGCATATAATTTTATATAGTGATCTATTTATTTTTATGTTATCATTAACGCAATAATTAAATTTGTTGATTTTAAGTTAATAGTTAAATCGTTATATATTTACACTAAAATTATTATGTCTATTGTATCCTTAGAGGAATTATTAGAAGCTGGTGTGCATTTTGGGCACCAGTCAAGAAGATGGAATCCTAAAATGTTTCCTTATATATATACAGAGCGTAATGGTATACATATTATAGATTTAGTTCAAACAGCTCAATTATTAACAGATGCATATGATTTTATAAAAAATGCATCAAAAACTGGTAAAACTTTTTTATTCTTAGGTACCAAGCGTCAAGCTGCTGGTATTATTGCTCGAGAAGCAATACGTTCTAATTCTTATTATATTAATCAGAGATGGCTTGGAGGAATGTTAACTAATTGGATTACAATTAAATCAAGGGTTGATAGATTAAAAGATTTAGAAGAGAAAGATGAGTCTGGTCTCATTAATTCTTTACCTAAAAAAGAAGCAGCTGTAATTCGAAAAGAACTTGATAAATTACGTAAGCATTTAAATGGTATTAAAAATATGAAGAAAATACCAGATTTAGTTATTATTGTTGATCAAAAAAAAGAAACTACAGCAATTCAGGAATGTATTAAATTAGGTATACCAACAGTTTGTATGTTAGATACTAATTGTAATCCAGAAATAGTAGATATTCCGATACCATCTAATGATGATGCGATTAGATCAATTAAATTAATTATTAGTAAAGTTGCAGATGCTATTTTAGAAGGCAGAAATTTATAGTATTACTATTTAAATATAGTTATTTTTTATATTAAGAAAAGAAATAAAGAGATAGAATAAATTATGATAAAAAAAATTTCTGCTGAAAATATTAAAGAGTTGCGTAGTAAAACTGGTGCCGGTATGATGGATTGTAAAAAAGCTTTGGAAGCAACAGAAGGTCAAGTTGATCTTGCAATAGAAAATTTACGTAAAAAAGGTCTTGCATCAGCAGATAAAAAATCAAGTAGAATAGCAACAGAAGGTTTAATAGAAAGTTATATACATGCTGGTTCTAGGCTAGGAGTATTAGTTGAATTAAATTGTGAAACAGATTTTGTGGCTCGTCAAATAGAATTTCAAGATTTGGCTAAGAATATTGCTATGCAGTTAGCAGCTTGTCAACTTGTAGAATATATATCTGTTGATGATATACCTCAAGATGTTATTCTTAAAGAAGTAGATATTGAGTCAGCAAAAGAAGATATTGTTAAAAAAACAGAAAATTTAAGAAAACAAATTATAGAAGGAAGAATAGATAAAAGATTAAAAGAGCTTAGTTTAATGGACCAAGATTTTATAAAAAATACTGATATCTCTATTGAGGAATTAGTTAAACAGCATATTGTTTTATTAGGTGAAAACATTAAAATTAGGCGTTTTCAACGTTTTTTATTAGGTGAAGGTTTAGAGCGTAAATCTAGTGATTTTGCTAAAGAGGTCTCTCAAATAATTCAAAAAGATTAAATTAAATAAGATATTATTAATACAATAATGTAAAATATTTAGCGATATAGATATATAATTAAATATGATAGTATTATTATTTTATATATAATAAAAAACTATAATTGTAATTAATTAATTGTTAAATTTACATGTATCAAGAAACAAACCGAATTTTATTTTCATTTACTGAATTTTCTTCAGTAGAAGTAGGAAAGCACTTATACTGGAAAATAAGTAATTATGATATTCATGGTCAAGTATTTATTGTATCTTGGCTTGTTATATTTGTTTTACTCGCAATTGCTTTTATCGGTACGAGGAATTTAAAAAGAGTTCCCAGTCAGTTACAAAACTTTATGGAGTTTATTTTAGAATTTTTACAAGATATAGCAAAAAATCAGATAGGTGAGCATGAGTATAGATCTTGGGTTCCTTATATTTCGACTATATTTTTATTTATTTTAGGCTGTAATTGGGCTGGAGCTCTAATTCCTTGGAAATTAATTATATTACCAGAAGGTGAATTAGCTGCTCCAACTAATGATATCAATACAACTGTTGCATTAGCATTATTAACTTCGATTGCTTATTTTTATGCAGGTTTAAGTAAAAATGGATTAGGTTATTTTGCTAGATATATCGAGCCAACTCCTGTGTTATTACCTATTAATATTCTAGAAGATTTTACTAAGCCATTATCTTTAAGCTTTAGACTATTTGGTAATGTTTTAGCCGATGAATTAGTAGTTTCTGTTTTTACTTTATTAGTTCCAATATTAATTCCTTTACCTGTTATGATTTTAGGATTATTTGCGAGTTCTATTCAAGCATTAATTTTTTCAACTTTATCTGCTGCTTATATTGGTGAAGCGATGGAAGGGCATGGAGATCATTAATACGCATTTATATTAAATAAATGATTGTATATATATAAATCATAAATAAAAAATTTATAATGAAGTATGTTAATTGTCTATATTTTGTAATATTATAAATATATAATTATGGATTCTATTATTGCAGCAGCTTCTGTAATTGCTGCTGGTTTATCTGTTGGTTTAGCAGCAATTGGTCCTGGAATTGGTCAAGGAAGCGCAGCAGCTAATGCTGTAGAAGGTATTGCACGACAACCAGAAGTTGAAGGTAAAATTAGAGGTACGTTATTACTTAGTTTAGCTTTTATGGAATCTCTAACTATTTATGGATTAGTAGTTGCATTATCACTTCTATTTGCTAATCCTTATACTGGTTAATTTATATAATACACTTAGTTTTTGTTATTAATATAAAAAACTAAGTGTTTTCTAAAGTTTATTACATTTATTTATATTGTCTATATTTTTTATAAAAATGCATAATCTATTGTTATCATTTGCCGTACAAGCATCTAGTACAGAAACTGAAGGAGGTTTATTCGATTTTAATGCCACTTTACCTTTAATGGGTTTACAGTTTATTGCCTTAACTTTAATACTAAATGTCTTATATTATAAACCAGTTGGTAAAGTGTTAGATGAAAGAGAAGAATATATACGGAACTGTTTAACAGCTGCTTCTGCATCATTGTTAAAAGCTGACGAATTAACCTGTAAATATGAACATGAACTGGCTGAATCGCGTAAAAATGCACAAAATGTTATAAAAAATGCGCAAAATGAGGCGCAAGTTTTAGTATCAGATAAAATTAAAGAAGCTAAGCAAGAAACAGAAAGCTTGCTTCAAAATGCATATAATCAATTAAATATTCAAAAAGAAAAAGCTTTTAAAAGTTTAGAAGAACAAGTAGATATTTTAAGTGACCAAATACAGCTAAAGTTACTAGATAATTGATAAGGAACTAAATTATCTTTATAAAAAAATAACTTAATAGAAAAATTAGGATACTAAATATGCAAATTTTAAATTTAATAAGTGAAAAGTATTTAAATAATAGCATTAGTTTTAATTCTAACTTTTTAGAGTCTAATGTATTAAATATTGTTCTTTTATTATCGGGTTTAATATATGTCCTAAAGCAGTTTTTAGGTTCGATCTTATCATTAAGGCAAGAAAAAGTTTTATTTGCAATTAATGAGTCTGAAGAACGTTTAAAACAAGCTAATGTTAGATTAGGTGAAGCTGAAAAGCAACTAGTACAAACCCAAATAATTATTAATCAAATTATTAAAGAAGCACAAATTACTGCAGAAAAAGTACGTCAATCTATATTAGAGCAAGGTAAATTTGATATTGAAAGATTAACTGTATCCAGTAAAGCAAGTATAAAATACGCTGAAAATCAGGTTAAGCAGCAGATTCAGCAGCAAATTATATCTTTGGCAATTAAAAAAGTAACGAAAAAACTGAAAACCCAAATGACTTCAGCTATGCAGGTAAAAATTATAGATAATAATATTATGCAGCTTAAGGGTGATATAATTATATGAGTAGTAACAATATTATTGACAAAATATCTATTCCTTATGCTGAAGCTTTGTTAAGCTTAGCCAAAGAGAATAATTTTATCTCAGAAGCTGAACAAAATTTATTATTTATTTCTACTACTTTATCTAATTCTAGGGATTTACAATTATTCTTAGCCAATCCTCTAATAAATGTTTTGGTTAAAAAGAAAGTTATAAATAACTTATTTAAAGGTGATATAAATAATTTTATCTTAAATTTTTTATTAGTATTAATAGATCGCCGTAGAATCCCTTTATTGCTTACAATAATTAATAAATATCTAGAATTAACTTATAAATTAAATGCTATAATAATTGTTGAATTATTTACCTCGATTGAATTCAGTAAGACTCAGCAAGAAGTTCTTATTGATACAATTAAAGACATTACTAATAGTAGAAATGTTAAATTAGTTATGACTGTAGATTCGAGTTTAATCGGAGGGTTTATTATAAAAATAGGATCTAAAGTAATTGATGCTAGTTTGGCTGGCAAATTAAGAAAAATATCTTTTTATCTTAACGGAAGTTAAACAAATATGAATGATATGTATATTAATTTAAACATTTTAAATAAAAATCTATAAAACAAAAAATATGGTAGATATTAGACCAGATGAAATTAGTAATATTATACGTCAGCAAATAGATAAATACAATCAAGATTTAGAAGTTGCTAATGTTGGAACAGTTTTACAAGTTAGTGATGGTATTGCACGTGTTTATGGCTTAGATGAAGTAATGGCAGGAGAGCTTTTGCAGTTTGAGGATTCAGATCAAACTATAGGTATTGCTTTAAATTTGGAAACTGATAATGTAGGTGTTGTATTAATGGGCGATGGTAGAAATCTTTTAGAAGGGAGTTCAGTTAAATCTACTGGTCAAATTGCTCAAATACCAGTTGGTGATAATTTCTTAGGAAGGGTTGTTAATCCTTTAGCTCAACCTATTGATGGTAAAGGATCTCCTAATACAACAGAAACTCGTTTAATAGAATCATATGCTCCAGGTATTATTGGTCGTCAATCTGTATGTGAGCCTCTTCAGACAGGTATTACAGCTATTGATGCAATGATTCCTATTGGTAGAGGACAAAGAGAATTAATAATTGGAGATAGACAAACGGGGAAAACCGCAGTAGCATTAGATACTATTATTAATCAAAAAGGTCAAGACGTAATTTGTGTTTATGTAGCTATAGGTCAAAAAGCTTCTTCTGTAGCACAAGTTGTTTCTGTATTAGAAGAAAAAGGTGCATTAGATTATACCATTATTGTTGCTGCAAATGCAGATGATCCAGCAACTTTACAGTATATTGCTCCTTATACAGGAGCAGCTTTAGCAGAATATTTTATGTATAAAGGTAAAGCGACTCTAGTTATTTATGATGATTTAACTAAGCAAGCTCAAGCATATCGTCAAATGTCTTTACTATTAAGACGACCGCCTGGTAGAGAAGCATATCCTGGTGATGTTTTTTATTTACACTCAAGGTTATTAGAAAGAGCTGCAAAGTTAAATAAAGATTTGGGTGGTGGTAGTATGACTGCATTGCCAATAATAGAAACACAAGCTGGTGATGTTTCTGCTTATATTCCAACAAATGTAATCTCTATAACTGATGGACAGATATTTTTATCAGGAGATTTATTTAATTCTGGTATTAGGCCAGCAATTAATGTAGGTATATCAGTATCTCGTGTAGGCTCTGCAGCACAAATTAAAGCAATGAAGCAGGTTGCAGGTAAACTAAAGTTAGAACTAGCCCAATTTGCTGAATTAGAAGCCTTTTCTCAATTTGCTTCAGATTTAGATAAAGCAACTCAAAATCAATTAGCTCGTGGTCAAAGATTAAGAGAAATTTTAAAACAAGCACAAAATTCTCCAATTCTTGTACATGATCAAGTAGCTATGATTTATGCGGGTATTAATGGATATCTTGATAGTATTGATATAAATAAAGTTAAAGATTTTATAATAGCATTAAGAGAAGATTTAAATAATTCAAAACCAGAGTTTTCAGAAAGTATTCGTAATACAAAAAAACTAAGTTCTGAATCAGAAGAGTTATTAAAACAGTCAATACAGGATGTAAAGCAGGCATTATCTGTATAAAATAAGCAAATTTTTTATCTTTTTTAGGATAGTATATTATAAATGATCTAAATAGCTATCCTAATTTATTTTTTTATTTTAAGATGTTATAAAATCATATCCATATTCTTCTATTTTTTGTGCTGTTGTTGAATTGCCTGTATAAATGATTTTACCATTTTTCATAATATGTATATAATCTGGTATTATATAATCTAATAGTCTTTGATAATGTGTAATTAATATAAGTGAATTATGTCTATTTTTTTGTTTATTAATATTATTAGAAATACTTTTTAATGCATCAATATCTAATCCAGAATCTATTTCATCTAAAATTGAAAGTATACTTGTAAATAATGACATCTGTAAAATCTCATTTTTCTTTTTTTCCCCACCTGAGAATCCTTCGTTTACATTACGATTAAGAAATGCTGGATTCATATTTATATTTTGTATTTTTTTATTAATAAGATCAAAGAATGATAAAGGATCTAATTGTGGCTCTTTATTGGCTTTTTTTATAGAGTTATATGCTAATCTTAAAAAGTCTGCGTTACTGACTCCAGGTATTTCTATTGGATATTGAAAACCTAAAAAGATACCTTTATGAGCTCTTTCATCAGGTTCTAAAGAGGTTATATTTTCTCCTTTTAGAATAATGCTTCCTTGAGTTATTTTATAATTAGGGTGACCTGCAATAACTTTAGCTAATGTACTTTTACCAGATCCATTTTTACCCATAATAGCATGTATCTCTCCTTCATTTATAGATAGATTTAATCCATTAATAATCTTTTGGTTATCTATGCTAACATATAAATTATTTATAGTTAAAATATTCATTTTATTCATAAATTTATTAACCTATTGTTCCTTCTAATTTTAAATTAAGTAAACGATCTGCTTCCATTGCAAATTCCATTGGCAATTCATTTAAAATTTCTTTACAAAAGCCATTTATCATTAAACTTACTGCATCTTCTATATTGATTCCTCTTTGTAAAAAATAAAATATTTGTTCTTCTCCAATTTTAGAGGTTGAAGCTTCATGTTCAACTTTACTGTACGGATTTTGTACTTGTATATAAGGGAATGTATTTGCTTTTGCACGATTACCCAACAGTAAAGAATCGCACTGAGAGTAATTACGAGAGTAGTATGATTTAGGTCCCATTTTTACTAATCCACGATAACTATTTATTGAGTGTCCAGCAGATATTCCTTTAGATAAAATTTTACTTTTTGTATATTTACCAATATGTATCATTTTACTTCCTGTATCTGCTTGTTGATAATTATTAGTTAATGCAATAGAAGAAAATTCACCTGTTGAGTAATCTCCTAATAAAATACAGCTTGGATATTTCCATGTAATAGCTGAACCTGTCTCTACTTGTGTCCATAAAATTTTAGAGTTATTGCCAATACAAATTCCTCTTTTTGTTACAAAGTTATAAATACCCCCTTTTCCCTTAGAATCTCCTGAGTACCAATTTTGTACAGTAGAGTATTTAATAGTTGCATTTTCTAATGCTATTAATTCCACTATTGCAGCATGTAATTGATTTGTATCAAATTGAGGTGCTGTACAGCCTTCTAAATAGCTAACATAACTATTTCGATCTGCTATAATTAACGTTCTTTCAAATTGTCCTGATTCTTTGTTATTTATACGAAAATAAGTTGATAATTCTAGTGGGCAATGAGTATCAGGAGGAATATAGCAAAAGGATCCATCACTAAATGTCGCTGAGTTAAGAGCAGCATAAAAATTGTCTCCAATAGGTACAACAGATCCTAAATATTTTTGAATTAAATTAGGATATAATTTAATTGCTTCACTAATTGAACAAAAAATTATTCCATGTTCAGCCAATTCTTTTTTAAATGTTGTAGCTATAGATACACTGTCAAAAACTGCGTCGACAGCAACATTGCTAAGTTTCTTTTGCTCATTTAATGGTATGCCTAATTTTTCAAATGTTTCTAAAATTTGTGGATCTACTTCATCCAAATTCTTTAGTGTTTTTTTATACTTAGGTACAGAATAATATAATATATTATCGTAATTTATCTTAGAGTAAAATAATTTACTCCATTCAGGCTCATTCATTTTTATCCACTTCTCATAAGCTCTGATTCTAAAATTTTTTAAATATTCAGGCTCCTTTTTATTTTTTGAGATTAAATTAATAATACCTATATTTAAACCCTTTGGAAAATATTCTGAATCGATATCAGTATGAAAACCATATTTGTATGATTGATTAATAAAATCTTTTAAATCTATTTGTGATTTATTATTGTGTATTTTTTCTGTCATAATTTATATTAATTTTAGTCAATTAGATATTATATAAATTTTTATTAATATATAGTCTATAAAAAATCTTAAGATCTAAGTCATTCTATTTTTATTAATGTTTATATTAGTTACTTATAAAAATGTTTTATTAAAATTTCTCTGTTCCATAAATTAGTTGATATATTATATGTATCACTTAAAATATTTAATATATATTTATTAATGAGTTGAGATATAATAATATTTAATTTATAAAAAGAATTATATTTAAGTTGAATAGAGTAATATAAAGTATCTAGATTATAGACAATTCTTTCTAAAAATTGTGATGTAAATGATATGACTATAATAAATAGATTTCTCTGCTTAGAAGAAAATAAATCTATCTGTTGTAAATATTTTAAAAAGAATAAAATAATAGATTCATATTTAGTACTTATTAATAATATTGTAATTATTTCGATATATATTATATGAATAGTAAATGCTTTAATCATAAATGTTGGAATTGAGTAGCAAATAAATAAAATACTTATTTCATTTAATAAATAAGTATTATAAAAAAAAGAAAATCTCTTTATTTTATATGGTATATAATAATATTGATAAAACTGATAATTTACTAATTTTTGATAATAATTTGGGTGAAAAAATATACTATAGATTGGTATTAAAAAAAAAAGATATCTTTTTTGTATAAACAATAATTTATTGTTTAATCTAGATATTTTAAAAATAAATAAATAAATAAATAAAATTAAGCTATAGATTATATTTACATTATTTATATAAGGAATAACAATAAGTAATAAAAATATAAGGGATATTTTATAATTAAGATTTATCTTATGAAATCTTGTTATAGGTGAATTTAAGTATTGACTATAAAATGATAAATGTGATAAATTCATGGAAGGTGATGACAATATGAATGTATATTTAGATATATATGATTTTATTGGGTAGATGGCGAAATTGGTATACGCATCACACTCAAAATGTGGCAACTTTAGTTATGAGGGTTCAAGTCCCTCTCTACCCATCATATTTATTAATATACTCTATATTATTAATTATATATTTGTTTAGGAATATTTTGATTATGAGTTTATTGGTTATAGGTAGTACTGGAACTTTAGGTCGACAAGTTGTTAGAAGAGCTTTAAATGAAGGGTTTCAAGTTAAATGTCTTGTTAGAAATTTTAGAAAAGCTTCTTTTCTAAAAGAATGGGGAGCTCAACTTATTTATGGTGATTTAGCATTACCTGAAACTATTCCAATGACTTTCTATGGTATAACAGCAATTATTGATACATCTACATCCAGAGCAAATGATTTATATAATATAAAACAGATAGATTTGATTGGCAAATCTATTTTAATAGAAGCGGCTAAAAAAGCTAAAATTAAACATTATATATTCTTTTCTATTTTAAATGCTTATAAATATCCCAATATACCATTAATAAATTTAAAATTATTAATTGAGAATAAGTTAGTGAAATCTAATTTAGATTATACAGTTTTTTGTTTGTCAGGTTTTTTTCAAGGTTTAATAAATCAATATGCGGTACCTATTTTAGATCAAAAATCTATTTGGGTTACTGGAGAGTCAACTGCAATCTCTTATATTAATACTCAAGATATTGCAAAAATTGCTATTAAAAGTTTATCAATCATTCAATCTAAAAATAAAATTTTACCTTTAATAGGTAATAAAGCTTGGAATTCAACTGAAATTATTAACTTATGTGAAAGAATATCTGGTAAGCGGGCTAAAATTTCAAAAATTTCTATTTTTACTTTAAAAGTTTTAAGGCAGATAACTAATTTATTTGAATGGACTTGGAATATTTCTGATAGATTATCTTTCATTGAAGTTTTGTCTAAAGGAGATAGCTTTAATACTTCAATGGAAGAAACATTAGCTATTTTAAAATTAGATCGTAATGAAATTGAACTATTAGAAAATTATTTTGAAGAATATTTTCAAAAAATTATGAATAAATTAAAACAGTTAAACTATAAAGCACTTAATGAATCTAATAAGAATCAAAAGCTAGATTTTTGAGATCAACAATTAAATTTTTGTATTTTTATTAATATAATATAAGAATTAAAAAATTATATTATAATTAATTAATTTAAGTTTTACTAAAATATTATAATAAAAAAAAATAATTTCATAAATCAATTATTCTTTTTTTATATATACTAATTATAGACATACATTACTATAATCTAAGGAATTATTTTATGCTAACTTTAAAAATATTTGTTTATACAACTGTTATTTTTTTCATATCGTTATTCTTTTTTGGTTTTTTGTCTAATGACCCTTCAAGAAATCCAAATAGAAAAGATTTAGAATAATGATAATTATCATTATTAATAATGATAATTATCATTATTTATAATTAAATAAAGAAACATTAGCATCTTAATTAGATGCTATTATTGATTTATATTCTATAGGTTTAGTTAAACAGATGAACTTGTTCTTATATATGATGTAAATACTATCATTAAATATTTATTATTTTTTTTTAAAAAACTAACTGATATATTTATATTTTTATTAATAAAATAAATATATTCAGAGCAACTTATAGAATAATTTTTCTGCTTAGATTGAAGTTTTATTACATACTCTTCTATGAATTCTATATGATATGATTGTTCTAATTTATTTATAGAATTATCTAAAAAATTTAATTCATGAACTAATATATTGTTTTCTTTTTTTATTAAATTATATTTTAATTTATAGATAAAAGAATTGCTCGATTTATTATTCTTTTTCAGAGTAAATTTCTCTTCATATCTACGCTCTACTTTATGCTTTATCAAGTAGATACTTTTTTTTGTAGTCCAATTGCCCTCTAAATTATCAAACCAATAATTATATTTTAAGTTCATAAATTTAATATAGTAAAAAGTTAATAATTTTTATTGATATAGTTAAGTCTGAAAATAACAAGATATTAGATACTTTTCTTTTATAGAAGCTTGAAATTCTATTTTTATATTTGGTATATATCTGAGAGGTGTGTTCATTTGTATACCTATACCTAAGCTGATTGGTTTATATATATTATTGTAATGGTGAATATAAATATCATTATTTAAATATATAAAATGTAAGTTATTTATAGATTTATACATAGAATAAATATAAAAAATATTGTGCTTATTTAGGTATATTTGATATTCAAGTTTTAATTTAGTATTTAATCTATTATTTAAATTATATATAATAGACTTTTTAATTAAATAATTTGTTGAATTAAATTGATCTTTGATAGAGCCTATAATTAAATTAAATTTAGTAATAATTTTGAATCTATTACATACATTAAATATTTTAGGCATTTGATAAAGATTATGATACTTTATTTCAATATTATTTGAATAATATTGAAATAAATTATCTTGATATAATTTTTTAGTGTTTACATGAATATGTATCGAATAGTATATATTTAATATTTGTTTAGTTCTAAGGTAATACTTTTTAAGTATATTAATATAATTATATTTAACTTTTATTTCATATCTTATAATTATGTTATTTTTTTTTTGTAAAATATTTTTTAATTGATAGTGAGTTGCTGATCTTAAGATTTCTTTGTAAAAATAGATTAAATAGATTTTTTTATTATAAGTATAATATTTATATATAAAATATTGAACTATTACAATTCTATCTATTTTCTTTAAATATGATTTTATGTGATATGTAAAATTTTTGATAAGATATGAATAATTTTCATAATAAAAATACTCATTTAATAAAGATTTATATCCTGATAATAAATAGTGATAAAAATATGTATAATAAAAAAGTACTTGATTGAAACTGTTCTCTTTATAAATAATAGAGGAATAATTACTTTTTTTAATAATAAAAAAACAAATGATTATAGTTTTATTGGTTATTATATTTACTGATAGATTAAAAAGTATTTGATTATATTGCAAGTTGAGTAAATTAAAGTAGTATAATTCATATTTATTAGGAGAATATATAATATATTTGTAAAGATGTTTATATAGATAAAAAAAATGTCTAAGAACATATCTATAAGATTTAGTAAATAGGTTATATAAGCTTAATACTTTTAAATTATTTAATAATGTTTTTAGAATTGTTTGATTGTGACAAATAGAAATTTTACTATAGTTTAATAAATTATATTTTATTGTAATAATAATTCCATTTTTATTATTTGTAATTTTATATTTTAAATAATCAATTAAATATTTTTGTTTTACTTTAGTAATATTTAATTCTAAATTATTTACATTAAGTATTGCTCCAGGTAGAAGACATAATTCTTGTTTTATTAAATAATTTAAATAAATTATAAAATATTTTTGTTTTATGTTAATTATTGATTTATTGCATAGACAATAAATTTTTAGGATTTTCCCCTCAAAAATATTTATATTAAGGATATTATTCTTTTTAGAATATGAGTAATAAACTTTTATCGATTGATATCCTTTAGATTTATACCAGTGAATTATTTGATTTATATTTTTATTTATATCAGTAAAATTAATAGGTAAGCCAAGTTGTGCCTTAAATATATAAATTAAAATACTTTTTGGTATTTGTAAGATTTTATAATTATTAATATAAATTTTTTTGATTATAGGATTAATTTTAAAATGTAGAATAAAATATTCTGATTTATTATTATTCAAATGAATATACTCTATATTACTAAAATACCCTGATCTTTTTATTCTTTTTAGAAATTTGATACTTAAATTTTGATCTAATGATTTATTCTTGAAATTATTAATATTTATATTTATTTTATTTATCAATAAAGTCTCTAAAAGATGTGGACTGTATTTAAAAAAATAAATTTTTTTTAATTTATTCTTAAAATAAAAATTTTCCATTTTATAAATTAGGTTCATAATTAAAAGCAAAATTTAAATATTGTATGTTTTAATATACTTGATAAGTATAAAGAGACTTTGATCTGAGTATTGCCTTATAATTAAACATGATATTCATAAAATTAGGCACTTTATTTTATTTTTTTAAAATTTTATATAATAAAAAAATACAATATACTATTATTTATTAAGTTAGTTTAAATTTGTTAAACTACTATAGAAGTTAAATAGGTTCTATATAAGGTATCTTATCAATAAGTAAAAAATTAACTATTAAAATATTCGTAAGAGATAGTATGAAAGAATTATCTGATTTAATAAATAATTTCTTAATTAAAGAAAGAATCAAAAATTATCTTAGTAATGATTAAAAATACTATTCTTTTATATCTATAGCTAGTTTTACAATATTCTATTTAAAACTTATTAAAGACTAAAAAGAATAATTCTTTTAACCTCTTAAAATATTGTTGTTTATAATGTTTTTTATCAAAAAAAAGTTAAGGTGATCATCAATTATATGAATCCTTTTTTTATATATAAATTTATTATTTGTAATAGAATGATGTTTATTCTGATCAAAGTGAGAAATCTATTCTGTTATTTTTTCTACAAGGATTACTACTTAAAAAAATATTTTTTAATATACTTATATATAATAGTCTATCTAAAAAAAAATAAAAAAGTATATACTTTCGTATGAATAAAAGAAGTTTTAATATAGTAATGAGAACTGTATAATATAAGGATATGCTTTTAGACTCTTTAATTTTTATGTATTAGGTTTTATTAAATTTTAAAACAAGTTAAAATTTATTTATAATAGAACTATTCATCATATTTATAGATAATAGTAATTATCGTTATAAAAGAGTAATACTAAAATGTAATTAAAAATTTAGACATATCTCATTATATTCTTTTTGAAATATATACTCTAACTTATAGTTGACTGTTGATTTATTTCTCTCATATAAAATTAATATCATGAAATATTGGAATTTGAAAAAGACTAATCAACTAGCTTTAGAAAAAACAGGTATTATTCCTCGTTCTATTAGTAGACTTTTTAATAAATTTAAGCAAGAGTTGAATCCTAACTCAGAAATTGAGGCTCTAGAAGAATTTAAGGTTGCTCGTTACCAAACATTAGCATCTATTAAATATGTTTTAATATTAGTAGTTATGCCAATTTTAATAAATCAATTTTCTAAAGCTTTTTTTTTAGATCCTGTTATTAATTATTTATGGAGTAAGAATAGTAAGTATGTCTTTATTAATCAGTCTCAAGAAGAAAGAGCATTTGCTGATTTACAAAGATTTGAAGAAAGAATACATTTTGATATTTTAATTGGCAAATTAAATGCTCAGTCACAATCTGTTATTCAACAAAAAATGACAGATAAAGCTTTAGAAATTGCATATATCTATTCAATAGAAAGTGCAAATGCAATCAAAAATATTTTAGCAGATTCTATTTCTATTGTTATTTTTATTATTATCTTAATTATTAGTAAAAGACAATTATCTATCTTAAAATCTTTTATTAATGAATATATTTATGGTTTAAGTGATACTGCAAAAGCTTTTTTAATTATTTTATTTACTGATATTTTTGTTGGTTTTCATTCACCTCATGGATGGGAAATAATTATAGAAGCTATATTGAGACATTTTGGTTTACCAGAAAATAGAGATTTTATTTTTATTTTTATCTCAACATTTCCAGTTATCTTAGATACAATTTTTAAATATTGGATATTTAGATATTTAAATAAAATATCACCTTCTTCTGTAGCGACATACCATAATATGAATGAATAGATTTGCTTGCTTTTGTTTTAGAGTTAATTGTATTATACCTTCATATGCATCTGTGGCCGAGAGGCCGAAGGCAGCGGACTCATGTGCGACCCGTTTTTTAGGTGTTAAAGGTTTATTTATTTATAAATATTTAGCTAACTAAAAATCTATGTTAATAAATAAGACTAAAAACATAGTAAACTATATTTTTTTTGTTAGTGTAAATCTAACTATTCTAAATCATGAATATAATCTATTAGTTAATTTAAATCTATAATAGCCTTAAATATATTTAAATAAAGCAGATTAATAGGAAAATTGATATGACTAGTAAAACGAACCTTCAGAAAAAGTACTAATTATAATATTTGTTTAAAAATAATTTATCAAATATTTAGGTCCTTAAACTTAATTATTATGAGTTAATATAAGTATGATTTTTATTTGTGGCCATTAGTATATAGAATGGAGTCTAAGTCAATTATATTATAAAAAATATGGAACGGAGTAACTAAATAGTAGCTTTTTTATATAAAAATAATATTAAATAATTATATTTATAAATATAAAAAGTGATTAAGGCAAATACAACTATTTAGTAAGAAGCAATAAAAAGTATTTATTCTATAATTTATATAAATTAAAAGAAATAATACTGACGTGTTGCGTTTATTTAACTATAATTTATAAGTTATAAATAATTCTATATATTATTTTGATTAAAAATAATTAATTACTATAGATATGTTTTATAATTATAATTTAAAGATTGATACTAATTGGAATCTCTTACCTTGGAAAAAAATAAATACTAGATTATTAGTAATTCAACACAAAATATATAAGGCTGCTAAACAATATAATTTAATATATTTATATCAGTTACAAAAATATTTATTGAATTCAAATGAAGCGAAAATAAATGCGATAGAACATATCACAGATAAATTATATTTTTTTTATAAAGAAAAAAAACAGACTAAATATATAATATCAGATTCTAAAAAGTTTCATATATTTAAAAATTTGTATACATATAATTTAAGTGATGAAAACTATTTTATTATTGATCAGATAAAGCAATATTTAATTTATTTATGTATCCAACCTGAATGGGAGTCAAAATTTTTTTTTAATTATACAAAAGAAAAAAATACTGAGATACTAAATGATATTAATAATATAAGCAAGTATTATATTTATAATAATTTTTTTAAATATAATTTAAGAAATAAATATTTGTTTCTAAAGAAAAATTTAAAAAAAATAGGATTGTCAAAATATATACAAAAAAATCTTAAATTAGGCTTTTATAAAGAGATGCATCTTTATTTTAAAGATTTAAAAATCAATTATATTAATAATATTTTAATAGATTCATATCTTTTTATAGATGAGTTTTATCTCTTTCTATCAAAAATTTTTTTATTAGGTTTAGATTGGTATAATCTATTCTTAAATAAATTAGATTTATTTAAAAATCAATATAATTTAATATCTGTTACATTGCATAATAATAAAATAAAATCCATTTATTTTCATGGAATTATTCATTTCAAGGTATTATTTAGAAATAAAATTTTTTCTCTGCATGAGAAAACTTACTTTCATAAATTAGTAAATCATCAATATTTAGATATTAATAATATGCTTTATAATTATTTATTCATTTATTTTATCAAATTAATATATCCTGTATCTAATTTATACTTATACTATTACTTAAGAAGATATCGTAATAATATTTTTTTTAAATATAATAGCATAAAAATAAAGAATGATTATATAAATTTATTTTTTTATAATCAAAAAATACAATATATTTATTTTAATTATTTAAGTTAAATAAATAGTAGCCGTATGAAATGAAAGTTTCATGTACGGTTTTGTACAAGAGGTTTTATCTGAAGCCGACTTGAATAATCCGCCATCCTATTAGGACACCGCTGGTTCGAATCCAGCCAGATGCATTTATTAGTTTAATTTACGATAATTATTATTATAAGCGGGTAGCGGGAATCGAACCCGCATCATTAGCTTGGAAGGCTAAGGTTTTACCACTAAACTATACTCGCTTGTACCCATTTAATATAACATATATTTTTTACTACTATCAAATTTATATTTTTTCTATCCCCTCAACATTAACTCCCAAAAAGGTAGCTATATTTATTGCTTTTTCTTCTATTTCAGATAAAGCTAATGGTTGTCCAACTTTTGTTAAAGGAATTTCTCTTTTATCTTTCATTTTTAAATAAATTTCTCGTTTAGTTGAAAATCCTTCCTCTATAACTAATTTAATGCAAGATATTTCACTAATTTTATAATTTAATCTTAATATTCTATTTTTTCCAGGAAAGCCTAATCTAAAAATAGTTATAGTGCCTTTGTCATTATTAAATTCATTATATCCACTACCAATATTCAAAATAATCGTATACCATAAAAATAGACTTATTAAAATACCAATGGTTCCATAAAATGTCATTATAATACCTTGTGGTAAAAATAAGATATTTTCATTTTTAATTAAAGAGATAAATGTATATTTAAAGTAGCTAGATATACCAACAATCAAAAAGCCTAAACTTCCAATTAAGATTGTACTAGCCCACCAATAATTACTAAATCTACGAGATCCCAATATTTTATCGACTCGTGTATTTGACATATTTTATTTTATTTCTAATATTTATAAATTTTTTCTTTATTTCTATTTTATTATAAAATAAAGCATAAAAAAAAGCTTTATTTTATAACTAGAGATTAAATTAATTTAATTGCTTGTAAGCCAAAGTATAGCCCTAAAGCTAATCCAGTAAATAAAGCAACAAATATTAAATAACTAATTAATAATGACATAAGAGTATCCTCATTTGATATTTTAATTTTTCATATAATTATAATTATTAATTTCCTACATTTATTGTATACGATAAATTAAAAAAAACTTCATATTTCAATGTAAAATAATAATTATTTGTTATTATATAAATATATATAATATAAAACCTTCTGGGAAAACAGATTTATGAAAGATGTTATTCAACCTTATAATAATGATGCATTTGTAGGTAACTTATCCACACCAGTTAGTACCTCAAGTTTTACGAAAGGTTTATTAAGCAATTTACCTGCATATAGAAGAGGTTTATCTCCATTATTAAGGGGATTAGAAATAGGTATGGCTCATGGTTATTTTATAATAGGTCCTTTTGATAAGTTAGGACCTTTAAGAAATACAGATGTTGCATTATTATCTGGTTTCTTATCAGCTGTTGGATTAATTATCATACTAACAGCTTGTTTATCTATGTATGGAAGCGTATCTTTTGATGCAAATAATGAAGAAACAAAAGACTTATTACAAACATCTGAAGGGTGGGGACAATTTACAGCTGGTTTTTTAGTCGGTGCAATAGGAGGTTCTGGATTTGCTTATTTATTACTAGCTAATATACCAACTCTACAAAATTTAGGCTTAAATTAAGCAGTATATATTCTGCTTAATGAAAATAAATATTTAAATTTTTATTTATTAAAATTTTAAAGCTAGTAAGGGGACTTGAACCCATAACCTGCTGATTACAAATCAGCTGCTCTACCAATTGAGCTATACTAGCAATTAATTATAATAATAATATTTATATTTCATAAATATTATTATTATAAGATTTTTTTCTAATTGAGATCTAAATTTGTAGTTTTAGTATGACAATCAGTATAATAATTGATTGTTTCATTAAAACAAATAGATGACCAACCAATGGGGATGTCTATATTCTCATCATTTATACTTGTTAATTCTTCTAGATCATAGTTTTGATCATTATTATTAACTTCAAAATCAAATTTCATATTTAATTCCTTAAAATTTTATATACCAAAACACTTTACAAAATTTACTTTTTAATTTATTGCTTAAGACAATTATTATTCTGAAAATAATGTATATTTATTAAATTTAATAATAGAATATTAAAATTTAACTATAACTAGTTTATCATATTTATCTAAATTTGTCACTATTAGGATAATAAATTATAAATCTATTTTATGTAGCGATTTAATAATTTTAGTTGATACTCTAATTTTCAACCAACATTTTTTACTTATTGACCAAATTTTTTTATTCTGCAAGTTCACATTCTGCTTCTTTTTTGTTTTAACATGAGAATGTGAAATACTATATCCATTATTTGCTTTTTTATTAGAAATTTTACAGACTTTAGACATTTTATAAATTAATAGTTATATTATAGATTTCTTATTTTGCTTATTTAAATGTTTATTTAATGCATTTAATAATGTAGATTTAGGTACAGCACCGATTACAGTATCTACCTTTTGGCCATTAATAAAAATCATTACAGTAGGAATACTCCTTATACTATACTCTGTAGATGTAGTTGGATTTTCATCTGTATTAATCTTAACTACTTTTATTATATTTTTATAATCATCTGCAATTTGATCAATTACTGGAGCTATCATTCTACATGGACCACACCATGGAGCCCAAAAATCTACTATAACTGGACAATTTGCTTGTATAACTTCTTCATCAAAAGAAGCATCTTTTACTTTAAATACTGACAATGCATTTTTCTCCAAGTTTTTTTCCCTTGCTTGATAAATATTATCACAAAAAGAATAGATTGACTATTTTTATAAAAAGTTTGATTGGAATAGTTAGCTATCATTAAATAAAATTATCACCATGATAAATAATACTGCAATTCTTTGATTTATATATAGTGATAAATTTATATATAAAGCTAGTTATACAAAAAAATACTTATATTCTTAACTTATTTAATCAAAAATATTTTATAATGTACTTATTTAGTTATAACTGACTTTATATATAAATGATACTGCCTTAAATTAAAGGAGGAATGAATGTCTAATTCTGTAGAAGAACGGACAAGAATTAAAAATGAACGTTATGAATCTGGTGTAATTCCATATGCAAAAATGGGATACTGGGATCCAGACTATGTAATCAAAGAAACTGATGTATTAGCATTGTTTCGTGTTACTCCACAACCAGGAGTTGATCCAGTAGAAGCATCAGCAGCAGTTGCAGGTGAGTCTTCTACAGCTACATGGACTGTAGTATGGACTGATTTATTAACTGCTTGTGATTTATACCGTGCTAAAGCTTATAAAGTTGATGCAGTTCCTAATACATCTGATCAATATTTTGCTTATATTTCTTATGATATTGATTTATTTGAAGAAGGATCTATTGCTAACTTAACAGCTTCTATTATTGGTAATGTATTTGGTTTTAAAGCAGTAAAAGCATTAAGACTAGAAGATATGCGTATACCAGTAGCTTACTTAAAAACATTCCAAGGTCCTGCAACAGGTATCATTGTAGAACGTGAGCGAATGGATAAATTTGGTCGCCCATTCTTAGGTGCAACAGTAAAACCTAAACTAGGCTTATCTGGAAAAAACTATGGACGTGTAGTTTATGAAGGATTAAAAGGTGGATTAGATTTCCTAAAAGATGATGAAAATATCAATTCTCAACCATTCATGCGTTGGAAAGAAAGATTCTTATATGCAATGGAAGCTGTAAATCGCTCAATTGCAGCTAGTGGTGAAGTAAAAGGTCACTACATGAATGTTACAGCAGCTACAATGGAAAATATGTATGAAAGAGCTGAATTTGCTAAAGACTTAGGTACAGTCATTATTATGATTGACCTTGTAATTGGTTATAGTGCTATTCAATCAATGGCAATTTGGTCTCGTAAAAATGATATGATTTTACACTTACATCGTGCAGGTAATTCAACTTATTCTCGTCAAAAAATTCATGGAATGAATTTTAGAGTTATTTGTAAATGGATGCGTATGGCAGGTGTTGATCATATTCATGCAGGTACAGTAGTAGGTAAATTAGAAGGTGATCCTCTAATGATTAAAGGTTTCTATAATACATTATTAGAACCATACTTAGACATTAATTTACCTCAAGGTATATTTTTCCAACAAGATTGGGCAGCATTACGTAAAGTAACACCAGTTGCTTCTGGTGGTATTCATTGCGGACAAATGCATCAATTATTAGATTATCTTGGAGATGATGTTGTACTTCAATTTGGTGGAGGTACAATTGGACATCCAGATGGTATACAAGCAGGTGCAACAGCTAATCGTGTAGCTTTAGAATCTATGGTAATCGCAAGAAATGAAGGACGTGATTATGTAGCAGAAGGTCCACAAATTCTACGCGATGCAGCAAAAACATGCGGTCCTCTACAAACAGGTTTAGACTTATGGAAAGATATTTCATTTAACTATACTTCTACAGATACAGCTGACTTTGTAGAAACTCCAACTGCTAATGTTTAAAACTACAAAATAAAAATTATCAAAATCCAATATATAGAAATTGTTATTGTTGACTCATTAACACTTATAAGGAGTATAAAATAGTGAGACTTACACAAGGAACTTTTTCCTTTTTACCAGACCTAACTGACGAACAAATTAAAAAACAGATTGATTATTCAATCTCAAAGAAGTGGGCAGTTAATATTGAATTTACAGAAGATCCACACCCAAGAAATAATTTCTGGGAATTATGGGGACTTCCATTATTTGATCTTAAAGATCCTGCTACAATTATGTCTGAACTGAGTAGTTGTCGTAAACAACATTCAACTAAATATATCAAAATCAATGCTTTTGATAATACAAGAGGTGTTGAAAGTTGTGTATTATCATTCCTTGTTAATAGACCTCCTTTCGAACCAGGTTTTGAGTTAGTAAGAACAGAAGATGTAGGAAGAAATCAAAAGTATTGCTTCCGTAGTTATGCTACAGAAAAACCAGAAGGCACTAGATATTAAATCTAATTTTAAACTTTAAATTTTAATTTATAAATATAAAATCAAAAAAATAATTAATTATTTTTTTGATTTTTAGACAAGAATCTTAGAAATAACTATAAAATGATTACAAATTATTCAGATGATACTCTAGTAAATTTACAAGAAGAATATGACAAAACAAAAATTCAAGAAGTAATAGATGAATTAGAGCAAGAATTAATAGGATTAACACCTGTTAAAACACGAATTAAAGAAATAGCAGCTCTTTTATTAATTGATAGATTGAGAAATAATTTAGGTCTAGTATCTGGAAGCCCTGGTTTGCATATGTCTTTCACTGGGAGCCCTGGTACAGGTAAAACTACTGTAGCAATGAAAATGGCAGATATTTTACATAGGTTAGGATATATTAGAAAAGGCCATTTATTAACTGTTACAAGAGATGATCTTGTTGGACAATATATTGGACATACGGCTCCTAAAACTAAAGAAGTCTTAAAGCAAGCAATGGGAGGTGTTTTATTTATTGATGAAGCTTATTACCTTTATAAACCTGATAATGAACGAGATTATGGAGCAGAAGCTATAGAAATATTACTACAAGTTATGGAAAATCAAAGAGATGATCTTGTTGTAATATTTGCGGGTTATAAGGATAAGATGGATAGATTTTATGAATCAAACCCTGGCTTATCTTCACGTGTTACAAATCATGTAGATTTTCCTGATTATACTCCTGAAGAATTATTACAAATTGCAAAATTAATGTTGGAAGAGCAACAGTATCAATTTGCAATAAATGCTGATACAGTATTATTAGAATATGCTGAAAGACGAATGAAGCAGCCTCATTTTGCTAATGCTAGAAGTATAAAAAATGCTATTGATAGAGCAAGAATGAGACAAGCAAATCGAATTTTCATTAGTGGTGATAAAATTTTAACTAAAAGTGATCTTGTTACGATTGAATCAGAAGACATTTTAAAAAGTAGATTATTTACACAAGAATAAAAATTTCTTTTACTTATTGACAATCTAGATGAATTTTAGATACATTATTGTTATCTACTATATTTTTTTTAAAATATCTAAGTAATTATAAGATATCGGCGGTATAGCCAAGTGGTAAGGCAGAGGATTGCAAATCCTTTATCCCCAGTTCAAATCTGGGTGCCGCCTAATAGAAAAATTATATATAACTTAGGGGTGTGGTGGAATGGTAGACACAACAGACTTAAAATCTGTTGATCTTTATTGATCGTGAGGGTTCAAGTCCCTCCATCCCTATCTTTTATTTCAGAATAATAAAATATAATTCCTATTAATAGATTACATATTTCTTATTATGTGTATTTGTGTAAATTGTCGTCATATTAACGAATGTAAAACATATATTTTTATAGAAAAACAACATAAAAATATAAATTTAAAAGATAAAAATATAATTTTCATACCAAAGAACACATTAATACAAATAAATATACATAAAAAAATAAACTATACAGTTATTGATTGGGATTTAATCGAATGCTTATCCTTTGTTGAAAAACCTGGTTCATGGCTTAATTAAAATTTATAAAATAAGATACTATTTATTACAGAATATATATTATTTTAACTATAAATTTGAATACTATTATTCTTTAGTTCTTTTTTCAATAACTCTGTGTTTACATTAGATTCTCTAATTAAAGCAATTTTACCTGTTCTAGCAATTTCAATAATTTGATATTGACTTAATAATTGTTCAATAGCTACAATCTTACCAGGATCTCCTGTCACTTCCAGCATTAAATATTCATTAGATAAATCAACAACCTTAGCTCTAAAAATATTTGCTATCTCTAAAATATATGATCTATTTACTTGCGTTGCACTTATTTTAATTAACATTAATTCTCTCTCAACACAAGGTATATTGGTTATATTTTGAACTTTTAGAATATTAACTAATTTATATAATTGTTTTATTAATTGCTCTATTGTTCTATTGTCACCTTTGACACTCATAGTAATTCTAGAAATACCAATTTGCTCTGCAGAGCCAACTGCCAGACTAATTATATTAAAACCTCTCCTTGCAAATAAGCCAGATATTCTAGACAATACACCAGATTCATCTTCTACAAGTACAGAAAGAGTATGTTTCATTTCACCATTGTTTATAAAAAAAATAAATATCAAATAAAAAGATATATATTTAATGTTATAATAATTTACATATATTTACCAATATTTTAGAATAGATTACGATATTTGTATATCTTTTAATTTATGTTAAATAAATAAACAATTGAAAAATAAATATAACGAAAAGCCTATTATTAACGAACGCATTAAATACCCTAAAGTAAGATTAATAGATGTACTTGGAGTGCAACTAGGAATATATTCTTCAGATGAGGCATTAAAAATAGCAATAGAAAAAGGCCTCGATTTAGTTATGATTAGTGATAAATCAGAACCACCTGTATGTAGAATAATAGACTATGGAAAATATAAATTCACCCAAGAAAAAAAAGCTAAAGAAGCCAAAAAAAAACAACATAATGCTTCAATTAAAGAAGTTAAAATGAGATACAAAATTGAAGAACATGACTATAATGTTAGGTTAAATCAAGCTTTACGCTTTTTAGAATCAGGTGATAAAGTTAAAGTTACAGTAATTTTTAGAGGTAGAGAAATACAACATTTAAATTTAGCAATAGAACTTTTAAATAAAATGTCTAAAGATCTAAGTACAATTGCGGAAATGCAACAAAATCCTTCTAGAGATGGGAAAAATATGATAATGATTTTATCTCCGCAAAAGAATAAAAATTAAATAAATACTAATTTAAGTGTAATACTATATTTATAATTTATAGTACAAACAAAATAAGGAATAAATATTATTATGTCTCGTTATATAGGACCAAAATTAAAAATATCAAGAAGACTAGGAGATTTACCTGGCCTAACAAGAAAAAAATCACATAAAACATTTCCAGCAGGCGAACATGGTCAGCAATCGCGTAAACCATCTGAATATGCTTTGCGGCTAGAAGAAAAACAAAAATTAAGATTTAATTATGGTTTAAGCGAAAGACAATTATTAAAAAATATAAAAATTGCAAAAAAAGTACAAGGATCTACAGGAGTTATTTTATTGCAAATACTAGAAATGAGATTAGATAATACAATATTTAGATTAGGTTTATCACCGACTATTCCAGCTGCAAGACAATTAGTTAATCATGGACATATATTAGTAAATAATAATATTCTATCTATATGTAGTTACCAATGTAAACCAGGAGATGTTATAAATGTAAAAAATAAAACGGCATCAATTTCATTAATCAAAAAATATATGAATTTTCCAGGCTTAATTAATATACCAAATCATTTAGAATTCAATAAAGATAATTTAACAGCCAAAGTTAATGGAATTATCGAAAGAGAATGGGTAGCTTTACAATTAAATGAATTATTAGTAATTGAGTATTACTCTAGAAAATAATACTCTATATAAATGTACTATAATAATATCTTTTTATTAAAATATTTAAATTAATAAACTATAAAAAGATTGTTACCAATTTATAGGTTGTCTACTAGTTAAAGACCAAATAAATCTTTGACACAAACTTTTTAGATATAAGCTTTTATCAATTAACATATGTTTTAAATCACTTTTATCTTGAAATTGTTTTTGGCTTTTAATAAAATTATATGTTTGTGGAGAAGGTACGAATATAAAATGAAAATTTTTATTTGTCTTGTTGTATATTTTTATAAAATTTTCTAAATTAGATACATAAATACAAGGTTTTTTAGGCAATTTATAGTGGGAATATTCTGCTTTAAATTTATTCCATGCAATAAGTGCTGTTTCATAATTTAAAAATATAGCTTTATAGTTTATAATTTTATTATTTTCTTTAAAGGTATAAAAATAATCTATTTTTTTTTGTTTATTTATATTTTTAATAAATAAAGGTTCAATTATATAAATAGGCTGTCCTTGAAAATAATTTTTTCCATACTTTTGCTGTTTATCACAATAAATATTTTTATAATATTGGTATTTATAAACAAAATCGCTTACTTCTTTTAAATCTGGTATTAGTCTAAATTCTTTACTAGATGCTGTAGAATATAATAATTTATAATATAAATTAAATTGCCCTATAAAGAATTTAAGAGGATTATTTTGACTAGATTGCAAATATTTATATGTTATATAATCTTTATATTCTAAGGCATCTTCTGGGTTAATAAATAATAAACCAGTATATAACTTTTTCAGATAAATATTTTTTAAAGATATGACATTATACCAATTATATATTAATTGTAAAAAATGCTTTTCTATTAAAATTTGATCAGCTGATTCAGCCATAATTAATTTGTTATTTTGATTACTTATAGTAAATATTGGCAAAGAGTTTACATTAATATTAGTAAAATCTATTAAAGGAATTTTTTTTAAAAATTTATTTTTTATCGATAAATATTTAAAATATAAACAAGAAATATGCCAATTTATACCTTTTCGCCAAATATATTTAATATATTTATTTTTTTTATAAATAACTAATGGAATATTTGCTTCTTCTCTATTATAATCTTTCTCTAATGAGACATGTATTTTACCATTAATTAAGTCTTTACTAAAAGAAAATAAAAAGTGTTTATAATCATTCTCTTTATATATAGATAAGCCATTAGTTTTTAATTTATTTATATAATTTTCTGACAAGGTATTTGTCGTAGAAATAAAAATAGTCTCTTGCCAATATTGATTAATAAATTTATTCCAAAAATTACGAGAAATAAATTTAGATTCAACATATTTGTTTAAATTTAAAAGCTTACTAGATGAAACATATAAATTCTTATTGGATTTTGCAATGAAAATTAAAGTGTTTTCATTATTTAAATACTGATAATAGTTTTCAAACATTGCTTGCATTAAAGTCATCAAATTTGATCATAAATAATTAATATGATATAAAGAAATTTATAATAATTAAATATATTATAGAAACTAAGAATAAATCAAATAAAAATATAATCATTTCAATATTTTTTTATGGAACTGGAGGGAATTGAACCCACGTCCATATTGATATTAACTAATTCAACCTGTAATTAAAAAGATTTATAATAAAAATAAATTTCAACGTAATAAATCTATTAATAAGGAATATTTAATACTTTGCTTAAAAAATTTATATTATATATATAAATCTTATTAAGAGCATATATTCATATATATCAAATAATAATTTAAATAATATTATTTAACATCCTAATAACTTAAATAAATATTTTTTTATTAGAAAGAACTATTATGTTATGTTTTGCATTTATAAAAAAAAACAGATGTTTAATAGTATTAATTACTTGTATTAAATCATATCAATATGTAGAAACCTGTCAGTCCCTATTTTGTAATTTTATGTAAACTTCTATAAGAGAATAGTATTAAAAATTATATGATAAAACTAAAAAATGAGCAAGGAAGGATTTGAACCTTCGACCACCAAAGTCGGAATTTGGTACTCTATCCACTGAGTTACATGCTCTTTACTTTTTATCAAAAATAAAATGATTTAATTATATATTAACATAATTATTTAGATCTAGAAGAAAGAATCAAAATCTCTCTACAAATAATACTTATTAAAGTTTTATAAATTAATATGATATAAATTTATTTACTCTTGTATATATCTTTGATCAGTAAAAAGAACTATTTCTGCTTTAGATAATTCTTTCCCTAAATACAGTGCATGGATAATAGAAATAGATTTAATTATATTATGTAAACTAAGTAAATATAATACAGTATTCATATTACTGCCACTAAAACAAATAGGATAATTATAAGTCATTATTTTATCAAAGCAATATAATTCTATTTTTTGACTATTGCTAACCCTAACTAAAAAATAATAGTTATCCATATAATATTATATCAAAATATTAATAATCTATCATTAATCTTTCTATATAACTCTATAAAAAGATAAATCCATATATAAATATTTTATATTCAAAATATTTAATTCTCTTAATTAAGAATAATTTTTTACATTTTTTTTAGATTATTCTAATAATGAACATTATTTTAATATCTAATAAGAAATTTATAGAAAATCATATTACTATATAGTTAGTAGAATATAAAGTAATCCTTCTATAATACTTTAATCTCTAACACTTATAAATACTATCCTGAAAAACCAAGCTATAATCAATAAATAGATTGCAGAAAGATAATTCTTTATCATGGATATAAAAGCTTAGTTCATATATATAATTTATTACAATTCTTAATAAAAAAATATACAGATTATTTTTTTATAAAATAGTAAAGTTCAACATTAGATAATTTAACTCATTAATTTGTATAAATATATTTAAGCATAGTTATCTAATAATACATGGTATATAATATAGGGCACTAATTTAGTAAAATATAAATTATTAATCTATAATATTATTAGTCATAAGCAAACAATAGAATATCAAATTTTTATGATAAAAAAAATTTATTCAAGCAATCACCTTTTAGATATATTTTTATAGACAATGATATAAGTTTAAGATTATTTTCAATAATTAAAGAAACAAAGGCTATATTATAATAAAAAACATGACTTAAATATATTGATATTGGCTATTTCAGCATAAAAAGAATCTAATAATTAATTAAGATAGATATTATCAATAAAGATTAATCAAATCAATAATATTAAAATAATTTTCATACTTCTAATATAAATATATTAGAAATATATAATAATATAAAGGTTGTAGCGTCAATAATATTCCAAATTACTAATTTTACGATCTATAGATATTTTTTTATTTATTAATAATAAAAAAATCATAATTTATTATTTAAACACACGAGTAAATTATATTATATTATATTATTGATAATGAACAAATATTATAATTTAGGAGATATAAAAAATGAGAGATGCTATTACTAGTGTTGTAAATAAATATGATTTAACTGGTAAATACTTAGATGATATTGCTATGCAAGAAATAAATAATTATTTTATTACTGCAGTAGAAAGACTAAAAGCAGTTGAAATTATTAATAGTCAATCTTCACAAATAATTAAAGAAGCAGCTACAAGATTATATACTGAACAACCAGAATTAATTAGACCTGGAGGAAATTCTTATACAACTAGAAGATATGCTGCATGCTTAAGAGATATTGAGTATTATTTAAGATATGCTAGTTATGCTTTAATTGCAGGTAATACTGATATATTGAATGAAAGAGTTTTAGATGGACTAAAAGAAACATATAATTCTTTAAATGTCCCACTTGCACCTACGATTAGAAGCATAAAAATTTTAGAGGAAATTATTAAAGCAGAGCTTATTTCTAAAAAAGTAATAAATTATAATATAATTGTTGAACCATTTGAATATATGATTATAAGTCTAAGCGAACAAAATCTATAATAAATAGAATAAACAATAATTGATTTTTATATTTAATATAATAAAATTTATTAAAAAACTTTTTACTTATAAATTTAATATTTTTAGTTTACACATAATTAGTTTAATGCTCGGCTTTTTTATTGCCAGTATCTTATCAACACTACCTGCACAAACAGGAGATTGGGGAATTATGAGTGCTGCAATAATTGTTACATTTAATGAAATTTTAAGTAAAATACTATATTCCTATCAATTATATAAAAGTAATATTCTATTTACTTTACTGAATGATATAAAAATAGGTATAGTATACGGATTATTTGTTGATGCATTTAAACTAGGTAGTTAAAACATTTTATAAAGATAATATATAAGTTATATTATGCATTGTTATATTTTTTATATTCTTAAATAAGAAATAAGACAAATTATAATATCACTTATACTATAAATTAAATTAATAAATCATTAGATTTATTACCTTAATCACAATGTTAATTAAATTAATGAGATTTCATTTACCATTCCTAAAAATAAAGCTGGATCTCCCGCTTTAGGATTTTGTTCTTGAGGTCTAAATCTACGAACAGCACCTGACCATAGTAATTGAGGTAAACCTTGTTTATTTAAAAAGCTTTGGTCTAATCGAGGAGTTTTTAAATTAAAAGGTATCTCACCTTTACTACGTTGAACAATTATTCTTCTTCTTTGATATGGAACAACAGTTTCTCCAAAATTCTCTAAATACTCATTACTATTTAAAAGTAAATTAATAAAGACTTCTACACCTTGTGAACCAATAATAACAGAAAAAGCTAATTTTTCTCTATCATTATAGATATCACGGCCCAAAACACGCTGTATACAAATTTCAACAAAACGATAATTATTATTAACATCATAATTTAATAAGCGAAATGATGATGATAATAATAAGCCTTTGATAAAATCTTTTACCTTAATTTGATTAAATCTTAATTGTGATTCCAAAAAAATTTCTCTTGTATTAGATAATATTTGGTGTTCACTAAATATTTGGCGATACGATGCCCAAATAATTTGATCCATTTCAAACGAACTAGGTAGATTATCAGTTGTATAAATTTTGGGCTGTTCTTCTCCTGCTAAATACTCAAAGCTATTAACTCTTTGATTTTGAGTAGATAACGAATAATTTAAAATTGGAATAGACATAAAAACTATCTAGATTAATCCTAAACTCATAAAATAATTAATATAGAATAATAATTTAATACATATATTATATTAAAAAACTTTTCTATTACATTTAAAATCTTAATAATTATAGTAATAAACTTTTATTATAGATCTATATTATTTATTAAATATTAATAATTAATAAAAACTATAATAAAAAATTAATACAATAAATATTATATCATTCATTCAAAAATTAGTAATAATTATAATCACTTTTTAGAAAGAATATATAAACATTATACTAGAATTAATGAAAATAGAATGAAATAGTCTGAGATTTTATTTAAACTTATAAAATATTTATAATTTATTTTACTTGATTTTACTTTAAATATTAAAATAACTATGGATAATATAAATAAACTAAAACTTGAACAAGAATTTCAATTAACAATATATAAACAAAAAATTTACAAACTCAATCAAAAAACAGCAAAACAATATCTAAAAAATATATTAAAACAGATGATGATAAAAGATAATATAATTAAATACTACATAAAAAACTCTATAAACTAAAAGACTAATTGAATAAGATAATTGTTAATTAATATTAATTTGTTATATATTTAGATCATAAATATTTTATATTGTATATTCGATACTAATACATCAGACTGTACAAGAATTTGACAGCTGAAACAGCCAAGTTCTTTTCTCGGAATATAAAAATATTAAGGAGAGCTCAATGCTTGACGCATTTTCTAGAGTTGTAGTAAATTCAGATACAAAAGCTGCTTACATTAGTGGCAGTGATTTACAAGCGCTTAAAACATTCATCACTGATGGTAACAAACGTTTAGATGCAGTTAACTATATTGCTTCAAATGCTAGCTGTATTGTTTCTGACGCTGTTTCTGGTATGATTTGTGAAAATCCAGGTCTAATTACTCCTGGTGGTAACTGCTATACTAACAGACGTATGGCTGCTTGTTTACGTGATGGAGAAATTATTCTACGTTATGTAACTTACGCTATTCTTGCAGGCGACGCTTCTGTACTAGAAGATCGTTGTTTAAATGGACTAAAAGAGACTTATATTGCTCTTGGAGTACCAAATAATTCATCAATTAGAGCAGTAAATATTATGAAAGCAGCTTGTGGTGCATTTATCACTAACACAGCTTCTCAACGTAAAATGGAAGTTGCTTCTGGTGATTGTTCTGCATTAGCTGCAGAAGCTGCTGGTTATTGCGATAGAGTAACTGCTGCAATTGGCTAATAACTAATTCTTAGTTATTAAATAACAATAATATTTATAAAGTTTTTTTAACTTTATATAAATATAAAAAATCACATAAATATAAAAATATTATATCTAGCAAGGAGATATATAATGAAATCAGTTATTACAACTACAATCAGCGCTGCTGATGCTGCTGGTCGTTTCCCTTCTAGTTCTGATCTTGAATCAGTTCAAGGTAATATTCAACGTTCTGCAGCAAGATTAGAAGCAGCAGAAAAATTAAGCGGTAATTATGAAGCTGTTGTAAGAGAAGCAGGAGATGCTTGTTTTGCAAAATACCCATACTTGAAAAATCCAGGTGAAGCTGGTGACAGTCAAGAAAAAGTAGCAAAATGCTATAGAGATGTTGATCATTACATGCGTTTAGTAAACTATTCACTTGTAGTAGGCGGAACTGGTCCTCTTGATGAATGGGGCATTGCAGGCGCTCGTGAAGTATATAAAGCTTTAAATCTTCCTTCTGGAGCTTATGTTGCATCTTTCACATTCACACGTGATAGATTATGTACACCTCGTGATATGAGTGCACAAGCAGGAGTTGAATATGCATCTGCATTAGATTATATTATTAATTCTTTATCATAAATAAAAAATTAATTAAATAATAATAAATAAAAAAAATTATATATTTTATATATAATTTTTTTTTGCAATAATAATAAAGGAATAAAAAAAAAATTATAAGTTATATTATATTTTATAAATAACAAATTATAATTACCAAATATTTATATTTTATATGAGCTGGAATATAATTGAAAACAACTTAATTAATATATCTTTCTCTTTATTACTTATAACATTTATTATTTATTGGATAAATTTAATTATAATAAAAATTGAAAAACTTCAAAATATTTGCAATATATTAACAATTATTATAAATATATGCTTAAGTACAAGTTTACTAATAAGATGGGTTGTCAATAATTATTTTCCTTTAAGTAATTTATATGAATCTTTAATATTTTTAACCTGGTGTATTACACTTATACATATAGTTTTAGCAAAAAAAAGTAATAGTAAATTAATAGGAGCGATTATAGCACCTATATCATTATTTATAATAGCTTTTGCAAGTATTTCATTGCCACCAAGCATGAAAATAGCAACACCTCTTGTACCAGCATTAAGATCTAACTGGTTAATGATGCATGTTACAGTAATGATGATTAGTTATGCTACATTAATGATTGGATCTATACTATCTATTCTATTTTTAATAATTTCTAATGGAAAAAATATTGAGCTTCAAGGGAACTCTTATAATTATACAAAAAAAATTCTTTTAAAATATAACTCAAATAACTCTAAAAATATTTTATCTAATAATCAAATAATAGATAAGAATATAACATATAAATACAATCGAATTAATTTATTGGAAAGTATAGATAATTTAAGTTATAGAATTATTGGATTTGGATTTCCATTACTTACTATTGGTATAATTGCAGGAGCTGTTTGGGCAAATGAAGCATGGGGTTCATATTGGAGTTGGGATCCTAAAGAAACATGGGCATTAATTACATGGATCATATTTGCAACTTATTTACATTCAAGATTAAATAAATCATGGCATGGTAAAAAACCCGCTGTATTAGCATCTATTGGTTTTGTAATAGTTTGGATTTGTTATTTAGGAGTAAATTTTCTAGGCAAAGGTCTGCATAGTTATGGTTGGATATCTTAATAAAAAATAAATTACAGAATAGAATTTGATAAATTAACTTCATATATCTTATACAAAACTTATAAATTATTAAATTAAATTATAATTATATATATTATTTGTATATGATTATCAAGAATAAAAATAAATAAGAAAAATAAAATAAATGAATTATATACCGTTATTTTTAGCTTTTATATCAGAAAAACCTGCTTGGTCAGTAAAGATTGCTATAATTATGATTATATGTAATCTAATATCTCTTGTAATTGGTAGATATGCAATTAAAACAAGAAGCTTTGTACCTTCTATACCTATTTTAGGATTAGAAGGTTTAGGACTCCCTGAATTACTAGCCACTACTAGTTTAGGTCATATAATGGGTGCAGGCACTATAATTGGATTAAGAAGTATTGGAATTATTTCTTAACTAAATTCTTTATATAGAATATATAAATATTACTAATATGTGCATAATTTATATTAATTAATTCTTTTAATTTTCGTAAAAAGTGCCTATTTTACGAAATTTTTGATATCTTAGTCTTTTTCTTTGTTCACTAGAAAGCTTTAATAGTAAATTTAATTCTAATATTAATTTCTCTCTTAGAATAGAAGCAGCAATCTTCGAATCAGCTTGAGATCCTCCTAAAGGCTCTTGTACTATATCATCAATAATATTTAAGGTTTTCAAATCATAGGATGTTATCTTTAAAGACTCTGCTGCAATTAAAGACTTAGTACTATCTTTCCAAAGAATAGCAGCACAAGCTTCAGGTGTTGCAACAGTATAAACTGCGTATTCAAGCATTAGAATTTTATCTCCAATACCAATACCTAAGGCTCCACCGGAACCTCCTTCACCAATAATAGTACAGATAATAGGAACATCAAAAGAAAACATTTCTCTAAGATTTACAGCTATTGCCTCTCCTTGACCTAATCTTTCAGCCTCTATTCCAGCCCAAGCACCAGGAGTATCAATAAAAGTCAAAATAGGGAAATTAAATTTATTAGCATGCTTCATAACTCTCAAAGCTTTACGATATCCCCCAGGAGAAGCCATACCAAAATTTCTAATTACATTATCTTTAGTATCCTTACCTCTTTGATGACCAATAAAAATAACAGTTTGTCTAGATAATTTTCCTATTCCCACTACTAATGCAGGATCATCTGTACCTCCTCTATCTCCATGTAATTCAATCCAATTATTCATCATCAATGATATATAATCCAGTGTTGTTGGCCTATCTGATTGACGTACTAAATGTAATCTTTGTAAAGGTGTTAAAGAATTGAATATATCTTTTTTTAAAATAATTAATTTATTTCTTATTGATTCAATCTGTTTTTTAAAAGAAAATATATTTTCTATAGGTATTTGACTCAACTCTTCTAGTTTATATTCTAATTCAATAACAGGTTTTAAAAAACTTAATAATAATACTTTACGATGAGCCATAAAAATTATGTAAATAAAATAATAACAATAATTATAATAAACTTAATTAAAAAAAATATTTAGAAAAATGAATTTCTATTATATTCATAAATAGATATAAGATATAAGAAATATTTTTAAATACATACAAAATATCGTCTGATATATCAATATTATTTTGTAAGAAGATATAAAAAAGGCTAAAAAAACGAGGATCATCAAAACGTTGAGAGATTCTAGTTGCTGCTCGCATCAAGTCATCGTAATTTAACCCTCTACCTCCATATAAATAATGATAATTACATAAAAATTTAGATTTCAAACAATTGTTAGAGAAAACATTAATATCTATTTCTTTTGTACTCAATTGTTTAATTACTGGTAATTGACCTAAGGGAATAATATCTATAACAATATCATTAAATAATCCTGTTTGATTTGTTTCAATAATAGATCTCTTTGGAATTAAAATTTTAGAGGATTTAATATATACCAAAACAACAATAGAATTAATTTTCATATGAATATTTTGTATATGTCCAATTTGAATACCTCTAAAGCTAACGTTTGTCCCCTGTTTTATACCATAACCATGACTAAATTCAATAAATAATGAATATCCTTGTTTTTTTTTAGATTAAATATTAATAATATTGGTACAATAAATATTATACTAATTAATAAAATATTTATTCTATTTATAAAATTCAAAAAATGTTGAAATCGAGAACTATTCATCAATATTAATTATAATAAAAAAATATATATAAGGTACTAAAACTCTAAGGACATAATATTATTAATTAATTGTAGTTTTTTTAACTATTTTACTTCTTAATAGATATAAAATTTAAAAATCATTAATATTAAACTCTATATTCATAGAATTACAAATTTTATTAATATAAAGATACATCTCATATTTTTTTTATTTAATAATATTAGATATCATTTCTATACTAATAAAACTATATTAACTGATTATTGAGTTAAATATATAATCAAGATATGAAGATATAATAACAGGGATATTTACAACATGTACTATTAAATCAGTTAAGAATTAAAGAATAAGATGCTATGATTGCTAATTTAATTATTTTTCATTTTAAAGATTCTGATCATAAATATTATAACTTTATGTTTATATAATATTTGTAACTATCACTTCTAACTTTTTAGCTAAAAATACTTGATTAGATAATTATAATATATAAGGTATTGTAATATAAATATAGTTACTCTTTATTACAATACTAATCTCTTAAGCTAATTTTAAAATTTGAGATGGAAAAAATATTTTTTTTAAGTGAAAAAAAATTAATAATTTTATATTAAATGAATTAATAAAATAACTAATAATTAATATATTATAAGTAAAAAAAACATTTTATAAATAATAATAAACTAACTAATTAAACAAGATATTATATAAATATGTTTAATATGTTAGCTTAATTTTTATTTTTTAATATGTTAATGCCATACTACGTGTTGTTTCTGCACCTAAGTAAACACGAATACTTAAAAAATCAGTAGGGCATGCTGTTTCACATCTTTTACAACCAATACAATCTTCTGTTCTAGGTGCTGATGCTATTTGACCAGCTTTACAGCCATCCCAAGGAACCATTTCCAAAACATCACATGGACATGCACGTACACATTGTGTACATCCAATGCATGTATCATATACTTTTACATTATGAGCCATATTTAGGTTTAACTATTCCTTAAATTATTAATATTACTATTTATAAATAAAAAATTGAATATAGGTTATATAAACAAGTTCTATTATTATATTAACATAATATAATTTGAGAACTACATATTATAATAATATATTACAGAATTAAAGATAAAAAATAAAATTTAATTCAATATACTTGAATAAGATGAATATTCTATATTTGTAAAGGCAGTATTCTCTTCTGATGGTGGTACTATTTGCCAAAAAGAATTTAAATAAGTTTTCCAGTCATCTAAAATACTTTTAGCTTTTAAGCTTTTAGTTTTTATTTCATATAATTCTATCAGATCTTTCAAGTGATCCTCAGACTCCTTAGTTAAAATTTTCTGAACTTTAACTATTTCTGTGTTAACTTTGGGCAATAAAGTATTATTATCATCTAAGAAATAAGCTAGGCCTCCTGTCATACCAGCCGCAATATTACGTCCTGAAGGTCCTAATACTACAATTAAACCACCTGTCATATATTCACAAGCATGATCCCCAACACCTTCTACAACCGCTTGGGCAGCTGAGTTACGAACTGCAAATCTTTCACCTGTTTGACCATTAGCAAATAAGTAACCTCCTGTAGCACCATATAAACATGTATTACCAATAATTACATTACTAGAAACTCTTTGAGTTATTGTTGTTGGAGGACAAATAATTATTTCTCCTCCATTCATACTCTTACCAACATAATCATTAGCTTCGCCAATTAAATGTAAATAAATACCATTAGAAATAAAAGCGCCAAAACTTTGTCCTGCTACACCATTAAAATTAATTTGTAAATTACCATTAAACTTATTTTTACCATATTTTTTAATTATAAATCCAGATATTCTAGCACCAACACATCTATCAGTATTAGAAATTAAAATATCCTTGACTATACTTAATTGGTTTTCAATAGCATTAAGAAAACTTAAATCACTTAATAAAGTATTATCTAATACTACACCATTAGTATGTACAGTATCATGAAAATTTAAAGTATCATATAAATCATTTTCTGTTAATAAAATATCTAAATTTAAATAATTTGTTTTAGATAATTTGTAATTATTATATTTTAGTAATTTTGTTAAACCAATAATACTTTTTAAATTACTAAAGCCCAAATCAGCTAAAATAGACCTTATTTCCTCTGCAATAAAAATAAAAAAATTCACTAAATCAGCCGGAATACCTGGATAACGATTACGTAAATCCTGTCTCTGAGTGGCAACACCGACAGGACAATTATTAGTATGACAAATTCTAGCCATTACACAACCAGTCGCAATCATAGCAACTGTACCAAAACCAAACTCTTCTGCTCCCATTAATGCAGCTAAAACTACATCTTTACCAGTTCTTAATCCACCATCAACTCTTAAAATAACTCTATTCCTTAACTCATTATCTAATAAAGTTTGATGTACTTCTGTTAATCCTAACTCCCAAGGGACACCAGCATGTTTAATTGAGCTTAAAGGAGATGCACCTGTACCTCCATCATGACCGGACACTTGAATAATATCTGCATTTCCTTTAGCTACACCAGCAGCTATTGTACCAATACCTATAGATGCAACTAATTTTACAGAAACCTTTGCACTCGGATTAATTTGATGTAAATCAAAAATTAGTTGAGATAAATCTTCAATAGAATAAATGTCATGATGAGGTGGTGGAGAAATTAAAGTTACACCTGGCTTACAATTTCTTAAGGTTGCGATATAATTACTAACTTTTTTGCCTGGTAATTGCCCGCCCTCACCCGGCTTAGCACCTTGAGCAATTTTTATTTCTAACTGTTCAGCATTTACTAAATACTCAGGCGTAACACCAAAGCGCCCAGAAGCTATTTGTTTAATAGCAGAACTAGCAATATCATTAGATTTCAAGCCTTTTAAATGATTAAAACTATCTGAGGTCCCATTTAAAGTAATATCAACAATGTGATTAAATCTAATAGGATCTTCCCCTCCTTCACCTGAATTTGATTTTCCCCCAATTCTATTCATCGCAATAGCTAATGTTTCATGAGTTTCACGAGATAAAGCACCAAGCGACATACCTCCAGTACAAAAACGCTCTAAAATATCTTCAATAGGCTCAACGTCATCAATATTAATAGAGGATTTATAACTAGATAAAATTAACAAATCTCTTAAATTAACTGGTTCTCTATTAATCAAGATATCTTTATACTTATTATATAATTCAGAATCTGCATTACGTACAGCCTTATGTAAAATTTTAGACATCTCTGGATTATTTACATGATATTCTGCGCCCGGTCTATATTGAACATAACCCAAATTAAGTAATTTTTTAGGTAAATTTGTAATAAAAGCAGAATTATAAGTTACTAAAGAGTGCTTAAATAACTCTTCAAGTGTTATACCTCCTAATCTAGAGGTTGTTCCTAAAAAAGCCATATCTATTATCTCTGTTCCTAAGCCTAATATCTCAAAAGTTTGTGCCCCATGATAACTAGATAATAAAGATATACCCATTTTAGAAAGAATCTTTAATAAACCTTTTTCTATTGCTAAATGATAATTTTCTTGTGATTTCTCAATACTTAATTTAGTTAATTTACCTTTATTCATTAAATTTTGAGTTTTTGTACTATACCACCATTTTCTTACAGTTAAAAATGCTAAATATGGACAAACAGCACTTGCACCATAACCAATTAAACATGCAAAATGATGAGTATTCCAACATTGACCAGTTTCAATAATTAATGAAACTCTATGCCTTAACTTTCGATTTATTAAATAATGATGTAAAGATCCTATCATTAATAAAGGAGGTACAAAGATATAGTTTTTATTTAAATTATCAACACGATCAGTTAAAATAATTATTTCTATACCTTTATTAATAGAATCACAACATTGAAGACAAATATTATTAATCTGATTATTAAAGCCATTTATCGATAAATTAATATCAAAAAATGTGTTAACTTTAGATACTTTAAAAATGCCTTTAGATAAATCATTTAATTCATTTTCATTTAAAATAGGTGATTTTAGCTTCATAAATTTGGCCATAGAATCATTTGGCTCTAATAAATTACCTTTAGGACCAATATATGTATCTAAAGACATAACTAAGCTTTCCCTTAAAGGATCTATAGAAGGATTAGTCACCTGAGCAAAGCGTTGCTTAAAATAATCATATAGTAAATGAGGTTTAGTTGACAAAACAGCTAATGGAATATCATCACCCATACAAAAGGTTGGTTCTTTCGCAGAGCTTGCCATATGCTCAATAACTAATTCAACATCTTCATTAGAGTAGCCAAAAGCTGTATGTAGACGGATTATATCAATAATATCTAAATCAATACTATTTAAGTAATTATGATTAATTGATTGCTTCTTATAGTTATTTAACCATTTATTATAGGGAAATTTTTGAGAAACTTCTTTTTTTATAACCAAATTATCTAATATAACTTGATTAACCAAATCAACGCAAAGCATTTGACCAGGTCCAAGCCTACCTTTTTGTAAAACAGAATCATCATTAATATTAAATACGCCAGCTTCAGAAGAAAGGCTAACTATTCCATCATTAGTAGTTATATATCTCGCAGGTCTTAAGCCATTACGATCTAAAGTAGCTCCCACAATATTACCATTACTAAAAACAACTAATGCTGGACCATCCCAAGGTTCTTGTAAATGACTATAATACTCATAGAAATCAATAATTTCAGGAAATGAATTCAAAGAGGGTTGCTTTTTATAAGCTTCTGGAATTAAAATCATGAGAGATTCTTGAGGAGATTTACCTGATTGAATTAATAATTCAACAACTGAATCTAAATTAGCCGAATCACTATTCTCAAAGTTAGTTATAGGAGTTAGAACATCATAAGATTTGTCCCACTTTTCAAGTGTAAATAATGATTCTTTGGATTTCATCCAATTTAAATTACCAAGTAAAGTATTGATCTCTCCATTATGAGCAATAAAACGCATTGGTTGAGCTAATGACCACTTAGGCATTGTATTTGTGCTAAACCTTCTATGATACATCGCAAAATTACTAGTATATAGTATATTAGATAAATCTTCATAATATAATGATAAGGCTTCTGATCTAAGCATACCTTTATATACAATTGTACGAGTAGAAAAAGAACAGATGTAAAAATTTTTATGAATATCAAAATTTGTACTATTGACTAATTTTTCAATTTTTTTTCTAACTAAGTATAAATTTCTTTCTAAATTATCTGATTTATCTTTATAGGCTTGTACAAAACACTGCATAACAAGAGGTTCATTGTCTTTTGCCTTACAGCCGAGAACAGAGGAATTAACAGGAACCTCTCTCCAACCAAGCAATTTTATTTGATATTCATCTAAAGCCCAATTAAAAATATTTTTAATCTCATTTAAATATTTAGGTAACATAAATACCATTGCAACACCACAGGAGTTTATTTTATCAATATTACTAAAAAGCTCTGCAGAATCTGATTTAAATAGATTCCATGGAATTTGTGTAGTAATACCAGCTCCATCACCAGATTCATTATCAGCACTACAGCCTCCTCGATGCTCCATGCATTTTAATGCATAGAGTGCTTGTGCAATAATCTGATAAGATGAGTTTTGATTAATTTGAGCAATAAAGCCAACACCACATGCATCCCTTTCATTACTGATGAAAGAGTATCCTTGGCTATGACCTAATTTATAAGTAAAATATCTTGATGCTTGCATATATTTTTTTTAATGATTCTAAAATAAAGAAGTATATATTTATACAATTAATGTAACTACTTAATTAAAAATATATAAAAAGGATTACTCAATGTATATGAAAACTAATCAAAAGAGTAGACATATAACAAAAAATAATTAGTAAATAAATATTTAATATTTTTAATATTATTGCTATAGTATTACACATATTTAAATAAAATATACAAAATTACTAACTAACAATTAAAAATAAAATAAAGTTTATTCATAACATAAATGATAAGTATAATTTTATAAATATTAATAAAAGCTATTAAAATAATGAAGAAATATAATGAGTCCAATAAAATAGATTTGAGATACATAATATATAAAACAGAAGAATTGTTAGAATTAGCTAATAATCGATATAAAATAACTATACAAGTTGCAAACCGTGCAAAACGACGTAAATACGAAGATATAGATATAATAGACGATCCAATCAATAAACCAATAGTTCGAGCTATTCTTGAAATGATAGATGAAATAACAGAGCCAGAAATTTTAAGTGAATAAAAAAGTAATAGACAAACTTACTTTTAATATTTTTTAATAAAAAAAGTAGATGCTATTATAATATAATAACTTTGTAAAGTATAAATTATTTAAATAATCTTCAATTTAATAATAAGGGAGATAAAGATGTTAGATGCATTTGCCAAAGTTGTAGCTCAAGCTGATGCTAGAGGAGAATTTTTAAGCAATAAACAAATAGAAGCTTTAGAAACTATTATCTCAGAAGGTAATAAAAGATTAGATACTGTAAATAAAATTAATTCTAATGCATCTGCAATAGTAACAAATTCTGCACGAGCATTATTTGCAGAGCAACCTCAATTAGTTCAGCCTGGTGGTAATGCTTATACAAGTAGAAGAATGGCAGCATGCTTAAGAGATATGGAAATTGTCTTAAGATATGTTAGTTATGCTATGATTGCTGGAGATTCTAGTGTTTTAGATGACAGATGCTTAAATGGTTTAAGAGAAACATATCAAGCTTTAGGAACACCAGGTGCTTCAGTTGCAGTAGCTATCCAAAAAATGAAAGAGGCTTCTATTGCATTAGCAAATGATTTAAGTGGAGTAGCATTAGGTGACTGTAGTTCACTAACTTCTGAATTAAGTGTATATTTTGATAGAGCTGCTGCTGCAGTAGTATAATATACATATTAATTAAAAAACTAAATGCGAATCAAATAATAAAATATAAGGAATTATAGCTTAAACATGAAAACACCTATTACAGAAGCTATTGCATCAGCAGATAGCCAAGGAAGATTTTTAAGTAATGCTGAATTACAGTCAATAAATGGAAGATATCAAAGAGCATCTGCAAGCTTAGAAGCGGCTAAAGTATTAACTAGTAATGCACAAAGATTAATTACAGGTGCTGCTCAAGCTGTTTATACAAAATTCCCATATGTAACTCAAATGCCTGGACCAACTTATGCTTCTAGCGCTATTGGTAAAGCTAAATGTGCAAGAGATATTGGTTATTATCTAAGAATGACAACTTATTGCTTAATTGTTGGTGCAACTGGTCCAATGGATGAATATTTAGTTGCGGGATTAGAAGAAATAAATCGTAGTTTTGAACTATCACCAAGTTGGTTTATTGAGGCAATTGACTATATGAAAAATAGCCATGGTTTATCTGGCCAAGCAGCTAATGAAGCTAACACATACCTAAATTATGCAATTAATGTATTAAGTTAAAATAATAATATATTTATTCTCAATCATTATATAAAATACTAAATCTAACTAGAAGTATGATATAATTAATATAATATATTTCTAGTCTTTTTTACCAATTATTAAATATACATAAATATAATTATTTAAATATCTCTTTATTCTCATTAAATTAATAATTAACACAATGAAATCCTTGCTTTAATTTTTATGCATAATAAAACAATATACCCTATTATACTAACAATTTTAGATGGCTGGGGATATTCAGAAGAAACAAAAGGTAATGCAATTAAGCTAGCAAATACACCAACCATTGATAAAGTATGGAATAACTATCCTCATGCTTTATTAAATGCTTCTGGAATACATGTAGGATTACCAAATAAACAAATGGGTAATTCAGAAGTTGGTCATACAACTATGGGATCAGGTAGAGTAATTGATCAAGATTTAGTGCGTATTGGAAAATCAATAGAAACAAAAGAATTTTTTAATAATCAGATTATTCATAATATATGTCAAATAATAGATAAAAGAAAATCAAAAATTCATATTATAGGACTATGTTCAGATGGAGGAGTACATTCACACATAAACCATCTAAAAGCTTTAATTACTATTATTAAAGAATATAGACACTCTATATGTTTACATTTAATAACAGATGGAAGAGATACTGCTCCTAAAATAGCTACTAAATTTATTCAGGAAATACTAGAATATATAAAAGATTATGATCATATTGAGATTTGTACTATAAGTGGAAGATATTATAGTATGGATAGAGATTGTAGATGGTCAAGAATAGAAAAAACATATAATATTTTAACAGAAGATAACTGTATTCAACATACAACTGATTGCATTCAAGTTATAAACAAGTACTATGAGAATAATATCTCAGATGAATTTATTCCACCAACAAGAGTAAAAACAGGAAAAATTACAGATAATGATGGTGTTTTATTCTTTAATTTTAGGCCTGATAGGATTAGACAACTATTGCATTCATTAGCAAAAAAAAACTTTAAAGGTTTTAATACAAAAAATATTAAGAATTTAATATTTACAAGCTTTACAAACTATGACTCCAGCTTAAATATACCTACTATCTTTCCTTCACAAAATCAAACAAATTTTTTAGGCCAAATTATTTCCAGTAATGGATTAAAGCAATTACGATTAGCTGAGACAGAAAAATATGCCCATGTAACATATTTCTTTAATGGAGGGACAGAAGAACCTTTTCCTGGAGAAGACAGAGAACTAATACCGAGTCCTAAAGTAGAAACATATGATTTAAAGCCTGAAATGTCAGCCCATAAAATTACAGAAAGCCTTATAGCAGCTATTGATAAGAATATATACCAGCTGATTGTTGTTAATTATGCTAATCCAGATATGATAGGACATACAGGAAATTTAGAATCAACAATTGAAGCAATTGAAGTGGTCGATAAATGTATAGAAAAGATATTAAATAAAATAAAAAATAGTTATATCAAATTAATTATTACAGCTGATCATGGAAATGCAGACTACATGATAGATAAAGAGAATAAACCATGTAAATCACATAGCTTAAATATGGTTCCATTTATTTTAGTTGATAATAAACAAATATTTGCTAATCAATTAAAAGATTATGGATCTTTAGCAGATATAGCACCAACAATTTTAGATATATTAAATTTAAATATACCTAAGGAAATGAATGGACAATCTTTAATTATTACAAATAATATAAAAACATTAATATAGCATATAACTATGTAAAAAAATAAAATGAGTATTCATATTTATACATTTTATAGATTTCACTCTATACTAATTTTACCACAAAAAAAAATAAAATATTTAAATAGTAAATTATCTAATTTAATACCCTTTGAGTGGAAATTAATTTTAATGAATGAAGGATCATTTACGCAATCTTTATATTTTTTAAATAATAAAAAAATAAATATAAAAATGTGTCAAAAAATAAATAATACTTCAAGTAAATTAAATAAAAATATAAGATGTGTCTGGTTAGAGAATACAGTATATACTAAATTTATCTTCGCAAGGTCAATTTGGTTAGTTAGATATATAAATAATATTAAATATCCTGTAATAAATAATCAACCTATCGGTACATCATTAATTGAATCACAAATAGATATATATAAACATATACATGAAATATATTATGGCTACTCTAAAGAAATAGAAAAGCAATTAACAAAAGTAAGTATTAAAGCATTATGGGGAAGAAAATATACTTTATATTATAACCATATCTCATATGTTACGATACAAGAATTTTTTTCTCCTGGTATTTTCAATTTATTCTATTAAACATATAAACTTTTATAATATACATTACAGATTATGTTCAATTTCTTGTCATCTAATCCTATCTATAAATATAAAAAAGTTATTAAACAAATCAATAATTTTGATGAGACATTAAGAAAATATAACAATATACAATTAAAAAATCAAACTGAAATATTAAGTTCTTCTTTATTAAAAAAAAATATAAATCTTAATAGTTTATTGCCTGAAGCTTTTGCAACAGCAAAAGAAGCAATTAGAAGAGCAACAGGTCTTATTTTATTTGATGTACAAATATTAGGTGCAATAATATTGCATAATGGCAACATTACAGAAATGAAAACAGGAGAAGGTAAAACTATAGTAGCAATTCTACCAGCATATTTAAACTCTTTAACTAAAAAAGGAGTACATATTGTTACCGTAAATGATTATTTAGCTGAAAGAGATTCTAAGCTAGCACAAGAAATCTTTGCGTATCTTAATATTAGCATTGGTTTAATCATACCAAATATAAATTATATAGATAGAAAAACACAGTACCAATGTGATATTACATATATTACTAATAGTGAGCTTGGATTTGATTATTTGAGAGATAATATGGCTATTGATAAACATGAAATTGTACAAAGAACATTTCAATATGCAATTGTAGATGAAGTAGATTCTATATTAATAGATGAAGCAAGAACACCATTAATTATTTCAGGCACAGCAGAAATTAATAGTGATAAATATGTTAAAGCAAAAGAAATTTCTAATGATTTAACAAATAAAGATCACTATGAAATAGATGAAAAATCTAAAAACATTATCTTAAGTGAACAAGGCATAATTACTTGTGAAAAAATATTAAATATCAAGAATTTATATAATATTAATAATTCATGGATTAAATATATAATTAATGCGCTAAAAGCAAAAGAACTCTTTATAAGAAATAAAGAATATATTTTAAAAAATAATGAAATAATAATTGTTGATGAATTTACAGGAAGAATAATGGAAGGGCGTAGATGGAGTGATGGTTTGCATCAAGCTATTGAAGCTAAAGAGAATATACAAATCCAAGCAGAAAATAAAACTTTAGCATCAATTACATATCAAAATTTATTTTTACTATATCAAAAACTATGTGGAATGACAGGGACCGCAAAAACAGAAGAAGCAGAATTTTATAAAATATACAAACTCATGGTAATAGATATACCTACTAATAAAAAATGTCAAAGAAAAGATCTGCCTGATTTAGTATATAAATCAGAGTATAGTAAGTGGCAAGCCATTGCAAATGAATGTTTTGATATGTATAAAATTGGTAGACCAACATTAGTTGGAACTACTAATATTGAAAAATCAGAACTATTAGCAAAAACATTAGACAAATTAAATATTCCATATAATTTATTAAATGCAAAACCAGAAAATACTGGTAGAGAAGCAGAAATTATTAGTCAAGCTGGTCAAAAATACTCTATTACAATATCAACTAATATGGCTGGAAGAGGTACAGATATAATACTAGGAGGTAATCCATATGCAATGACAAAAATGATATTAATATCATATATATTACAAAAATATCAAATATCTAGAACAAATGATGAAATCAGTAAATATTCAGAAGTAAAACAATTGCTAAATGAGATTAATATTGATTTTTTTAAAAAAAATATTAATTTAGAAAATATCAGTTTATATATAGAACATATTATTAGCCAGAATATATTAAGTAAAACAGAAGATAAAAATAATTATAATATATACAATAAAATTTTAAATAAATATAAAAAAATATGTGAAGAAGAAAAAGAAGATATCCTTAAATTAGGAGGACTCTATGTTATTGGTACAGAAAGACATGAATCTAGAAGAATAGATAACCAATTAAGAGGTAGATCTGGTAGGCAAGGTGATCAAGGTGCATCTCGTTTTTTCTTAAGTTTACAAGATAATTTATTTAGAATTTTTGGAGGCGAAAAAATAGAACAATTAATGAATACACTAAAGATTGATGATAATGTACCAATTGAATCTGTTGTTTTAAGTAAAAGTTTAAATTCTGCTCAAAAAAGAGTAGAAGGATATTTTTATGAAATTCGTAAACAACTATTTGAGTATGATGAAGTAATTAATAATCAAAGACAAGCCATATATACAGAAAGAAAAAAGATTTTAGAGTCTACATTTACTAGAGACTGTATAATAGAGTATGGTGAAAATACAATAGATGAAATACTATACATATCTTATAAAACATCACAACATACAAAAAAGAAAATACTAGAACAAATTTTTCAACTTTTAAATATTAAAATAAATTTTAATTTAGATAAATTAATAAACCTTGATCTAATAGATATAAGAATTTTCTTATATGAACAATTAAGAATTAGTTATGATTTAAGAGAAAGTTATTTAGAACAATTAAGACCTGGGTTAATTAGAAAATTAGAAAAATATTATTTATTACAACAAATTGATCAAGCTTGGCAAGAACATTTAGAAAAAATGAATCTATTAAAAGAATATATTACATGGAGAAGTTACGGACAACAAGATCCTTTAATAGAATATAAAAATGAAGCTTTTAATTTATTTATTAATATGGTTACTAATATTAGACAAACTGTAATCTATTTAATTATGCGTTCACGCTTAATAATTAATACATAAAATTAATAAGTATAATTATTAGATAAATAAAAGGTTGACATAAATTAAAAAATTGTGTAATGTATTTTAGTAAACTAAATAGCCCCCATCGTCTAGAGGCCTAGGACATCTCCCTTTCACGGAGGTAACGGGGATTCGAATTCCCCTGGGGGTATTTATATCATCTCTAAAAAGAATAATCAATGTTTATGATTTTTTATATTAATAGCTAGTTTAATATTCTTACAAAAAATTCCTAACTCTAACATCATTTTTGAAATACTCAATTCTTTGTTAGATAAAATTTTTATAAATGCACTACCTACAACAATTGCATCAATATCCCATTTAGATAATTCCGATGCTTGATTAACATTGGAAATTCCAAAACCTAACATAATCAATTTATCTGTTTTTGATTTAATATAATTTGGCAGCTCATTTAAATTATAATTAATATTACTTCTTATACCAGTTACACCTGTACTACTAACAAGGTACAATGAGCCAGTAGACTTAGATAGAATAGTACTAATTCTATTATATGAACTCGTAGGAGCAATAAATAAAATTAACTCAATACCATAAAATGAACATAAGTATATAACATAATCTGTTTCTTCAATAGGTAAATCTGGTACCATTAAACCTTTAGCACCAGAAGAAGATATCTCCATAATAAACTTATCTAATCCTCTGACTAAAATAGGATTATAATAAGTAAATATAATAATTGGAGAAGTTATTTTATCTCTGACTATTTCTAATATATTCAAAACTTGTTCAATATAAATACCTTGACTTAAAGCAACTTTAGAAGAATTTTGAATCAAAGGACCATCTGCTAAAGCATCTGAATAAGGAATTCCTAATTCAATTATATCTGCACCTTCACGATCTAAAGTATAAAGCACTTCAATACTACTATCAAAACTAGGATAACCAGCAGTAATAAATGGAATTAAAGCACAATTAGTATTTTGACGCTTATTATTTAAAATTGTAGAAATTGATTCCATAGGTATTAGTATATTTTTTTAAGACAAAAATGATTAATTTTTAAGAACAATCTATCACTAGGCTGCCCGGGACTCGAACCCGGAACTAATCGGTTAAAAGCCGAGTACTCTACCATTGAGTTAGCAACCCATATATTTATATTATTAACACAGTTATGAAATAATAGCAATATTAAATATATATAATAACATAATCATTTGTATTAAAATAATATGAATAATCAGATAAATCAATATTTCAATAAAACAATTATTACAATTATAAAAAAGTATAAAATAAATTCTATATTAATTGCAATTTCAGGAGGACAGGATTCTATCTGTTTACTGAACTTAATAGAAAATTTACAAAAAAAAAAAAAATATATAACAAAAATTACATATATCTATATAGATCATCAATGGAAAATAGATAGTGAAAAACAAATAGAGTATATTATTAATTATTTAAAATATAAGAAGAAAGAGATATATATCTATCAAATCAAAAAAACAACTCTATCTGAAAGTATATCTAGAGCATATAGATATCATACAATTATTAATCATGCAATCAAATATAACTTTAAAGCTATTATAACAGCACATACTAGAACAGATAAAATAGAAACCTTTTTACAAAAATTAATAAGAAGAACTAGTATTGAAGGAGCAACAGGCTTAAATTTACATCGACGTTTATATAAAAATATAAATATCTTCAGGCCACTTATTTCAATAAACCGTATACAAATAAATTTTTTCTGTAGACAATATTATTTACCAATTTGGTCTGATATTACTAACTATAATTACTATATTCAACGAAATAGAATTAGAAATGAGCTTATACCTTATTTAAAAAAATACATAAATCAAAAAGCTGAAAATAATATAACTCATTTTTTAAAAACTTGTTATTATGATCATGAATATATTAAACAAAAAATTATCAAATTATATATAAATAATAAAGATAAAAACTATATTGCATTAAATTATCAATCAATTAAAAAAAGACATATAAGTATACAAACAAGAATAGTCCAATTATTTATTTATCATAACTTTTATTTACTTATAAACCACAATATTTTAAATAAAATAATTAATAGAATAAATCAAAAAAATAGAAATATCCAATCAATAATTCTATGGAAGCATATTGCAATTTATATAAACAATATCTCTATATATATAAAGTTTAAAAATATATTAAATAAATAATATAATTGTTAATAAATTTTATAAAAAGTACTTAAAGATTATAATTAATATAGATAAATATCATATTTGTAAGTAAATTAAGGAATAAATTCATGATTAATTGGCAAGTCATTGGTCAACTAGTATCACTTAGTATCATTATTTTTGTAGGACCAGCTGTAATCATTTTACTATATTTAAAAAAAAGTAATCTATAAGAAATCTAATATTTATTTCAATAGATAATAGCTAAATTAATATAATAATAATAAATAATCTTAGCTATTTATCTATAAATTTTAATAAACTACTAGAATCAATTTGCTGGTTACTACTAGCAAATTCATTTTCTTTTGATAAAAATAGCATACAATGACATTCTTTCCTCTCTCTCATTGGCACACAAGGGCAATTCCAATAAGAATTTGAGACTTCTTTTAATTTATCATCATAATGACGACACGGACATAAAGGTGCACCATAAATATCTTTATGCTTTGCTAAACCTTCTATAACAACAGCTGTTACACTTATATCTAAACAAAAATATGTACCTGTTTTTTGCGCATAAGCTTCAGAAAATTTACGCATTGCCTCAAAATTATCGGGCGTATCTTGATTAATCATATTATTCATAAACTACTAATGACTCAGTTTAAATTTATTTATATAAAATTAATTTAAAGCTATATATAATAAATCAATAAATAATTAATTATATAATAAACAAAATATTAAAATTATTATCTCACTACTTTAAAATATCATATAATAATATTTATATTATTAATAAAAGCATTTCTTTTATCAAATTAAAAAAATGACAGCATCATATCTACCATCAATACTTGTACCTTTAGTTGGTATTATTTTTCCTGGCTTAAGCATGGCATTACTTTTTTTGTATATTGAAGAAGATAATATCTCATAAAATAGATATAAACTAATAAATATACTACATAAACCACCTAATAATTTTTTTTATAAAAGGTGGTTTAAACTTATTAAATATATTTAAATATAAATATAAACAAAGATATAATTAATACTACTTTGCTATATTATCTAATGACTTATTATTAACTATTTTTTACTTATAAGGAAGAACCAATTCCAGAATAAGATCCATAAATAAAAATTCCCAAGACTGTAATTGCAGCTATTCCACCTACAGTAGCTATTAACCATAAAGGAACTCTACCTGTATTTGTCATATTATTTATATCTCCAAGACTAAATATAAAAATTTAATTAATCTATTTATACACTATTTATTATTTAAATTTAATTATTATATTATCCACTAATTAAAAAAATAACTAGAAAATAATACAGCTAAAACTAAAATTAATAATAATCCCCAAAATAAAGATGTACGATTTAATTCAACAGGCTCCTTATTAGGATTAGGACCACTCATAATAAAATTATCTCCTATCTTTGAATAAATTGCATAGATGTAATAGCACCTAAAAAAAATATAGTAGGAATAGCTAAACCATGTATAGCTAGCCATCTAAATGTAAAAATTGGATACGATATTGGTTGATTTGAACTTCTTTTAGTCATAATATAATAAATATTGTTTAATTAAATACCTTTTGTCAAATCTTCCAGTTCTTGCTTTGCACTAAAACGATCATTAACTAAAGGAACTTGCTGACGATCTTGAGTAAAATATTCATTCGGTCTAGGTGTTCCAAATACATCATATGCTAACCCTGTACTAACAAATAACCAACCTGCAATGAATAATGCAGGAATAGTTATGCTATGAATAACCCAATAACGAATACTTGTAATAATATCAGAAAAAGGACGTTCACCTGTTGATCCTCCTGACATGAATTAACCTCCTAACTAAAAATATAGAAAAAATAAATTCAATAAAAATATATATTAATTAATACATATGCTAATATTGTAATATATATGCTCTATATTTTATAATATAGTCAATATTCTTATAATAAATATACTTAAAAAAATAAAAATTATTTTAGAGGCAAATAAAAAATATTATTATCTATACTTAATAATTAAAAATATAAATTTGTTATATTTAGGAAATTTTAAGTGAACTAACTAAATTATCAAACATATAATAAGATAAAATAAAATCTAAAATAAATACTATCAATAAAGATGTTACTACAGATGAAGTTGTAGACCGACCAACACCTTTAGAGCCTCCTTTAGTTGTTAATCCCCAAACACAGCTAATTATAGAGATGAAAAAACCAAAAACAATTGTCTTAATACAAGATTTTACAATATCTATAAATAACAAAGATGAAAATGAAGAAATAAAGAAAATCTGAGGGTCAATATTATATAAGATATAACAAATAAAAGAACAACTTAATAAACTTGTAATAAAAGAAATACAATTTAAAATAGGTAAAATTAAAATTAAAGAAATTATGCGAGGTATAATTAAATAACTAATAGGATTAATACCTAATATATATAATACATCTATTTGTTCTGTTACAACCATTGTTGCTAATTCTGCTGTAAAATATGATCCTATTTTACCAATTAGAATAACTGATGTTAAAACAGGAGATAGTTCACGTAAAAATGATATAGTTAAAACTGAACCGACTAAATTAATCGCATTTAGGTATAAAAATTCTTTGACTATTTGTAGAGAGAATACTAAACCTATGAAAAAAGCTGTGATTATAGTTACTGATAAAGAAGCTGAGCACAATAATACGATTTGTTCTAATACAACAGTTATATCAACTTGTTTAAAACTATATATATTACATAGACTAAATATTACTTTAAGTACTATACAAAGTTTTTGAAAATATTCTTGCATATTAATTAAATTACTTAAATAAATAATAAATTATAATCAAAAACTTGATTTTTAAATCAATAATAATTATACTTAAATAAGTATAGGGCGGTTAGCTCAGCGGTAGAGCGCCTGCCTTACAAGCAGGTGGCCACTGGTTCAAATCCAGTACCGCCCAATCAAACTAAATACAATAACACAAATATATTGGGCTCATCGTCTAAGGGATTAGGACAGAGACCTTCTAAGTCTCTAATGTAGGTTCGAATCCTACTGAGCCTATAATAAATTTCACCTAATAAGATTATTTTTATTCACTTCCAAGTATATCATCAACTACTTGAGTTACTTTGCTACCAGAATCAATTGTATCTAAAGGATCTTTACGTAATCTATGACGCAAACAAAGTTTAATAACCGTTTTAACATCTTTAACATCAACTTTATCATTATTATGATAAGCAGCAAAAGCTTTTGCTGCTCTATTTGTAACAATATCACCTCTTAGACCATCAACATTTAATAAACCACAAATTTCAGAAATTTTAACTCTTAAATCATAATCAATATTTATATTAGATAATCTATCTTGTGCTAAAGCAATATCACTTTTCAGCTTACATTGTTTTTTTTCAAATCTTTCGATACAAGAATAAGGATCTTTATCAAAATCAGATCTTTGTTCAACAATTTGCACTCTTAATGAAGGATCTTTAACTGTACGTATTTCAGCATGCATACCAAAACGATCTAGCAATTGAGGTCTTAATTCTCCCTCCTCAGGATTACCAGAACCAACTAAAACAAATCTAGATGGATGCCTAATCGAAATACCTTCTCTTTCTACTGTATTCCAACCAGAAGCTGAAGAATCTAATAAAATATCAACTAAATGATCATCTAATAAATTTACTTCATCAACGTATAAAATACCTCTATTCGCTTTTGCTAAGAGGCCTGGTTCAAAAGTTTTAATTCCTTCATTAAGAGCTTTTTCAATATCAATTGTGCCACAAAGCCTATCTTCTGTAGCACCTAAAGGTAAATCAATCATTGGAACCTTAATAAATTCCGTAGATATATTTATACCTTGCTCTATTTTCTGCTTAATAATATCTGACATTAAATCATAATTAGAAGCATGAGAATTAAATAAATCATCAGCTGCTACTTCTATCTCTGGTAACAAATCAGCTATAGCACGAATTGTAGTGGATTTACCTGTACCACGATCCCCCATAATCATGACACCGCCTATCTTAGGGTCAATTACATTTAGAATCAAAGCCAATTTCATTTCTTCTTGACCAATAATAGCTGTAAAGGGAAAAACAGGACGAGCTTGATTTTGTATTTTATTCACTATAATTATTTAATTTAAACTATTAATACCAAGTAAAAAAACTATTATTTTTATGTTAATAATTTACACTATAAAAATATATTATATTCATATAATATAATTATTTCATTTATTTATATACCTTTTATTTAAAAAGTCGTTTAATAATTTAAACGACATTGTTTATAATAATTCAAGCTATGAAACTTATAACATTACTGATACAAATCTGTTCCTAATCTTATAGCTAAGATAGCAGATACTAAAGCAAATAACAAGGCAACAAAAATTTGACTATCACTAATCAT